CCGGCGACTTGTAGGTAGTGGCAGGTTAAGATAGAGAATATCGGAGCCATAGTGAAAGCGAGCTTTAATTAGAGCATTAGTCACTATTTACAGACCCGAACCCGGATGATCTAGCCATGGCCAGGGTGAAGCTTAGGTAACACTAAGTGGAGGTCCGAACCGACTGATGTTGAAAAATCAGCGGATGAGCTGTGGCTAGGGGTGAAATGCCAATCGAATCCGGAGCTAGCTGGTTCTCCCCGAAATGCGTTTTGGCGCAGCGATTGATACTATAACTTAGGGGTAAAGCACTGTTTCGGTGCGGGCTGCGAGAGCGGTACCAAATCGATGCAAACTCTGAATACTAAGCGAGAAGTCAATCAGTGAGACAGTGGGGGATAAGCTTCATTGTCAAAAGGGAAACAGCCCAGACCACCAGCTAAGGCCCCCAAATAATTACTAAGTGATAAAGGAAGTGAGAATACATAAACAACCAGGAGGTTTGCTTAGAAGCAGCAATCCTTTAAAGAGTGCGTAATAGCTCACTGGTTTAGTGATCTTGCGCCGAAAATGAACGGGGCTAAGTAATTTGCCGAAGCTGTGGGATGTTTTATCATCGGTAGGGGAGCGTTCTGCATAAGGTCGAAGCATTAGCGAAAGCGAATGTGGACAAAGCAGAAGCGAGAATGTCGGCTTGAGTAGCGAAAACATTGGTGAGAATCCAATGCCCCGAAAACCTAAGGTTTCCTTTGGAAGGTTCGTCCGCGAAGGGTTAGTCAGGACCTAAGGCAAGGTTGAAAAACGTAGTCGATGGACAACAGGTTAACATTCCTGTACTATTTATTATTGATAACGAGGGACGGAGAAGGCTAAATCAGCCGGATGTTGGTTACCGGTTTAAGCTTTTAAGGTGAAGAAAGATGGAGAAAACATCTAGAGCTAAGAAGTGAATACAAAGTATCAAGGTACTAAAGTGATTGACGTCATACTTCCAAGAAAAGCTCGATATATCTTAAGTAATAAATACCTGTACCTTAAACTGACACAAGTAGGTAGGTAGAGTATACTAAGGGGCGCGAGATAACTCTCTCTAAGGAACTCGGCAAAATAGCCCCGTAACTTCGGGAGAAGGGGTACCCTTGTAGGGTTGCAATAACCAGGCCCAAGCGACTGTTTAGCAAAAACACAGGTCTCCGCAAAGTCGCAAGACAACGTATGGGGGCTGACGCCTGCCCAGTGCCGGAAGGTTAAAGAAATTGGTTAGTTGTAAAATGAAGCTAGTGACTGAAGCCCCGGTGAACGGCGGCCGTAACTATAACGGTCCTAAGGTAGCGAAATTCCTTGTCGGGTAAGTTCCGACCCGCACGAAAGGCGTAACGATTTGGGCACTGTCTCAGAGAGAGACTCGGCGAAATAGAATTGTCTGTGAAGATGCGGACTACCTGCACCTGGACAGAAAGACCCTATGAAGCTTTACTGTAGCCTGGAATTGAATTTGGGTTTAATTTGCGCAGTATAGGTGGGAGGCAAAGAATATACATTTGCGGATTTATATGAGCCATCAGTGAGATACCACTCTGATTAAGCTAGAATTCTAATATTGATCGCCATAAGCTGGCCAATAGACAGTTTCAGGTGGGCAGTTTGACTGGGGCGGTCGCCTCCTAAAAGGTAACGGAGGCGTGCAAAGGTTTCCTCAGGCTGGTCAGAAATCAGTCGTAGAGTATAAAGGCATAAGGAAGCTTGACTGCAAGACTTACAAGTCGAGCAGAGACGAAAGTCGGCCTTAGTGATCCGACAGTACTGAGTGGAAAGGCTGTCGCTCAACGGATAAAAGTTACTCTAGGGATAACAGGCTGATCTCCCCCAAGAGTTCACATCGACGGGGAGGTTTGGCACCTCGATGTCGGCTCATCGCATCCTGGGGCGGTAGTATGTCCCAAGGGTTGGGCTGTTCGCCCATGAAAGCGGTACGCGAGCTGGGTTCAGAACGTCGTGAGACAGTTCGGTCCATATCCGGTGTAGGCGTTAGAGTATTGAGAGGATTTCTCCTTAGTACGAGAGGACCGGGAGAAACATACCTCTGGTGTACCAGTTATTGTGCCAACAGTAAATGCTGGGTAGCTAAGTATGGATAGGATAACCGCTGAAAGCATCTAAGCGGGAAGCCAACCTTAAGATGAGTACTCTTTCCAATAAAATGGATAAGATCACGGTAAGACTAACCGTTTGATAGGCGTTAAGTGTAAGTATAGTAATATATTCAGCTGAGACGTACTAATAGATCGAATGTTTTATATGTTGTGTTTAAAAAACTTTAATAGTGTCATTTATGTCTTGATTCTTATAGCGCAGTGGAACCACTCCAAACCATTCCGAACTTGGTTGTTAAATGCTGCAGCGGCGATAATACTGAAAGGGAAGCTTTTTGGAAAGGTAGCTCAGTATCAAGACTATATAAATAAATTTATTATAATCTATCGTTTATTCTTAACTTAATATCGATACTATTCTGTCTCTTTTGACATATTAGAACAATAAATTTTATTCTTATAGTTGCTTGTATTTGATTGTGATTTATCACTTGCATTATACATGATTTTCAGTAATTGTTTATTTCTTTGATTATCTTTTGAGTCTTTTATTTTTAAAAAGTCTAATATATCAGTGTATTTATCATGATTTTACTATATAAACAATAAAACTAGATCATATGATCTAGTTTTATTGTTTATATAGTAAAGAGTTAAATACTTATTGAAAATATTAATATTTTATACATATTTATATCTATAATTTTGAGTTTAAATGTGTAATATAAATCAAGTAAAAGTCGATATTATATTTCTATTTTATGAATTATATTTGTATGTGACCTACATGGTTATTTTTAATTGTTATATATCTGATAATGTCTTCGCTTAAACGCATAGCTTTTTCTAATATTTTGACTAAATTGCTGCTGGCTGTATAATTTATTTGAACATAAATACCATCATAATAAGAGTCTATATTATAATTCAAGTGTCTTCTACCTTTATGTTGAATTAATATATTTTGTCCTCCGTATTTTTTAATTAATGATTTGTATTGATTTACTAAAGTTAAATTTTCTGATTCTGTGATATTTGGTTTTAATATATAGATTGTTTCATAATTATTAAGATTCATAATTCCTACCTTATAATTGATTATCAATTTGTATTCTTACTGCTTGGGAAATTACTGGTATTCTAGCATATTTTCCTTCGATAGATTTAATGATAGAGTAAATTATAGTTGATAGAACAAACCAAAATAGTGTATTACATAACATAAGTCCGTATAAGCTCATTCTAAATTCTATAGGTAGAGCTCGGAAAGTTGCTCCAAGTAAGGAATTAATAAGAAATAATAATATTGATTGTAATACATTAAATCTAATAAATGGGCGGTCTGGTATGGGACTTTTATTACGTACAAATAGATAATATAATATAAAGAATATAATAACAGCCAATGTAGGATGTGTAACGTAAAAAATCACTAAAGGCATTAGAGTTTTTTTATAAACTTGCATAATATTGAAAGGATAATCTGGTAAAATTTGTTGGCCAAAGTTTTGTAAACCTTCTAATAATGGTAGCCAGTAAGGTAATATAGAACTGAAACGATCTACTAATGTAATATTATTAACATTATAATTTTTATAGGATGTTGCTATATATGAATATAAGTAGCGTATTATAAAGCTGATTAATATAGTACTAAGAATACTTAATATCATAATAATCAATAAAGGTAATTTATTATGCATAGTAATTTTATATATTGGTTCTAGGAAGTTATATTTTGACTATAAATTTTATTGATGTTTTTTCTTATGATCAACGATCAAGCTAAATGTCAATGTGATTCTACGTATAAAGTATATTGAGTATATATTGATTTTACACTAAAATAATAAAACATTTCAAATATTTTTATTTATTTAATTAAAATAAAACAATGTCAACGAATTTATTATCTTCATATTTTCATTTAGCCCAGCCCTTAAAAATCAATGAAAAATCTTTTCCATCTCGTTTAATGTTGGGTACTGGTAAGTATAGAAATTTAAAAGAGGCTAATGCCAGTATAATCAATAGCGATGCTTCTATTGTTACTGTTGCTATTCGTCGTGCATATAGTAAGAAGCTGAATGGTAAAAGTAATTTGTTGGATGGACTGAATTGGAAAAAATTGTGGCTTTTACCTAACACAGCCGGATGTGAAACAGTTGAAGAAGCTGTGAGAATTGCTATTGTAGGTAGAGAAATAGCTAAAAGATTAGGGCAATTGGATAATAATTTTGTTAAGCTAGAAGTTATCTCCGATTCAGAATATCTGTTTCCAGATCCTTACGGGACTTTAAAGGCTGCAGAATATTTAGTTAATAAGAATTTTACAGTTTTACCCTATATCAGTCCAGATCCAATTTTAGCTAAACAATTAGAGGAGGTTGGATGTTCTGCAATTATGCCCTTAGGTTCTCCTATTGGTTCTGGCCAAGGTTTACAAAATCTTCTAAATTTACAAGTGATTATAAATAATGCAAAAATTCCTGTTATAATAGATGCTGGTATTGGTACAGCTAGTGAAGCTAGTAAAGCTATGGAAATGGGCGCATCTGCAGTATTATTAAATACAGCTGTTGCGAAAGCTTCGAATCCTGGCTGTATGGCTGAAGCTATGAAATTAGGTGTTATTTCTGGTCGTATTTCTTATTTATCTGGTAGGATGTTAAAACAAGATAAAGCTATAGCAAGTTCACCTTCAGAAGGTATATTTATAAAGTAATTTAAGATAAAAATGTATTATATCTAAACTATGATTTTAGTTATTGATAATTATGATAGTTTTACACAAAATTTAGTTCAGTCTTTAGGAGAATTAGGTTTATCCGTGTGTACAGTTAGGAATGATGAAATAACTTTGTCATATATTGATCAATATAATCCAACGCATATTATTTTATCTCCTGGCCCAGGTAGTCCTGAAACTTCAGGCATATCCTTGCAGTTAATTAGTTATTATGCTAAGTCTATCCCAATTTTAGGGGTATGTTTAGGTCATCAAGCTATAGGTTATGTATATGGTGCACAAATTACTAAATTAGAATATCCAATGCATGGTAAATTAAGTCAAATTTTACACAATTCTCAAGATTTATTCAATGGTTTGTCCAATCCTTTTTCTGCAGCGCGTTATCATAGCTTAATTATTAATAATCAAGGTTTGCCTAATGACTTGGAAATTACCGCATGGACAGATGAAGGAACAATTATGGCCTGTCGTCATAAAAAATATAAATTATTGAGAGGTATTCAATTTCATCCAGAGAGTTTATGGACCAAGGAGGGGCAAAAAATAATTAAAAATTTTGTTCTATTGTAGTATTTTTTGCTCTAAATTTATTGCCTTTAATAGAGCTTTCCATGAATTGTAATGATAAACTAAACTCAACTTCTTAGATCTTTATCATTACATTATATTATGTATTTATTCATCTGTTTTTATAATATGTAGTATAAATTTTTGATTGACATAATTTTTTAATACACTCTATTGTTAAAAGTTTAATATTTAATAGGTTATATATTAATACATATAAGGATACTATTTACTAAAAAGAAATTCTGTATCTAAAATACAATCTATTTTTATCAATAATAGCTATTGTTCATGCTGTTAATTTTAATTTCTTAATTGATTTCTATTGTTTATGTTTTTTTCTAATTACTTTCAAGATTCTTAGCCTTCTTAATTTATTTAATGTGTTATAGCTTAATATATTAGATAAAATATCTTGAGTCATTCTTTGATTTAATCTCTTTTTGACAAGAAAAATTAGAAACTATTCTGGACTAAGATATGTGGATTGCCAATTAGCACTTAATATTTATAATTATGTTACTATATCCATGTATATTCAGTATACACCTCTTCGATATTAATTAAGTCTTCTTCGAAACTTAATGTAGCTCTATTAGTAAAACCAGCTATTTCTATACTTTCTATTATGCTGGTTACCCAAACTTGAGAGTAAGAAATGTAACTTATAATTATACTAATCATTAATGTAAAAAAACCTATATAAGTAATGAGTATACCTGGATCGGTTTTGATTTGTATACCTGTGCTGGTCATTATGTCAAGTATTTGTAAAGTTGTATTATTAATGACTACTGTCTCATTGAATTTCATGGATATTAGTAAATTATTTGATGTATCATATATAGAAACCGGGTCATCCAATTTGGTTATGATGAGTATGATATTCTTTTTTGCGTTGACAGGAACTTGACATGACCATAAGATCTGATTATTGATTTTATTTTTTGTGATTGATTGTTGTATAATTTCACTATTCCCGATTTTTAGTCTTATACTGTTTATATTCCAGTCAGTTTGGTAAAATGTAATACCTTTAAATATTAATGGTGAATTAACAAAAATAGATTTTTGACTTAAATTCTGGCCTTCATTATTGTATAGTGCAATATTCGATAAAAACTGTTGTATAGAGTTATTTGTATTATAAGTGATATTAAAATGTTTAATTTTTCCTATTAAATTATCTGGTAATGTACTGCTAAATCCAGATTGAATTGTATTTTTAATATGAAATATTTCTCCTTCAGGTATTATTTCCTGTGCTGTAAATCCACCTAATAAGCCAATTAAAGAGCCTATAAGTGTTAAGATTATACTAAAATGCACAAAAATAGGGGCAATTCGGCCAGCTAGTCCTTTATAAGCATATATACTCTTATCTTTATGGAAGATATAATAATGGTTATTATGTAAACTGTATATCATATTACACATAGATATTTGTTGTAATTTTGTAAAACGAGCTTTATTATTTATCTTTTGAGTTTGTTGTAAAAATTTCCACTTACGTGCGTTTCTTAAACTAGGTAATTGATTGGAAAAAGTACATGTTAGTAAACTACAAAAAAATAAAATTAAGATTAATATAAAACATGGATTTGAATAGATATGATCTAATCCTAAATTCAAAATTGTTTTCCAATTGAGTATAGGATTTAATGATCCATGGTTTATAGGATAATTTATTTGATAATATGAAATACTTTGATTTTGTTCAATAATTGTTCCAATTATGCTTATCATGGCTATAGTTAGCAGTAAGCTTATGGAAAAACTTAAATTACGAAGTTTTTTAAACATTTGCCATAAAATATTTTTTATATTAATTAGCTTCATAGTTTGTATTGGAAACTTTTTGACTGTATTAAATGATCTATTTTTTGTTCTTCTTAGGGAAAACACTATATAAATATTATATTAAGTAAAGAAAAAATGCTATATCCTAACATAGAGCAACCACTGAAAAAAGTGATATTATTCCATATAAATGGCCATTTATTTATTTGATGAAAGCTAATATTATGATTAATAATCAAATAAATGGGTAATGTATAACTTAATAAGTATATTGTAGTATATATAATTCCCAGCAACCAAGATTTACAAGATGATATCCAAAATAATATAATTAATAGTATAGGTGTTGTACAAGATGAAGAACTAATACCTATAATTAGTCCTGTTATATATTGATACAATGAAGGCGTGAATGATAATTTACGGTATACACTATTTGGATAACTGAAGCTATTATTAAATTTTAGGATTTGTAATAAATTCAGGCTAATTATAGTAGTAGTAATATATGATAATAAAGGAAAAAGATGGAATATATATTCATATTGTCTATCAAGTATTTGAAATATTATAATGAATAAGATAGTACTACTTAATATACCGAACATAAATATTGTTTTGTTTTTATTTGTTAGTTTTTCTCCATATATATATGACAAGCTAATGGGTATTGTAGATAGAAAGCATGGATTAAAACTTGTTAATAAGCCACTTATTATAAGAAATATAAAAATAATAGGATGAAAACTATTAATTTGTGATCCTAATATGTTGTATAGATTTTGTTCAATGCTATAGGTTTGATAGTTAATTGTATTAAGAAAATGAAATGTAATCATTGTATTTTTATATATTGTTTAGTTTTTAACATTATTACTTTAAATAAGTTATATTTGACTTTATTAACTTGTGAACTCCCCAGGAAGGATTTGAACCTACGACCAATCGGTTAACAGCCGATAGCTCTACCACTGAGCTACTGAGGAATATAGAAACAATGTAACTTTCAATATATCAAAATAAGAATAATATAGCAAGTGTAATATATACTTATAGATTCTATTATATATTATTAATCTAACTTGTTTTTAATTAAATTTTTTGATATGCTATTATCTTGTATTGAGAGTTATTAATATTTTAATATATCTTTTATAGCGGACATGGTGGAATTGGTAGACACGCTAGATTTAGGATCTAGTGAGCTGGTCTCGTGAGAGTTCAAGTCTCTCTGTCCGCATATTTTCATCTTATAAAATATGGTTTTTGTGTATAATTATTTATAATTTAGTTCCATCTTTGTACTGTTAACTTTATGGATCCATCAGTTAGTTTTTCTTTGTTTACTGTTTTGAAGCCTTCGTTATAACTTACTTGTATAATAGAGTTAATCGCGTATTGTTGCAATATTTTTTCTATAATATTCTCTGGGTACATTTGATTGTCATCTTTCCATAAATCAAAGTCTGATATAAATGCATATTCTGTTCCATTCCATATAAAACCCATTATATTTTTGTCATTTTTTTTGACAATCATGTCTACATATTCTAAATTCCCATTCCCATCTTCCAAATACGCCTTATGTGTACTGTATTCGAAGCTTAGATCTTTTAAGCTTTGTTTTAGTATTTTTAAGTCATTTATACTTGTTGTTATACGACTGAAATGTGACATAATATTATATTAGTTTGTTTATTATTTAAATTAATTAGAAGTTAATTATTTAGTTCCCCTATATTATAATTTTATATATTCATGTTGAAAAATCAACTATTAAGTTTTTTATCATATTGCATTATTTGATGATAATTTTGACCGTTCTTTATAATTAATAATGAGTCTTAATCTTACTGAACTTTGATGAATTATTTTAATTTAATCCTTACAATTTCTTTTTTTTTTAGTAATAATGTATTTAACAAGTTGACAACGTCTTGGGAAGTATCCTTAATTATCCTAAATCAATATATAATATTATGACTGCTACTTTAGAAAGACGCGAAAGCGCAAGCCTGTGGGAACGTTTTTGTACTTGGATTACAAGCACTGAAAACCGCCTTTATATCGGTTGGTTTGGTGTTTTAATGATTCCAACATTATTAACAGCTACATCTGTATTCATCATTGCATTCGTTGCTGCACCTCCAGTTGATATAGATGGTATTCGTGAGCCAGTTGCTGGTTCTTTACTTTATGGGAATAACATCATTTCTGGTGCGATTATACCTAGTTCTGCAGCTATTGGTATTCACTTTTATCCAATTTGGGAAGCCGCATCTTTAGACGAGTGGTTATATAATGGTGGACCTTATCAACTAATTGTTTTACATTTTTTATTAGGTGTATGTTGCTACATCGGTCGTGAATGGGAATTAAGCTATCGTTTAGGTATGCGTCCTTGGATCTCTGTTGCTTTTACAGCACCTGTAGCGGCAGCAGCAGCAGTTTTTCTTGTATATCCTATTGGACAAGGAAGCTTCTCTGATGGTATGCCTCTAGGTATTTCTGGCACATTTAATTTTATGCTTGTATTCCAAGCTGAGCATAATATCCTAATGCATCCTTTTCATCAATTGGGTGTAGCAGGTGTTTTCGGTGGTTCTCTATTTAGTGCTATGCATGGTTCTCTAGTAACTTCTAGCCTAATTCGTGAAACGACTGAAAATGAGTCTGCAAATAATGGTTACAAATTTGGTCAAGAAGAGGAAACATACAATATCGTTGCAGCTCATGGATACTTTGGCCGCTTGATCTTTCAATATGCAAGTTTTAACAACTCACGTTCATTACATTTCTTCTTAGGATTATGGCCTGTTTTAGGAATTTGGTTTACAGCAATGTCTGTAAGTACTATGGCTTTCAATTTAAATGGTTTTAACTTTAACCAATCAGTGGTTGATAGTCAAGGCCGTGTAATTAACACTTGGGCAGATATCCTTAATAGAGCTAACCTAGGTATGGAAGTAATGCACGAACGTAATGCTCATAATTTCCCTCTAGATTTAGCTTCTAGTAATTCTTTACCAGTATCTCTAGTTGCTCCATCAGTTAATGGTTAATGAGTATAATATAATCTATCTTAATAGTGTTTCTTTATAGATAAAATCAATTGAATACAAAAAGTAATTACTTTTTGTATTTTTTATAATGTTTATTAGATAACTATTAATTTACTGCCAACCAACTTGAAATATAATTTCAAAGGAATGATATAATTAACTTTTGGGTGTAATAATTGAATGGGGTTAGTATTATCTATATAAGTAAAGTACTGGTTGGTAGATTCTTTAGATGGTTTAAAACATTTCTTTTTAAGTAATAATTGTTTTTTATTTTTAAATTGTTTGTTAAAAAATAAATATTTAATATTTTTTTGACTATTCAGTCTATCGCTATAGTACTTTTTATTGTTTCTGAGAAGCTTAACAAGCTTTCTTTCTGTTGAATTAATACGGAAATTTTTGTCATTATTAAATAGCTCTTGTAAGCTTTGTCCCCTTCTCCTTCTAGTCAATTCAACTAAACCTAATTCTGATAATTGTACTATTTGTGGTTTAGCATTGTCTACTTTTAATAATTTGCTAAAATGCTCTAATAATTGTAATTGATCACCCTGCGAAGACATATCGATAAAATCGATAATTATAACTCCATTTATATTTCTTACTTTTAATTGGTGAGCTATCTCAATGGCTGCATAAAAATTTGTCTTCAAAATAGCTTCTTTAGAATTGCCCGATTTATTGAATGAACCAGAGTTTACATCAATTACAGTAAGCGCTTCATTGCTTTCAATGATAATATGTCCTCCATAAGGCAGTTTGACTTTTGGCTTTAGTGCGTTATGTATAGCATTTTTTATATAAAACTGATCTAATATGCATTTTTGTTGATGGTATAATTGTAACTTTGTGTTTTGACTTGTTGATATACAATTCCACTTATATAAGTAATAAGTCAATTCATTGATTCCTTCTTGAGAGTCAATTATTATTTTTGTAATATTATCTTCATAAAAATCTCTGATGATTTTTTTAATTAAGTTCTCATCTTTATATAATAATAAAGGTGAAGAATGATATATAATGGCTTTTTCGATAAAATTCCATTGTTTTTTTAAATCATCTAAATCGTTCAATATCATGTTTTCTGCAATACCTTGAGCAGATGATTTGATTAATACTCCTATTTTGCCAGGCTTAATTAAAACAGCTAGAGAGTAAAGATATGTACGTTCGTTATAATCATAAATTTTATGTGATATACAAATAGTATTACAAAAAGGCATTAATACCAGATATTTTCCATGCAAATGTATATTGGCTGTTAATCTAGGTCCTTTATAAATAGTTGGTTCTTTTATAATTTGTACTAAAACAATTTGATTGATAGACAAAACTTCTTCTATATTTTTAATATGTTTTCCTTTTTTTATATGTTTTATGTCATTTATATGGATAAACCCACTTTTTCCACATTCGTTAAGTTTTATAAATGCAGCATTGATACTAGAAAAGATTCTTTCTACAGTACCAATATATATATCGTTTACTTGATATAGATTATTAATTGTAACAATTTCTTGAATTTTATGATTATTTAGTATAGCTGCTAGATTATTGTAGTGAGAAATAACTATTTTTTTTATCATTCTTGAAACATCGCTATAATAAAATTAGATAGGTTTGATGGATCATAATTATCTTAATTATATTTGTGAAAATTATATTTTTATGGACTGTTTCAATTTATATTTTATAAATTCTTATCATTTGCTACAATACTAATTGTGACATGTTTTTTTTTACTTTTTTTAAAAACAACTATGCCATCAGATAATGCAAATAAAGTATAATCTTTAGCTAGTTTTACATTAAGTCCAGGCTTAAACCGGCTTCCTCTTTGTCGTACAATAATATTTCCTACATTTACTAATTCTCCTCCGTATTTTTTGATACCTAATCTTTTTGAACGGGAATCACGGCCGTTTTTTGTACTTCCACTACCTTTTTTATGTGCCATATATGATACTTATTAATTGAGTTTGTAATATACGATTAAGAATTCTATGTTAATAATTTATATAATTTGGGATATTATTGAAGAAATTGTTCTATTAATAGTCTTGTAAGTTTTTGTCTATGTCCTTTTTTTCGTCTAGAGTTTTTTTTAGGTTTTGTTTTGAAAATAGTTATTTTTTTACCTTTTATATGTTTTAAAATTTTACCTTTGATGACGACAGAGTTGATACACGGTCTTCCTAAATGAATAGATTGTTCTTTCTTAAGAACTAATACTTTATTAAACTGTATATAATCTCCCGGTTCTCCTGGAATATAGTTGACATCATAATATTTACCAGGTTCTACCCAAATTTGTTTACCATCCGCTTCTATTATTGCATATACCATAAGTAAATAATTTTTTAGTGTTTGAATATTTAGTAATATAATAACTTAAATCCATAATAGTAACAAATATATTGTTTTAAATTATGGTTTTAATATGTGATGTTTTCCAATATCTAATTTGGTGAGTCTTGGATAAATCTTGACTTAGTAAAAATGGTATTTTATTTTCTTTTTTGTGTTGTTGAGTGAAATCTTGACTATTTATTGTTATACCATCTGGCAAGATAAAGTCGTATCCTTTTTTTAGTTTACCATATAAAGGACCTATTTCTATTTCCCATTGTTTTGCATGATTTAATTGAAATTTACCTTTATTATTAGAAATTGTAATAATGAACTCAGAATGTTTAGATTTTTTTAAGCAATATATTTGGTATTCATGATCTTTAACAATGTAGTTTGTTTTTAATGTATGAAAATATAGATTATATCTAAAATTAGTTTTTGAATATTTTTTTGTAAGTTCTAGGTATTTAGCCAAATTTGCTGGACCATATATATGTACAGCATTCTTTTTGTTACTTAAACTCAAACTAGATAGTAATCCTGGTAATCCAGATATGTTACCTATTGTCATTTCTGTAATTATAATTTTAGATACTTGGCTTATTTTCATTTTTTGCTTCATTAAATAATGTTGACAACCTTCACAACAGTTAAAAAGCCAAATTGTTTTCAAGTGTTGTAATTTACAATAAAAGCAAAATGGTCTATTTTTCAGAAAAAAATCATTACGATTGAAACGTATAACTTTCATTTATCCAGCATTTTATATTGTTAAATAGTATTTCAGTTATTATCTAATTATAATGATTTACATGATTAATTATTTTCTTGTTTTTGTTGTATATATATAAAACTGTTCGCTTTACCTGTTATTATTGATTTTCCTAATGACATAGATTTTTTATAAGTATTATAAGCTTTATGTTTCCATTGCGCTTTCCTTGATTTACATTTAGATTTTGATGTGCGTTTTTTAGGTACAGCCATAGAATGTTTATTAATTTTAATATTATATATTATATGTCTATTTATAATATCTGTATCATTTATATGAATTTTATATAAATACAAGATACATATTTACAATGATATTTAGTTTTTCAGGGAATCGTATATCACATGATTCCCTGCATTATAATCTTATTTTTTTTTAAGACAGTATACAATATATTTTACATGCTGCGAAATTGCTGTAAAGCTACTCTACCAATATTATATAAAGCCCAAGAAGCTGCTGCTAAAACAGGCAATAGTACAATTAAAAGTCTTATATCCATACTTTTGTTCCTTAAGTTCTTAATATAATTATATTATACTTTTATCACAGTTATAACAAAGGCATTATTATGTTATAATTATACTTGATTAATATTATATTTTTATGTATCAAATTTTTTCTCTAAGAAATAAAAGTTTTTATTAAACCTTTTAATGTCTGCATATTTTTATAATCAAGATATATTTGTTTACTATTTTAGTCATATGAGGGATTTACCTTTTACTTTAGACCAGTTAAGAATTTTAAAAGCCATTATAAAAGAGGGAAGCTTTAAGCGCGCAGCAGATAGTTTATATGTATCTCAGCCAGCTATCAGTTTGCAAATTCAAAATCTAGAAAAACAATTGAATATACCTTTATTTGAAAGAAGTAATAAAAAAGCCACTCTAACAGAAGCAGGTAGTTTATTGTTAAGATACGGTGGCAGAATCTTGGCTCTATGCGAGGAAACATGTCGGGCATTGGAGGATGTTCAAAATTTACAAGGCGGAACTTTAGTTATTGGTGCTAGTCAAACTACAGGAACTTATCTAATGCCTAGATTAATAGGTTTGTTTAGGCAAAGATATCCACAAGTGAATGTTCAGTTACAAGTGCATTCAACTCGTTTAATTTCCTGGAGTGTTGCGAATGGCCAAGTTGATTTAGCTGTTATTGGTGGAGAAGTACCAAATGAGTTGAAAGATACTTTACAAGTAACTTCATATGCAGAAGATGAGTTGGCTCTTATTTTACCTACTTCTCATATTTTTTCTAACTTACCTGATATACAAAAAGAGGATTTATACAGGCTGAGGTTTATTGCGCTAGACACGCAATCTACTATACGTAAAGTAATTGACAAAATTTTGATTCAACATGATATTGATAGTAGTAGGTTTAAAATAGAAATGGAGTTGAATTCTATAGAAGCGATTAAAAATGCAGTGCAATCTGGACTAGGAGCTGCATTTGTTTCTGTATCTGCTATTGCAAAAGAATTAGAGTTAGGTATACTTCACTGGGCTAAAATAGAAAATGTAACAATTAAGCGTATGTTATCAATAATTATTAATCCAAATCGCTATAAATCTAAAGCAGCTGAAACATTTAGCAAAGAAATTTTGACTTTGTTTGTTACACCTGCTAGATAAATTAATGGATATTTTATTAAAAAATATAATTGGATTGAAATTTTCCTATTGAAACAAATCCAACCCTTAATTTTAACCATTGAATAAATTTTGCATCTAATGAAATTATAGCTGCACAATCTTCTGCCAATTGTTCCCGTATGTTGTTTAAATCAAATGTTTTTAATAATTGTGGATTAGTAACAAACCAAAAATCTATATCCTTTTTTATATCTTTATAATGGTTAGTTCTTTCTCTTAAAATTTCTTCAATTGGTTCCTCATTCATTAAAAAATTTTTGCTTGCAATTGCAAAGTAGTATTTAGGCATATATTTTGTACCAATTATTTAATTTATTCTATGGCCTTAATTATTTAATTATTATTTTATAAATAATTATATTATATATCAATAATATGCATATTATGAGTCTGTTTTGCAGTAAATGATCGAAATTATCAAATAGATAAATTATTTGTATTTTCATTAATGTATTCTGCAAACTCTTATATTTTAAATATTAATAAATCGAAAAATATATGGTAAACTACTGGCCTTATAAGCAGGGCATATATCTTAATCATGAAGTCGCTTATTTGTTTGCTCATATAAGACAAAAGTTTCATAAAAATTTGTCTAATAGTACGAAGGATTATCTTTATATTGACATATTAAATAATTCTGTAAAGCATAAATTGTTTTCCATTGTTTTAGTTGAGTTAGAAATATTAGTTTTAGATTTAGTAGAGTTAAATGTAAGTCTTGAAGGTATTCAAATATTGAAGGATAAAATCTTTTATGATTTAATTCAAAAAGTAGTAGCTCGTTTCTTCATAGAGTTTACTGTTACTAGTTCTTCTGTTATTTTGATACAGAATAAAAGATATTATTATTTGAAAGTTACGTTATTAGAATATAAGTGGTTACTAGAAAATTTGTTAACCTATTTAATTTTTGGTTCTATGCATATAGATAATTGTATTTTTGCATTTGATCAAAAACATACGCCAATAAAACATGTAGAAATTTTATTAGAAAATGTAATGATACAAATTAGTAATTTAGCTGTTTTTATGATTTTAGAAAATCTAAAATCATTATCGAATATAATTACATTTTTGAAAATAAATAAATTATGTAACAAGTCTTATATTTCTATTAGATCTTTAGCTTCTTTCCGTAATAACTTATTCTATCAAAATTTATTATACTTATATATTATTCAACCCAAATATATATATAGTAATCGTTATAAGGTTTGGTTGGTGGGGCATAAAGGTTTAGTTACTAGATATATTTATGCGTATAGATTAGAAGATTTTATTCAATTATCATATTTGCAGTTGATAATAATTACCTTAATAGAGTTACAGGATTTTATAATTCCTAAGGTTGAAAAATTTGTTCTTGTTTTAGTAAAGCTTATATTATATATATTCATATATATATTAGGAAATGGAATAATGTTCTTGGTTCGTATTATAATTTTAGGAATAGATAATTTACCAAAATAACTATACACTATATAAATGCTATACTCTTATACATCTTGTAATTGGATTAATATAAATGATAAAAGATCTTAATTGTGATTCCGTTATTACAGAGCATGTTGCCTCTCTAAATATAAATTGTGATAATAAACAAAAAATAAAAATAATTGAGCAAATAATACAATCAGGCAAGGTTGGGCAAGAAGCTCTCTTGAATTTTTTAGTAAATAGATATATTATGCAAAACCAAAATGTTGAATTTTTAGATGGTTTAATATTTGAATTTTTATATTTTTATTCTATTGATGATATCAAAAAAAAATTAAATTCTTATTTCCCTTTTGGTCTTGTAGATTTACAATCTTCTTTGCAATTAAATTATCAGCCTTTGCAAGATCTTTTGATGAATCGTGATTTTCAAAAGGCAGATAGCCTTACTCAATCTTATCTTTGTTCATTAACTAATTCAGATAAAAAATATAATCGTAATTGGCTATATTTTACAGATATTTCTACTCTTCCATGTGAGGATTTATATGTTTTAGATAAATTGTGGAGAACTTATTCTAGAGATAAGTTTGGTTTTTCGATACAACGAAAGATATGGTTATCTACTGATTGTAATTGGGAAAAATTTTGGCTCCGTATAGGATGGAATAAAAATGGTATTCCGCTTAGGTATCCTAATGAATTTATATGGAATATTGATGCACCTGATGGTCATTTACCGCTTTTTAATCAATTGAGAGGAGTACAAGTTATAGCGGCATTATTTAATCATAGTGTTTGGACTGAAGATGAATCAGTATAATTTTTATAATGTTTAAATTGTTTAGTTAAACTAATAAAATATTTAAACAAATAATCTGAATCATGTGGTCCTGGGCTAGCTTCAGGATGGTATTGTACTGAAAATATTGGCTTTTTGTTATGAAATATAGCTGCTACAGTGGAATCATTTAGATTGAAGTGGGTTATACGTATAGTTTTGTTATATAAAGACTTTTGAGTGACAGCAAAGCCATGGTTTTGACTTGTGACTTCTGCTTTCTGTTCCATCCCTGAAGGATGGTTGAGACCTCTATGCCCAAATTTTAATTTAAATGTTTCAGCTTCCAGAGCTAAGCTTATTATTTGATGTCCCATACATATTCCAAACATAGGTATATTCGTGTATTTTATAATATTCTTTACGGTTTTTATAGCATATGTTATTGCAGAGGGATCTCCAGGACCATTAGATAATAGAATACCATCTGGATTATATGATTTAATTTCTTCATATGAGCTTCTTGCGGATAATATATGAATAGAGCAACCATAGCTATATAATCTAGATAAAATATTGTGCTTGACTCCAAAATCTATTAGGATTATTTTTAAACCATATCCATACGTTCTGTCTGTTTTATACTGTAGATAAGAAAAACATTGATTAGAATAGTCTTGAAATTCGTAATCTTGTATGGTTGTAACTTTTTGTACTAAGTCATACCCTTTTATTTGAGTTATATTCTTTAGTTTAAATGATAGTATATCAGGATTTAAACATTGACTGGAGATACATCCATTCATAGACCCAGTTTTTCTTAGATGTTTTGTTAATGCTCTTGTATCTATACCAAAAATATGAGGTATTTGATTTGTTAAAATATAGCTAATGAAAGATTCTTGTTGTCTCCAGTTATTAGGTGAAAAACAAAGATTTTTAACTATTATACCTTTTGTGTGAATTTTATTTGATTCGTTATCTTCATAATTAATACCTGTGTTACCAATTTCTGGATAAGTAAAAGTTATTATTTGTTCTGCATAACTAGGATCTGTCATAATTTCTTGATATCCAGTCATTCCTGTATTAAATACAACTTCTCCAAAAGATAAAAGTGAATTAAGTAATGTCCAGCCTTTATAAATTTTACCATCGTTTAACATTAAAATTGCTGGATATAGATTGTGTGTCATAGATTAAATCTTTAAATATATAATTTTTCTTATTCTAAAAGAATAGATAGCTGTATTAAGTAATATGAACTATCTATTGTATTAAATTTTTTATATAATATTTATACTCATAAGCAAGCTAATTATATTAAATATTACCATCCATTCTCTGATTTATTTAAAACATAATTAGCAACATTGTCTATATCTTCATCTGCTAATCGTCCACCAAATGCAGGCATAGCATTTTTACCATTTTTTACTTGATTTGTGATTGCTTCTATGCTATCCATACCATTTTCTGATAGAGCATCACTTTTCAGTGTTTTGTCTGGCATAATTGCGTTATTCCCATTTGCATGACAAGCTGAGCAATTCGCTGAAAAAATTTGTTCTCCAGCATCTAAATCTGCTGCAAGAGTTGGTTGAACATTATTTGTGAAAATATTGCAAATAACAAAAAAAGTGAATAGCCATCTCATAAATTGTATATCCTTAGAATGATAAAGTAAATGAAATCTTAATATACATTATATTTGATTTTTTATGATCTATAGTATATAAGATAATTTTCATATAATAAATATTATTATCTAATAGTATATTTTCCCTCCTCCCCATTTTTCTGCTGCAATTTTAGGTTGAATTAAAATATGGCCAGCAATTGCGAATAGATCTTCGTCTGTTAAATTGCGCATCTTAGGAAAAATTTCTGCGCTTTTTATACTAGGATGTAATTCAGCAATAGAATTAGTGCCATCGTAACTTGTGGGATCTTTCATATATTCTATTAGGTTACGAATATTGTCTCTAACAGGTGTTGCTCCGCTTAACGATTCTGGATCTAAACCTATATTAGGGTTTGTTTTTGTAATTCCACCATTATGACATTGAGCACATGAATTATTGAAAAGGCGTTTACCTCTTTTAACTTGTTCTGCAGTCAGTATAATTGTTTTCCCAGATTCTTCTAAAGACACTGTTCTTGTTGCTTCATCTAATTCTATAGCATAAACTTGATTTAACAAAGTTTCAAAAACGATTATAACAGCAAATAAACTTAGCTGAATTTTAGCGTTTGATATCATAAGATTTATATTATCCTTGAATTAAGCAAATAGTTTATATATTATATATTACATAATACTTTAATTACTATTTATTAAATTTTTATTTCACTATAATTAGTAATTGTAATCTATATAATAATAAGCTTATTGTTGCTAAGTTGATCTTTGTTATTATTATACATTGTGAATTTAATAAGTTACAATATATTTCTCTATTGTTATTTCTGGTAAAAACATAAAATTTGGTGAAGTTTGGTTTTTAATTCTTTTCTTGATATTATTAGGTCTATAAACCCATGGGTGAATAAATATTCAGATGTTTGAAAATTTTTTGGTAAATCTTCTTTTATTGTTTGTTCTATAACTCTTCTGCCAGCAAATGCTATTAAAGCATTAGGTTCTGCAATAATTATGTCTCCTAACATAGCAAAACTTGCTGTTACACCGCCTGTAGTTGGTGAAGTAAGAATAGGAAAGTAAGGCAGCTTTTCTTCTTTGTGCTTTTGTAGTGCTGAAGAAATCTTAGCCATTTGCATTAGACTTAACATACCTTCTTGCATTCTTGCTCCTCCCGAAGCACATATAATAACTACGGGTATTTTCTGAATGGTTGCTTTTTCAATTAGTCTAGTAAGTTTTTCTCCCACTACCGAACCCATACTTCCACCCATAAATCGAAAATCCATTATTCCAAGAGCAATGGGAATATCAAAAATATTTCCTAAGCCAGTTTGTACAGCATCAAATAAGCCAGTCTGTATTTTCATATCTAGTAATCTTTTACGATATAATTTTCTGTCAGAAAAACCAAGTGGATCTGTTGAAGTTAAAAATGTGTTGATAGGTTTCCATGTTGTATCATCAATAAGTTTTGTTATTCTATCCTGACTAGTAGTTGGAAAATGATACTCACACTTAGGACATGTTTTAAAGTTTTTTTCAAGAGTTTTATAGTACATAAGTAGACTACATTTCCCACATTTAATCCATAATCCTTCCGGTATTTTTAGGTTTATTTCTTCTGTATTTGTTGTTAAGGATGTGTTACGTTTAATATTTAACCATTCTGATAAAGACATATAAAATAAAATGATGGATAAATTTTGATAATTTAAATTAGTTACTTAAACATAATTTGTAGCATTCAATTTATAAGAAAAACGCAATTACAGATATAATAATGATCTGTGTAAATGTGTTTTTCTTATTTATTCAGTAAATATGATGCTATTAAATTAAATTTTTAATTTCTTAATGTTTTGTCTTTTTGACTAACAAACAATAATGCTAATGTAATAGGTAATACAACAATAAGAGCACCTAAAATTAAACTGTTGAAAAAACTAGATAGTGATGATGTCATTAGAAATTGTCCTTCATTCATAATTTCTGAAAAATAAATTTATAAATTAAATAAATAAAATATTGAATACATTTATTTTAGTATTTAATTTTAATCTTCTCGATTTTTCCTATATTGTAATATAGGTTATTTAAATATTTAACTTTTTGTGTTTTCTATTAACATTTCCATTTAATTACAACTGTACCCCAAGTTAATCCTGCACCAAAACCAGAAATTACTATAATATCTTCTTTGGTAATTTTATTGTTTTGTAATGCTTCATCGAGTGCTAATGGTATTGATGCAGCGGAGGTGTTTCCATATTTGCTTAAGTTGGAGATTATTTTACAGTTATCAATAGATAATCTATCTGCTACAGCTTTTAAAATTCTTTTGTTGGCTTGATGTAATAAAAGCCAGTTAACATCTTTTGTTGAGAGATCTAGAGCATTAAGACATTTTGTGATACTAGCGGGAACTTTTGATACAGCAAATTTATATACTTCTTTGCCGTTCATTGAAATATATTGAAATTGACCTTGAAAAAGTTGGAAAGTATTTAAAGAATATGGATTCTCTTTATATGTAATTGATAGTTCATCGGATTGTTTGCCATCAGTATTTAGTTGAAAGCCTAAAATTGCATTATCTTCTTCAGAACATGCTTGTATAATAGCTGCGCCAGCTCCATCACCAAATAATATACAGGTTTTACGGTCTGACCAGTCAATCCATTTTGATAACACGTCTGCCCCAATGATCAGAATATTTCTGTAACTGCCATTTTGTATAAATTGTGCGGCTGTTACAATCGCTAGTACAAATCCTGAACATGCTGCTGTTAAATCGAATGCAACCGCTTTTTTTGCCCCAATTTTTGCTTGCACTTTACTGGCGCTACCAAAAAGATCATTAGGGCTTGATGTTGCTAATATAATTAGATCTATTTCTAAAGGGTCCATGTGAATATTGTGTAATGCTTTCATCGCAGCATGATAAGCAAGATCTACTACTGATTTATTTGCACCTGTTAATAATCTCCTTTCTTTGATGCCTGTTCGAGTTACTATCCATTCATCTGACGTTTCGACGATTTGGCTAATATCTTTATTGTTTATACGTAAATCTGGAACAGCAGAGCCTACAGAAATAATTCGAGCTCCTTGCATGATTGATGATTTCATGTCTTTTTCAAATTCTATTGAATTATAATAATTGATTTTAATGTTTAAATATATAGTATGTTCATTTATTAATAATTGATGTATCTATTGTATTAATTTTAGTGATATTCTGCAATTAATATTGCAAAATAATAAAACCCGAAAAACACCTTATGTAATTAAGCTGAATTGCTGCTACTTTCCAGTCCTGACAAGTTTAAGCTATTAATAATGTATTTTCCGAGTGTAATTAAGATTATAACATTACATAATGAAGCAATCAACTATTTAATTATATTAATTAGATTAGTGTTAGGTGATTAAATTTTAAGACATACCTTGTATTATAAAATCAAAATAAGGTTCTATAATAACTACTTCATCATCTTCTAAAGTTTTAATTGATGCTTGTTTTAAACAATTTATAGCATCAATCATTCCTATAATAGGTACACCTAGTGAATTGTACATTTCTCTTACTCCAATTAGACCTATCTTTTCAATAGAGTTTTTATCTCCAGTTAAAACACCATATGTTACAAGGCGTAAATACCACCCATAGTCTCGAAGGCATAAAGATCGTTTTCTTGATCCTTCTGCGTTACCTCCAGGAGCTATATATTCTGGATGAAGTTGAAAAATAGATTTACTAGCTTGTTGTATAATTTCTTTTTCGTTATCTCTTAGTTTACTGCTAATACAGATGCGTATTTCTCCTGTTTTTAGATAATTTTTGATGGATTGTAATTCTCCAATACTAGGATATCTTAACTCATTATCTGCATCTAAAATGATTTGGCTAACTAAACTCATATTTATTAATTATTAATATCAAATTTTAAGTTAATATTTTTACATCTATTATATCAATAGTTTCTTTTGTATAAAAAAAAACAAGCTTATAGAATATAAAGCTTGGTATTTTTTGATCACAGATGTTATGCAATTAGAGTTTATATAATATATTGTGATTTATAGTGACAATGATAATATATCAGGAAAAAAACGATTAATTTCTATTATAAAACCTGCAGTAAACGTTAACCATATAGCACCTACGACAGGAATAGTTGATAAATATTTTAATAAATTATCATTCATATTAGTTTTTGTGCCTCATTGTTTATAGTTTATCTAGATTATTAATTTTAACGTGGTGAAACAGTAATATCTTGATTTTGCGCAATCAATTCTCCACTTGTGAATTCTTTTATAGCAGCTAAAGGCCATGTAAAGCCTGATAAACAGTATTTAAGTGCTAGTGGTATATCTAAAATGATTTCTTTTTCTGTAGGCTTATTGGTTTTTGATATATTTTGCAAGTATCCTCTTCCGACCCATCCAATCCATCCTGTAATATATAGAAATACAATTCCTGGAATCATGAATTCACCTGCGTGATTCCATCTACCATCTGTTATTAAGTGTGGTAATCCATCTGTTCCACATAATAGTCCTGATTTAGCATACTTATCAAATCTTAATTTTGTTTTTGCTATTTGTGTTTCTAATGCTATGGCAGGCGGAGTATTAACATCATATTTTGCTAGTCTTGCTTCTAGTTTTTTAACACTGTTATTTAATCTTTTTGTAAATGCGGGCGATTCTGCACATTTTGTTAGTCCCGCTGTATCTGCTAATGAATCTGTAGGATTAATATATGTACAAAGTATGGCCATACAAAAAAGAGCAAATATTTTTTTCACAAATTATCTCCTTTAAATATATTAATTTAATATTTGAATATGACGAAAAGTTACAAGCTAATTAAAAAGATTAAATTAGTTATATTATATAAGAATAATGGATATTATCATTTTTTTGTTTATGTAGTAACATTTTGTTGAAAGTATCAAAATCTATATTTATAATTAGTTAATATGAAATTTTATTAGTAGTAATAAATCAATGGCTTTTTGGAAATTTTTTTTTAAACATCATAATATTCTTGCTTCTAATTTAAATAATCAGCTTAAACAAAATGATTCAATAGATAAAATTTTGTTAGTAAAGCATTTAAAAACTAGGGGCAGAATTATAAATGTTTATTTAGGTTTAAACAGTTACGTGAATTTGTATGAATTAGAAAAATTATGTGATTCAGTTGGATGGGTGCGTAGACCATTAAAAAAAGTGAAGATCGCCATAGATAATAGTTTCTTAACTGCTTCTTTATTTTATGAGCAAAATAAAAGACTATTTTTAATAGGTTTTGCTAGAGCCACATCGGATACATCTTTCAATGCAACTATTTGGGATGTTGTTATACATCCTGAATTTCAAGGGCAGGGCTTAGGTAAAATTTTAATGGATCAAATAGTTAAACAATTAAGATATCAGGATATTAGCACTATTACTTTATTTGCAGATCCACAGGTAGTAAGTTTTTATAAACATTTGGGTTTTATAACTGATCCCGATGGTGTTAAAGGAATGTTCTGGTATCCATTGTAAGGATATAATTAAGTAAAAAAATTATAAGTTAATGAAGTTTATTAGACAATATTGTGTAACAAATGATACAATATGAATTGTTATTAAACGGGATATAGCGCAGTTTGGTAGCGCGCCTGCTTTGGGAGCAGGATGTCGCAGGTTCAAGTCCTGCTATCCCGATTATATTAGTGTATCTATTTATATTATATATCTTGATATTTATTTAATTTAATCAGTTTCTGATCTATTTTATCTGCATTTTCTATATCCCCAGAAATTTTATAGACATTAGCTAAATTATTCAAAATATGTTTGTTTAAAGGTTCTTTCTGATAAGCTTTAAGATAATATTTTTGGGCTATTGTATACATATTTATAGATTGATAGCATAATGCAATATAGTTATAAGATTGTGCTATAATAGTTGTCTCATTTATTGCGATTTGTGTCATATAAAATTCTAGCATTGTAATACAATCAAGCCATTTCTTTCTATAAATATATATTTTTGCTAGATAGAGAATATGTTTATGGTCTATGTACATGATACTTTTTTTTTGTATATTCATTATAGTTTTTATTTGATGATATGTAGATATAATACTATTTGTAATTAAGTAACAAATAGGTAATAAAAAACTAGTTACTAAGATAAGATATACTTCAAACATAATTAAAAATCCTTTGGAAATGGAATATTTTCTATACAATATCTATATTATTTATGTATAATTCATTTTATTACTTTAAATAAAGTTATATAGTAATATATTATTAATTTATAAAAATTAGGGATATGAGTAAAGGATTTAGTAATGGAACAAATCTCAAGCGTCTTAAAAAATCTGGCTTTAGGGCTCGTATGAGTACTGCTAGTGGTCGAAAAATTCTTAATTATAGAAGGAGAAAAAAAAGAAAAAAAATAGCTTTATAACTATAGTTATTGTTGTGTTTATTGTTTCAGTACTTATATTATATGTCTTTTAAAAATGATTTGAAGTTATTATTATCTACGCAGAATGTATTAATTTATATTCTTAATTCTGAGGAGGAGCGTTTAGAATATAATATTAATCTTATGATTCAGCAAAATATAAAAAAACATATATATTGTTGGAATTTTATTGACGGTTATTATAATAATCCTAACTATTTTAATACAGCATTAAGAAATCCTCTTCAGGCTATTGAATTTATTGAGCAATTAAATTTTCCTATATCTACAATTTTTTTGCTCAAAGATTTTCATGTTTTTATTAATGATATTAGTATTATTCGTAAAATAAAAAACGTAAGCCGCTGTCTTAAGCAAGTGAATTCATCTATTATAATTTCTGCATCGGAAATACAAATTCCTGACTTATTAAAAGATTTTATAACTGTTTTGGAATTTCCTTTACCTAATGACAATGAAATTAATGTGGAATTACAGCGTTTATTTCAAATTATGAATATTAGCTCTTCTGTTTATTCTGAATATTGTTATGATTTAATATTAGCTTATAGGGGTTTTTCTATTGAAAAGATAAGAATTTCTATAGTTAAATTGTTATCTTCTAATTCATCCATCAGGAAGCTAATAAATAATATCTGGAATGAAAAGCAGCAATTAATTGAACAAACAGATATATTAGAATTTTATTCAGTAGATTATAGTTTTGAAAATGTAGGTGGCTTAATTTTATTAAAAGATTGGCTAAATAAACGTTCTAAGGCTTTCTCTAAGCAAGCTAAAGATTATGGTTTAATGGCACCTAGAGGTATTTTATTAGTAGGAATACAAGGAACGGGTAAATCTTTAGTTGCTAAGGCAATATCTGGTCAGTGGCAATTGCCATTATTAAAGTTAGATATTGGTAAAATTTTTGCCGGTATTATTGGGAAGTCAGAAGAAAGGGTGCGTAATATGATAAGGATAGCAGAACAATCTTCTCCATGTATACTTTGGATAGATGAAATAGATAAATGTTTTACTCGTTTAAGTAATTATACTGATAGTGGAACTACTAGCCGTGTTTTAGGCACTTTATTGACATGGTTAGCTGAAAAAGATAAACCGATTTTCGTTATTGCAACAGCTAATCAAGTCTTATCCTTGCCATCTGAGTTGTTAAGAAAGGGACGTTTTGATGAAATATTTTTTTTAGATTTACCAAATTTAGCAGAAAGAGAGAAAATATTTACAATACATTTAATGAAATTTAGACCTCTATCCTGGATGAAATATGATATCAAATTTTTGAGTAAGCTTACTGATAAATTTTCAGGTGCTGAAATAGAACAAGCTATTATAGAGGCGATGTATAATGCTTTTTATGAAAAAAGAGAATTTTCTACACAAGATATCATTAATGTAATCAGTCATTTTGTACCTTTATCTTTTACAGATAAAGTAAATATATCTGCTATTCAAAATTGGGCAGCTTCAGGTAAAATACGTATGGCTTCATAATTTAAGTATCAATTAAGTATATAATATTTTAGTTCTACAAATAAAAATATAATTTTTTATATACTTTTATAATTTATACAATTATTATTATATCCATATATTCATGTGACTTTTAGAAAGTTTATTTAAATTTATATAGCAATTTTTTACAAAATTCATACTTAATATTGATTATTAAATTATTATATGGATTAGATTAAATTATAATTTTTATAAATGTTTTAGGAGTATGGTCTATATGATTAGTGATAGTCAAATTTTTGTTGCATTATTGTTTGCTTTGGTTTCAGCTGTTTTAGCAATTCGCTTAGGTACAGATTTATATCAATAACTATTTATTAAGATTGCATAATTTACAAGTATTATGGATGTGATATCATATATATATTATATAAATTTATCGCATCTTTTGTTTCTTTTCTTATTGTTTATATCTACAATAATATGCATGTAGGTTTCAATTTATAGTTGATTTTTTGTATTAATTTAATATGTTTATTTAATTACTGTATTTGTATGAGTTTAATATTATTATTGTGAGTATTTTAAAAGACAAAGTACGTCCTGTTTTTCCTTTTACTGCTATTGTAGGGCAAGAAGAAATGAAGTTAGCATTACTTTTGAATGTCATTGATCCTAAGATAGGTGGCGTTATGATTATGGGCGATCGTGGTACTGGTAAATCTACTACTATTAGAGCTATTGCAGATTTGCTTCCAAAAATTGAAGTTGTACAAGATGATCTGTTTAATTCTCATCCTTTTGATTATGACTTAATGTCTAATATGGTAAAAACTCAAGTTGAAAGAGGTGATCATGTACCTACTAAATTTATTGATGTTCCTATGGTAGATCTTCCTTTAGGTGCAACTGAAGATAGAGTTTGCGGTACAATAGATATTGAGAAAGCTTTAACAGAAGGAATTAAAACTTTTGAGCCGGGTTTATTAGCAAAAGCGAACAGAGGGATTTTGTATGTTGATGAAGTTAATTTATTAGATGATCATTTAGTAGATATTTTATTAGATGCAGCAGCTTCTGGTTGGAATACAGTTGAACGTGAGGGCATATCTGTAAGACATCCATCCAGGTTTGTTTTGGTGGGGTCTGGTAATCCTGAAGAAGGCGAATTAAGACCTCAATTGTTAGATCGTTTCGGTATGCATGCAGAAATTCGTACAGTTAAAGAACCATCATTAAGAGTTAAGATAGTAGAGCAAAGAAGTAAATTTGATACCAATCCTTATACATGCTTAGAAGAATTTCAAGAACAACAAAATGAATTAAAGTCTTCTATTGCAGCAGCTCAAGACAGGTTGCCAAATGTAACCATTGATTATAATTTGAGGGTTAAAATTTCAGAAGTATGTGGAGCTTTAGATGTAGATGGCTTGAGAGGGGATATAGTTACAAATAGAGCCGCGAAAGCTTTTGCAGCTTATAATAATAAAATCAAGGTCGATATCAATGATATTAAAAGTGTTATTACATTATGTTTAAGACATAGATTAAGAAAAGATCCGCTAGAAACTATTGATTCTGGTAACAAGATTAAGCAAGTTGTAGATAGTATACTAAATTAGTAATTAATAGGCTCAGTAGGATTCGAACCTACATTAGAGACTTAGAAGGTCCCTGTCCTAATCCCTTAGACGATGAGCCCAATTATACTCCATGAGTTTTATCATGATGGGCGGTACTGGATTTGAACCAGTGACCACCTGCTTGTAAGGCAGGCGCTCTACCGCTGAGCTAACCGCCCTTATAAAGTTACATTAATATATTTTTCACAAAAATGCAACTAACTAAGACTAAGATATTGTAGTGATTTTGATAATAAATATCTAAAATTTATTAAAATTTAGATTATGGGTGGAACTGAGATTAAGTTATGTTTAATAATGTAAAGAGTTACTTTTGTTATATAATCAATAATATTTTTAAATTCCAGTTATTGAACAGTATTTATTTTAATACTTTGGAACAAATGAAAATAGTTGGTCCTGATTCTTTGAATATAGTCATAATTACAGCCTTTTTTATAGGCATGGTTTTTACAATACAAATTGTTAAAGAGTTTTTATACATTAATGCTGTCAGCTTAGTTGGTTCTATTCTAACTATTTCATTTATACGCGAACTATCACCTGTATTAACATCTGTCATTATAGTTGGGCGTATAGCATCATATTTTACAGCTGAATTAGCAACTATGAATGTGACAGAGCAATTAAATGCACTTTATATGCTAGAAGCAAGCCCTCTAAGTTATTTAGTGTTTCCAAGAGTTATAGCGTGTATTTTAATGCTGCCATGTTTAAATATTATTGCATTTATTACAAGTCTATTCAGTAGTTCCTTCGTATGTTTTACTGTATATAATATACATCCTCAAATCTTTTTTACTTCCTCTTTATCATCATTAATGACTCAAGATATATTTAAATCTGTATTTAAAACTTTAATATTTGGCTTTTTGATTTCCTTAATCAGTTGTGTATGGGGTTTAACTACTACTGGTGGTGCGAAAGGTGTTGGGCAATCAACTACTTTATCAGTTGTTACATCTTTGCTGAGTGTTTTTATTTTTGATTTTTTATTATCTTATATCATGTTTAATAAAATAGGAAGTGCGATTAAGGCTTTATAGAATTATTAGTGCATAATATTTACAAGTTCAGTATATGTATCGTAAAATATTTCAAATATCTTCTAAATTTGATGTAAACATTAATTTTAATCGTTTTATAGTTCTTGTTACTTTAATGATTTCTGTAATTATGAGTAGTTTGACTTTTTGGTCTTTGACTGTATTTCAAGAAGATTCGATTATTGCAGGTAGGCGTTTTTGTAAAGATTTAGGTCTTCTATTAGCATCTAATATTGTGGATTCAACTGATATTAATAATCAAAAAGATATAGCTTATTTTCTGGAAAAGATGTATCTTAGTACAGCTAGTATTAGATACATTTTGTTTTTTGATCAGTATGGTAATTTATTATTAGGATTACCTATATATAATACGAAAATTCAAAATATACTACAATTACATCAAAGTTTACTACAATTAGAAAATAAAGAATTCTTGTTTAATATACCTCTTGTTAATTCTAATAAACTAGTAAATCATGATATTATCGATATTCTTATTCCTTTAACCAAATCAGGAAGTACTTTAGGTAGTTTAGATTTAGGTATAGATTTAAATACAAGACTTTCTTCATCTAGATTAATAAGAGATTTAAGTATTTTTGTTTTTGTATTAGTTTGGTTAATGTTATTTTTAGGTGTTGCATTTAATACATTAGCAACTTCAGTTCCTCAAAAACAGTTATTTTTGGGGATCAATAATATTGCTTCAGGTAATTTTAATCAAAGACTAAATGCACCTATTAACGGTGAACTTGGTACACTATTTATTAGTTTTAATAAGATGGCTGAAAAATTACAGTCGTACGAAAAGAAAAATGTAGATAAAATTATATCAGAAAAAAATAAATTAGAGACAATTGCATCTGTAATAGCGGATGGTACTATTTTAGTTGATACTGAACTCAGAATATTGTTTGTGAACAAAACGGCACAGGAGATTTTTGATTGGTTTAACATTGATTTAACGGGTGTGTCCATTTGTAATTATTTACCTATTCATGTTAGTGAAGCTCTCTTGCCAATATTAAACAAATTAGTACAATCAAGTTATATAAGTACAAATAAATCGCAAACAGAAGAAGTTTATATTAATTTGGATTACAATTCAAAAAGAATTTGTCGGTTTTTGTTAACAACTTTATTAGATAGAATATTAAAGGTTTTAACTGGTATTGTCATAATAATACAGGATATAAGTAAGGAAGCTAAATTAAATGAAGCTAAGAATCAGTTTATAGGCAATATATCACATGAATTAAGAACCCCTCTATGTAATATAGGGTCATTTCTTGAAACTTTGATTGATTATAATGATACATTAGATGAAGAAAAAAAAATCAACTTCTTGACTATTGCTAATAACGAAACCAGACGTTTATCTTCATTAGTTAATGATATTTTAGATTTATCTGTTTTAGAATCTGAATACGACTATACATTAGATTATATAAATTTGGCCCAAACTATATATAATGTAGTTAATACTTCACAAATTGTAGCAACCAAAAATAATATTCAATTGATAATCGAATTAGATCAAAATGTTAATTATGTTTTAGCACATGAAAGTTCTCTTTTGCAAGTAATCTCTAATTTATTAAATAATGCTTTGAAATTTTCTCCTTGTAATAGCAAAATTGTGTTAAGAGTTTATAAAGTCATATATTGCTATGCTTATTGTACCAATATAGATATGCAAAATATAATAAGGATTGAAATTATTGATGAGGGAATTGGTATTGCTGAAGAAGACCAAAAAGCTGTTTTTGATAGATTTGTAAGGATAGAAAATAATGTTCATACTTTAGAAGGAACTGGTTTAGGTTTATCTATAGTTAAAAATATACTATATAAATATAAAATTGATGTAATTGTTCAAAGTCAATTAAATGTAGGTACTAGTATTTGGTTTAATTTAAAATATTTACGCTAGAAAATATATACTGATTTTATTCAATTAATATTGAATCTTTTGTTTGGATTTATTTATTCAGCTAGTATAATATATATATATTTAGAATTGATGAAAATATAAAGTGTATTATGCAATTAGATGTTTCTTAGTATTTGCTTGCTAATTGTACTTATATTATTAATTAATATTATTATTGTTTATTTTATATTATTCTAAGTTTCTGTATTCTTATTTATAGGAGGTATTCATCATGTCAGGAGGATCAACTGGAGAACGTCCCTTTTCCGATATTATTACTAGTATACGTTATTGGGTTATTCATAGTATAACTATACCATCGCTGTTTGTTGCTGGTTGGTTGTTTGTTAGTACTGGTTTAGCATATGATGTTTTTGGTACTCCAAGACCTAATGAGTATTTTACTCAAGATCGTCAACAGGTTCCATTAGTTAACGATCGTTTTAGTGCTAAACAAGAATTAGAAGATTTGACTAAAGGTATTTAATTGAAATATAAGGAATTAAGATAATATATATGACACGAGGTAATTCAAATCAGCCAATATCGTATCCAATTTTTACTTTTAGATGGCTAGCTATACATGGAATAGCTATACCTACAGTCTTTTTTTTAGGTGCGATTACATCTATGCAATTTATTCAAAGATAAAATTAGGAGATATAATATGAGTGGTCCTAATCCAAATAAAGAGCCTGTAGAATTAAATCGTACGTCTCTATTTTGGGGACTATTATTAATTTTTGTGCTTGCAGTATTGTTTTCAAGTTACTTTTTTAACTGATTAATATAGTTTTATGGTTAATTTTTTATTATAATTAGGGGTAGAAAAAATGGCAGGTACAGGCAGGGTTCCCTTGTGGTTAGTTGCTACAGTAGGTGGTATTGCAGCAATTACAGTTTTAGGAATTTTTATTTACGGTTCCTACTCTGGTATTGGTTCTTCACTGTAGATTTAAATACATAACATTTCTGTATTGATTGTATAATTTTCAAATTGTGAATATATTGAAGCCACCTTTGAATTGTAATATAAAGGTGGCTTATCAATTTATTATTTCAGCTTTAGTATATATCTAAGATATGTTTTCTTGTTCAATATATAAGAATAGTAAAGCCATGCTTATACCAGGAAATATAATTCCTACTAAAGGTACTAATATAGATGGTAAGTAAGATGCTGTCATTTGAGTATAATAATATATAAATTATTTCAATTGCTTATTAAGCAATAATATTTGTTTCTTAGATTAATCTATTTTATTAATATATAATAATAATGGTTTTATTTTATTTTATAAGGCAAATATTGCAAAATTTAATATTTGCTTTTTATTAATATATCTAATATTTAGATCATAATCTAATTGCAATAAATCGCTATAATTATAATATAACAAAGAATTATAAATTATTATCTATATATGTATTATTTATGAAAAATATGGATTGTAAATCTTTTGCTGATAGTTTAGAGGCTATGCGTAAATTTTCAGAAGTTTATGCTAAAAGAACAGGTACATTTTTTTGTTCGGACGCTAGTGTAACAGCTGTTGTTATAGAAGGCTTAGCGAGGCATAAGGATTCTTATGGTTCTCCTTTATGCCCATGTCGTCATTATGAAGATAAGTCTAAAGAAGTTTTAAGTTCATATTGGAATTGTCCATGTGTACCTATGAGAGAAAGGAAAGAGTGTCATTGTATGTTATTTTTATCTAAAGATAATGAATTTGCTGGTACTCATCAAGAAATTAATAATAATGTTTTGTTGGATTATATAAGCTAATATATGAATTTTAATTTTCCATGCAGACTAAGTCTAAATTTTGTCTGCATATTATTAGATTACTATTATCTTTTTTTAACAAGACATTTCTATAAATTACCTTTCCGTAATGACAATAAAATAATTACAGCCGGCCCCACTAATACAATAATAGCTAGTGAAGTTAGTTGGCCTATAACTTGCCAATTAATCATAATCTACTTGTCCTTTAAATTTAAATATTAAACTATACGTTACATTTATTATACTATTTTTTCAAAAGAATTATGTTTGTTAATAAATAAATATTACTAAAGTTATTTAATGGGATCAAATTTATTAATATATTGCAATCATTGAATGTAAATCCAGTTTTTATATAAATTTATTTTTAAATTTTCCCATATTACGCTTATTTTTCTTTGATGTTTAATGTGCATATATCCTATTAACTGGTGTAAAATTTTATGATTTAAATGTTTATTGAAATTATAGTAAAAAAATAAATGCAATACCCTTCTTTTCAAAGCTAGGTGTTGATATTGTATGACTTTATAATTAACAGCTATATAGTATGAATGTCGACTGTTAATATATAATTTTATAGCATTCTGTTTAATATATTCATTTTCTATAGATGATAAGTTTAAGAAATTGATCATATTATTTTCTGTCACAGGACTGAAGTATGCCCTTAAATAAGGTAATAATTCATATCTTATACGATTTCTGGAATTTGAATAATAAAAATTTGTTTTATCAGACCATATAGGTAAGTTGAATTTGTGACAAAACCATAGGATGTCTCCTGTATTCATTGTAATTAGAGGTCTTACAATTTGTATGTAATTTTTTATTTGCCTTGTAATTGGTAAACTACTTAAACCTTCTAATCCTGTGCCTCTAATTAAGTTTAATAAAAATGTCTCTAATTGATCTGTTTGATTATGTGCTGTAAAGATAATTTGTATTTTATGTTTTATAGCATGTTGAAGTATAATTTGGTATCTTACTTTTCTTACAGCTGACTCTGACATATGTATTTTATGTATCTGATAAATATATGTATTATTATTTGTTAAACATGTATAATTAAGTAAATGTTTAATGTTTCTCTGTGAATCAGATCTCCATTGGTGATCAATATAAATATATTGTATATTATATAAATAATTATATGTATGGTTAAAATCTTCTACTAATTTGATTAAGCATAAAGAATCTTTGCCACCGGATACAGCAATTAATATTGATATAGGTTTGCTTAAATTTTGACATTTTAGTATAATACTGAGAAATTTATTATGTAAATAAGTTTTTATCATTAAGGTATATCTTTTTTTAGTTATACATCTAATTATACAAACTTGATATTATAATAAGAGTATGTTATTTATGTGATATATAGTTTTGAGGGTTGCTAACTCAATGGTAGAGTACTCGGCTTTTAACCGATTAGTTCCGGGTTCGAGTCCCGGGCAACCCAATTTTTCAATTTTAATTTTTTTAAACTAAAATCATGATATGAATGTAATAACAAATTTTTTGCGTAACAAAACTTCTTCTTGTGCTTTAGTTCCATTTATTACGGCAGGTTATCCGAATATTAATACCTGTATACAAGCTTTAAAAGTTTTAGATAAAAAAGGAGCAGATGTAATTGAATTAGGTGTACCTTATTCTGATGCTTTAGCGGATGGTCCTGTTATTCAAGAAGCGTCTCAAATTGCTTTAAAGCAAGGTGTTTATATTGAACAAATTTTGTATATTTTGAAAACAGTAATACCTCATTTAAATGCTCCTATAATCATATTTACTTATTATAATCCTATTTTAGCTAGAGGAGTTGATAAGTTTATCAGAGAAATTGCTACAGTTGGTGTAAAAGGATTAATTATCCCAGATTTACCATTGGAAGAAGTGGATTATATAATAAAATTATGTGATTTATATACTATAGAGTTAATATTGTTTATTGCTCCAACTAGCTCAGAATCTAGAATTAAGTTGATATTGTCTAAATCACCTGGATGTATTTATTTGGTTAGTAGTTATGGAGTGACTGGCCTAAGAGATGATATTAATTTAGAAATTAAGCACATAGTTGATAGTATTAAGAGTAAAACAAATAAATTGATCATGTTAGGTTTCGGTATTAATAATCCTCACCAGATAGCTCAAATTGTTAATTGGAACATAGATGGTATAGTTGTTGGGAGTGCTATGATTAAACAAATGACGGGGAAATTACCGCAAGAAAAATTAGATTCATTAGGGCAATTTTGTCAAGAATTGAAGCTTTCTATAAATACAGAAGGCGTATAAAAAAGATGATATATTGTAATCATTTTAGTCATTATGAATACCCCCAGGGGAATTCGAATCCCCGTTACCTCCGTGAAAGGGAGATGTCCTAGGCCTCTAGACGATGGGGGCCCTATCAATTTAATTATAACTGTTTTATTCTTATTTTTTAATTTGTTTTTACTTATGACCTTACATTAATAAATTTTATGATTTATGTCAAGTTTTATAGTGCAAAGTAAAAATATAATAAATTTTTCAATTATTGATATTTATAATTAAGCGTGAACGCATAGTTAAGTATGTAACAGTTTGTCTTATGTATGTTACCATGTTAATAAACAGTGAGAATGCTTCATTCTTATATTCGATTAAAGGATCTTGTTGACCATAGCTTCTCCAGCCGATAGAATCTCTTAGTATAGACATTTTATCTAAATGATCTTGCCATGCTTTATCTATTTGTTGCAATAAATAATATTTTTCTAATTTCCTAATTAACCCTGGTCTCAGTTGTTCTAAGTAGCTTTCTCTAAGATCGTAACTAATACGTAATTGTTCATATAAAAACTCTTGGATTTGTTTATAATTCATCCTATTCCAATTTTTTAGGTTGAAATTTTCAGTTAAGTTTAGCAACTTATACATTTTATTTAAAATATGTTTTTTATTTTTTATATTATCTTCTTGATAAAATGCCATTAATATCTCATCTATAGTGCTTTCAGCATATTCTATTATGCAGTCTCTTGTAAAATTAGATTCTAATATTCTTTTCCTTTCTGCATATATTGCTTGTCTTTGGTTATTTATTACTTCATCATATTGAAATAATTGCTTTCTAATATCATAAAAATAAGATTCTACTTTTTTTTGTGCAGAATCTAAGCTTTTGCTTAAGATAATAGATTCTATAGGAGTATCTTCATCGATATTTAAGTTCTCCATGAGTTGATAGATTTTATCTCCACCAAAAATCCTAAGAAGATTATCTTGTAGGCTTAGAAAAAAACGTGATGCACCCACATCCCCCTGTCTACCAGCTCTACCTCTTAATTGATTGTCGATTCTCCTTGATTCATGCCTTTCTGTTCCAATTACATATAGTCCGCCTAATTTCAGAACTTCTTGTTTTTCTTGGTAACATATTGTTTTATACTCAGTTAGTATATTTAAATAAATTTTGTGTAAATTTTCTTCTTCACTATTTTTTATGTATTTACCATTAATTACTTTTTCTATATAATTTTGTACTTTTTCAAAATTTATATCAGTATCGTCGTAAATATCTAATTTTTGTACATGGAGTATATAATTATTTATTATAGCTTGAATCTTATTATCTATTCTACTTATTGCTTGTTTTACTTTTAATTTTAGCTTGTTCTGTAAATACTGTATTATTATAAGTTTTGATAAAGAGTCTGGGTTCCCACCTAATATAATATCTGTCCCTCTACCGGCCATGTTTGTTGATATAGTGATCGTTTTTTTTCTTCCTGCTTGTGTGATGATTTCCGCTTCTCGGGCAACGTTTTCGGGTTTTGCATTTAGCAAATTAAAAGGTATTTTCAGTGTTGTTAATATTTTTGCTAGTAATTCAGATTTTTCTACATTAGTTGTACCAATCAAGGTCGGTCGACCTATATGATACATATCGAAACATTCATTTGCTATAGATTGCCATTTTTTATATTCTGTTTTATACACTAAGTCTGGTAAGTCGTGTCTTTTGCATGGTTGATTTGTAGGTACCTCTAATACCTGAAGATTATATATTTTATCGAGTTCAGTTTCTTCTGTTTTAGCTGTACCAGTCATGCCTGACAGTTTTTTATATAATAAAAATAAATTTTGATATGTAATTGATGCTAAAGTTCTATTTTCTTGTTGAATGGCAATATTCTCTTTTGATTCGATTGCTTGATGCAATCCATCGCTCCATCTTCTACCTTGCATAATTCTTCCTGTGAACTCATCAACAATAATAATTTCATTGTTTTTTACGATATAATGTTGATTTTTTAAAAATAGTTCTTTAGCCTTTAAGGCATTTAACAAGTATTGTATCCAGGAATTATTGATATTATATAGGTTGTCAATATTCAGAATCTTTTCACATTTATTGATGCCTTTTTCTGTCAGAGTAATATTTTTTGTTTTTTCATCGATTTGGTAATCTAGATTACTCTCCAGTAGATTGGCAATAGATGTACATTTGTTATACTTATTTGTTTCTATATCAAAAGGACCAGATATGATGAGCGGTGTTCTTGCTTCATCAATTAATATAGAGTCTACTTCATCAATAATCGCAAAATTAAAGCCTCGTTGAACTATTTGGTTCAAATCTATCGCCATGTTGTCTCTAAGGTAATCAAATCCTAATTCGCTATTTGTAATATATGTAATATCACAATTGTAGGCTTGTTTTTTTTCTTCGTAACTCATTGAATGTGTTACTAATCCTACTTTTAAATCTAGATATGTACAAATTTTTTGAGCTAGTTCTGAATCTCTTTTAGCTAAATATTCGTTAACTGTAATTATATGTACACCTTGGTTGGTTAAAGCATTAAGATATGCTGTAGTAATAGCAACAATAGTTTTTCCTTCTCCTGTTTTCATTTCTGCTATTTTACCTTGATGTAATATAATACTACCTATTAACTGTACATCAAATAAAGTCATTCCTGTAGATCTTTTAATAGCTTCTTTAACAATTGCAAGAGATTCTGGTAATATTTTTGTTAAATCATTTTTATGAATTAGTTTCTTTTTGAGTTTTTCAGTCTGCTGTTTTAGTTGTATGTTTGAATAATTTTCTAACATATGTCCTATTTGATGAATCTCGTTAATTATACTTTGGAATTTATTTGATGTATTTTTTGTAAAAAAATTTAGCATATTAATAATTAAAATTAGAAAAAGGATATTATATAAGGAGAAAAAAACTCCTGTATAGTTGTAATAGGTTGGCATTCATGATATATTGTGTATTTTCTACCCCAGATAGGTTGTGTACTATTAAATATATGATCCAAATATATAGAATATACATAATATATTTCGTGTATGTCTTTATAAATATCTATTTGATGTTGTATTAATGATTTCCCTATAGGTTGATTATTGTTTAAAGTTTTATACACTTGATTATTTATTTGTAAAATCCAATTGGATTGAGCAAATGCAAGATTTTTTTTTGAATTATCTTGTAGATAAACTTTTCTTATCTTTGTTTTTTTTGTTATATATTGTTTCTTTATGTATGTTGGACAAGTTATAATTTGTTGTCCTGTTAATGAGCTTAAATTTTGAGTAAATGATCCGTCACTCATAAGTATAAATTTCCATTCAGGAGGAATTAAATGATAGGTTTGTTCATTAAATGAGTTTAAATTATTTAGTGATAGATTAATAATATAATTAAATGAATTAGATAAGTTCATATATGTATGTTATATTTCGTTATTGCAATTTTAGAAATCTAAAAATAATAAGTTTTGTACGATATATTTATAAGAAATTAATTATATGTGATTATTGTATTAGTTTTTAATAACGATTTACCATTCATTTCAGTTGGAATATTGAGATTCAATAATTCTAGAATAGTTGGTGCAATATCTGCTAAATTTCCATTCTCTCTTAAATTATTGTTATTAGTATTAGAAGGCTCTACTAATATAAATGGAACAGGATTAGTACTATGGGATGTACATGGTTTATCAGATTCATCTAGCATACGATCTGCATTACCATGATCCGCTGTAATTATGAGTATATTATCCATACTTTGGGATTTCGTCCAAATCTTGTGTATACATTTATCAACTTTATTAATCGCTTGTATGGTAGCCTCTAGATTGCCTGTATGTCCTACCATATCTGGATTAGCGTAATTTATAACAATTAATGTATAAATGTTTTTATTTATAGCATTAATAGCATTTGTCGTTAATTCTTCGGCTGACATTTCAGGAGATAAATCATATGTTTCCACTTTTGGACTTGAGATAAGTTGTCTATCTTCACCTGGAAAAGGTTCTTCAATCCCACCATTAAAAAAATAAGTAACATGTGCATATTTTTCTGTTTCGGCCAATCTTAATTGTTTTAAACCATAGTTAGAAATGATTTGTCCAATAAAGTTTGTAGTTTTTTGTTTGGGAAATGCGATGTTCATATTTAAACTAGGGTCATATTGTGTAAACGTAACGACTTCTAAATTGTTAAATTTTTTTGTATTAAATCCTTTGAATGTTGTTTTAGTAAATGCATGTAATAATTGACGCATTCTATCCGGACGAAAATTAAAAAATATTATACCATCATTGTTTTGAATATTTCCTGTATGTAGCCTAGTAGGAGGTATAAATTCATCTGATATATTTTCCTTATAATATTCATTAATTTTTGATATAGCAGATCCTTCATATTTTACTTCATTATTCAGCAAAACTTTATAACTTTTTTCTGTTCTTGCCCAACGGCAGTCTCTATCCATACTATAATATCTTCCACTCAATGTACAAATATTGATATTGCTCAATTCTTTAATATAAGTTTGAATTTCTTCAATAAATATTTTCGATGTATATGGTGAAGTGTCTCGACCGTCTGTAATAGCATGTATACAAACTTCAATATTATATCGTTTTACTATATTCAATAGTGCAAATAAATGTTTAATATGTGAGTGTATTCCTCCATTAGAGCAAAGTCCAATTAAGTGTAGTTTTGTATTTTCACTTTTAATTTTTTTGCAGATATTTTTAATAGTTTGATTATTAGAGAATGACTCATTTTCAATAGATTGACTGATGCGTACTAAATCTTGATTAATAATTCTCCCAGCTCCAATAGTTGTATGCCCTACTTCTGAATTTCCCATTTGCTTTTTAGGTAATCCTACATCTTCTCCTGAAGCATTTAATAAAGTATGTGGGTAGTTTTTCCATAATTTATCTATAGTAGGTGTATTTGCTAATTGAATTGCATTTCCTTTTGTTTTTTCTGAATATCCCCAACCATCCAGAATAGTTAAAATAATAGGTTTCATAGTATAAAATAAGAATCAAAATTTATAGAAATACTTTTTGTTGGAAACAAAAATATCTTAGTTGTATTTAATTTTTTAAGTCAATTTCAATCTATATTATCAAAAATATATATCTTATTAGCTTCGCTATAATACATATTATTTTGATATAAATAATTTGATATATAACAATATGCATAAATAATTATATATGCATATTTTTTTATTTTTAATAGCAATTTTTATTAAATAATATGTATATTTAGCTTAATGCATTAATAGCATAGTCTAAATATGTATTTGCTTCATTTGAGGTTTGTCCTGAAAGACCATGGCTATTTTTTATATATTGTAGTGCTTCTATATACCAGCTTGGTGATAGTTCAAAACTACGGTTAATTTCTTCTAATCCTGCTATTAGATATTCATCCATAGGTCCAGTGGCTCCTACCACAAGACAGTATGTTGTCATTCTTAAGTAATATCCTATATCTCGAGCACATTTTGCTTTTCCTATAGCGCTAGATGCATAAGTTGGTCCTGGCATCTGAGTAGTAAATGGAAATTTTGTATAGACAGATTGAGCAGCTCCTGTAATTAATCTTTGAGCATTACTTGTCAATGACCTTGCTGCTTCTAAGCTAGATGATGCTCTTTGATAACGTCCATTAATTGATTGTAATTCACCATTGCTTAAGAATCTACCCTGACTATCTGCTGATGCGATTGCTTCTGTTATAGGTGTTTTCATAATTTTAATTTCCTCGTTTTATTTAATGATTCTGAATTTAATTGTGGAGTTTATCTATGATTGTAAAATTTTAGACTACCGCAACAGCTGCTCTATCAAAGTATACCCCTAATTCAGCTGTTAAAGAACTGCAATCCCCTATAGTTATTCCATTCGAATCATTTGCTAAACTTACTGATGCTTCTTTCATTTTTTGTATAGCAACAGCAACAGATGTTCCTGGAGTCCCTAAAGCTTGATATGTTTCTCGTAAACCATTTAAACATCTATCATCTAATACGCTTGAATCGCCAGCAATCATAGCATAACTAACATATCTTAAAACAATTTCCATATCCCTTAAACAAGCAGCCATTCTGCGGCTAGTATATGCATTACCTCCAGGTTGTACAAGCTGCGGTTGTTCTGCAAATAAAGCACGTGCAGAATTTGTAACAATAGCAGATGCATTTGAATTGATTTTATTAACAATATCAAGTCTTTTATTACCTTCAGAAACCATATTTGCTAGAGCATCTAATTGTGTGTTGCTCAAGAATTCTCCTCTAGCGTCAGCCTGCGCTACAACTTTAGCAAATGCATCTAACATATTAGTATTCTCCTTGAACTAAAAGTATTTGTAATAATTTAATAATAAATAACTAATCTAAGATCTGTATAGATAATGATATCTAAATTTTAATTCATATTGATCAGTACTTATTAGATTATTATACTAATATATATTGATTTTTCTTTTACAAAATATTACAAATATATTCTTCTGTAAGAATTAATGAATTTAATCACTTATAATTTCTGGTTGTTGTATTTCATCAACCATTTCCAATATTGAGCGAATAATTGGTTTGATTGTTGGGTCATCTATAATATCTAGGTCTTCATATTTTTTCCTTTTAGCACGATTTGCTATTTGAATAGTCATTTTATATCGATTATCAGAAATATTTAGTAATTCTTCTGTTCTATATATGACTTCATGTAGTTTTATTTGATTATACATATTAATAGTTTATATTTCTTAAATAAAAATGCATTAGTTAAGTAGTATTAGCAAATAAGGTATTTAAAGATTAGAATTTAGTTTTACATATGCATCTTTTATTTTAATATATGTAATACTATAGCAATAGTCATATTTTATTTTGAATGAAATATAATAAAAATTTTTTATTTCTATTGGATTATTATTAATAGTTTGGATACTTTAATATTTTATATATTAACTATTAAAAAATGCAATCCAGTTTTAATAATATATGAACAACAGTATATAATCTTGAAATAACATAAAAATAAGAATTAAATATGCAAGCATCAAAATATTATAACTATCAACTGAATAATTCATATAAATATCCTTTTATATTTTCCGAAAGGGATGCCTGTGGTGTTGGGTTTATAGCGCGTATTGCAAATGCACCTTCTAATAGTATTGTTAAGCAAGCTTTAAACTCGCTTAATTGCATGGAACATAGAGGTGGCTGTAGTGCTGATAGAGTTTCTGGAGATGGCGCTGGAATTATGACTCAAATTCCATGGAAAATATTTTCAGATGATTTGGCAGGTCAGCATAATAGTCAAATTGCTGTTGCTATGTTATTTATGCCACAAGACAAAATAGAATCTATCCAAAATATAATAGAATGGGTTATAGGTTTAAATGGTTTTAACTTTTTAAAATGGCGTATTGTCCCTGTAAATGAAAGTGTATTAGGTATTCAAGCTAAGGCTAATCAACCTTTAGTCATGCAATTTTTTGTGCATTCTGAAAATTTATCTGGTGATATATTAGAAAAGTCTTTATTTATTACAAGAAAAAAAATAGAAAAATTAATTTCTCAGTCTCATCTAAATCTTAATAAACAGTTTTATTTTTGCTCTTTCTCTTCTCGTATTATTATTTATAAAGGAATGGTTCAATCTAAGGTTTTATCTAAATATTATCTAGATTTATATAACATTAATTATGAAAGTAATTTTGCAATGTATCATAGAAGGTTTAGTACAAATACTATGCCTAAATGGCCTTTAGCTCAGCCTATGAGGTTTATGGCACATAATGGAGAAATCAATACTTTACTGGGTAATCTAAATTGGATGCAGTCAAAAGAATCTTTATTTCAACAAAGTTATACTGTAGAAGATTTTGATTCTTTAAGACCTATCACTAGTTTTCATAATAGTGATTCAGCAAATTTAGATGCTGTACTAGAATTATTAATACAGTCAGGTAAGAGTCCTCAAGAATCTTTAATGATTTTAATTCCAGAAGCTTATAAAAACCAACCCGCTTTAGAAAATTTTCCAGAAATTGTAGATTTTTATGAATACCATAATAATCTTCAAGAACCATGGGATGGACCTGCTTTAGTAGTTTTTAGCGATGGTAAAGTTGTTGGAGCAACTTTAGATCGAAACGGATTGCGTCCTGCTCGTTATGTAATTACTAACAATGGATTTATTAGCTTATCTTCAGAAGTTGGTGTTTTAGATCAACATTTAGATGAAATTACTCACAAGGGTAGATTAGGTCCGGGCCAGATGATATGTGTTGACATGGTAAATAATTTAATTTTAGATAATTGGACTGTTAAACAATCTATTGCTAATAAATTTCCTTATAGAAAATGGCTTGATAAATACCAGAAGTACCTAAAACCTGAAAATTATATTCAAGATTCTCTTATCGATTCTTCTATAATGATGCGCTTACATACAGCATTTGGTTATACTAATGAAGATGTAGAATTGGTAATAGAGCATATGGCTAGTTCAGCGAAAGAACCAACTTTTTGTATGGGTGATGATATTCCTTTAGCTATATTATCAGAAAAGCCTCATTTACTATACGATTTTTTTAAACAACGTTTTGCTCAAGTAACTAATCCAGCTATTGATCCTTTAAGAGAAAGTTTAGTTATGTCATTAACAACTTATTTAGGATCTAAAGGTAATTTTTTAGAACCAAATGATTATATGGCTAAATCTATTAAATTAGATTCTCCTATTTTAAATGAAATCGAAATTACAAAATTGAGTCAGTATGGTCTGGCTGTTTCTACTCTGGATACATGTTTTATACAAGATTCTAATAATATAAATTTTGTTAATAGAATTACAGAAATTTGTGAGAAAACAGTTGAATTAATATATCAAGGTTCTGAAATTATTATATTAAGTGACCGTGTAGATGTAATAGATGAAACAAAAGCATTTTTACCACCACTATTAATAGTTGGTGCTGTTCACCACTATTTGATATCTCAAAATTTAAGGCATAAGGTCTCTATAATAGTCGAGACAGCGCAATGTTGGAGTACTCATCATTTTGCTTGCTTGATAGGATATGGAGCAAGTGCTATATGCCCATATATGGCATTTTTAACAGTTCGGCAATGGTGGCATAATCCAAGAATTCAAAAACTAATGTCGACTAAGAAATTGTCTAAAATTACTTTAACAGAAGCACAGCATAATTATCGTTGTGCTATAGAAACAGGTTTATTGAAAATTTTATCTAAAATGGGCATTTCTTTACTATCTAGCTATCATGGAGCTCAGATATTTGAAATATTAGGTTTAGGTAAAGATATAGTGAATTTAGCTTTTAAGGGTACAACTTCATCTTTAGACGGTATGACTTTAAAAGAATTAGCTGTAAGTACAGTTGATTCTTATAATTCTTATAAGGGTATTATAAAATTAAAGAAATCTAAAAAATTGCCTAATATGGGATATGTACAATATAGACCTAGTGCTGAATATCATGTAAATAATCCAGAAATGTCTAAAAAATTACATAAAGCTGTTCGTAATCAAGATTTTAATCTTTATAATAGTTATAAGAATTTATTACAAGATCGTCCACCTACTAATTTAAGAGATTTGTTAGACTTTGTAATGGATCAACCTGCAATAGCGATAGATAGGGTAGAATCAGTTGAGTCTATTGTTAAAAGATTTTGTACAGGTGGTATGTCCTTAGGAGCATTATCTCGTGAAACACATGAAACTTTAGCTATAGCTATGAATAGGCTTGGTGGAAAGTCTAATTCTGGTGAGGGTGGAGAAGATCATACTCGATTTTCTCCTATCGTAGATATAGATGATTCAGGCGTTTCTAGTAGTTTCTCTCATTTGAAAGGCCTAAAAAATAATGATATTGCTAGTTCAGCCATTAAACAAATTGCATCTGGCCGCTTTGGTGTTACACCTGAATATTTGATGAATGCTCGACAGTTAGAAATCAAGATTGCTCAAGGAGCAAAACCAGGAGAAGGTGGACAATTGCCAGGTAAAAAAGTAAGCCCTTATATTGCTAAATTACGTAATTGTAAACCAGGTGTTACGTTGATTTCTCCACCTCCTCATCATGATATCTATTCCATCGAAGATTTAGCACAGCTTATTTTTGATTTACATCAAATTAATCCAAAAGCACAAGTATCTGTTAAATTAGTGGCAGAAATAGGGATCGGTACCATTGCTGCTGGTGTTGCAAAAGCTAATGCCGATATTATTCAAATTTCTGGACATGATGGTGGAACAGGTGCGTCTCCTTTAAGTTCAATTAAACATTCAGGCTCACCTTGGGAATTAGGTTTAGCGGAGGTACATAAGACTTTAGTTGATAACCAATTAAGAAATAGAGTGATTTTAAGAGTAGATGGAGGTTTACGAACAGGTAAAGATATAGTTTTGGCTGCTTTAATGGGGGCAGAAGAATTTGGGTTTGGAACAGTGGCTATGATAGCTACTGGGTGTGTTATGGCCCGTATATGTCATACAAATAATTGTCCTGTAGGTGTTGCAACTCAACGAGAAGACTTACGTAAACGTTATCCAGGTGTACCAGCTGATTTAGTTAATTTTTTTACTTATCTTGCTCAAGAAGTTAGAGAGATTTTATCAATTTTAGGTTACTCATCCTTATCAGAGATTATAGGCCATACTAACTTAATTAAATATACATATCGCAGCTTACATAAAACAAATTATTTAAGTTTGGCACCATTATTGAATTCTCCTATATATAATTATAATCCACATACTGTAACACATGATAATGGTTATGTATTAGATGATATGTTATTATCTGATCCAGCTATATTGCAAGCTATTGACCAGCAAGAAGACATAATTAAAAAAGTTAATATTTTGAATACTGATCGGACTGTAGGAGCAAGAATATCTGGTTTTATAGCTAAAAAATATGGTAATAATGGATTTAAAGGTAATTTACAGTTAGATTTTATAGGTGTGGCAGGACAAAGTTTTGGTGCTTTTATTTTAAAAGGAATGCATTTAAGTTTAATAGGTGAGGCAAATGATTATGTAGGTAAAGGTATGAATGGAGGAGAAATAATTGTTGTGCCAGAAGTTACTACACCACTTGATCAAATACAACCAGTTATTATCGGGAATACATGTTTGTATGGAGCTACGGGTGGTTATTTATTTATTAGTGGCCAAGCAGGTGAAAGATTTGCGGTTAGAAATTCACTAGCCTATTCTGTAGTTGAAGGAGTCGGTGATCATGCTTGTGAATATATGACGGGTGGTATAGTAATCGTATTAGGATCAGCTGGAAGAAATATTGGTGCTGGTATGACTGGAGGTTTAGCTTATTTCTTAGATGAGAATAATGATTTAGATTCTAAGATTAATAACCAAATTGTTAAGTATCAAAGAGTTGTAACGTATGAAGGGGAAAAACAATTAAAAAATTTGATAGAACTTTATGAAATAAAAACTAAAAGTTTAAAAGCTAAACATATTTTACAAAATTGGTCGAGGTTTTTACCTATGTTTTGGCAAATTGTTCCACCCTCAGAATCTCATACAGCTTTCACTGACAGTTCTTACTCATCTTATCATGGAATTATCAATGAAATTAAATAATCTCAAAATTTAATATTAATTAATTATTCTAACATTTGACGTTTTATGAAGTTTTGAATTTTTTAATGTATATTGATGCATACTATAAGTGAAGATACTTTGTGAAATAGTCAATAGCTACTTTCAGAACTGTTAATTATATATAATATTTAGATTTTTAATTATTAAGGTAAAGTTAATCCCCATGGCACATAATGTTAAGGTTTATGATACTTGTATTGGTTGTACTCAATGTGTACGAGCTTGTCCATGTGATGTATTAGAGATGGTTCCTTGGGACGGTTGTAAAGCTGGTCAAATAGCTTCTGCTCCCAGAACGGAAGATTGTATAGGTTGTAAACGTTGTGAAACAGCATGTCCAACAGATTTTTTAAGTGTAAGAGTTTATTTAGGAGCTGAAACAACACGCAGTATGGGTTTAGCCTATTAGATTTTTATCATATAAAATAACTGTATTGATTTATGAAATAGATCTATCAGCTTTTATAAATGCTTTTAATGATTATAAAATAACAGATCTACTTCATAAATATTTTAATATGACTTATCATTTCATAAGTTTGTTATTGAAGATCTAAATTATGAATTTTTCTATTCATTCTATACTGAAAGTAGTAAAAGCAGCAAAAATCAGTCAAGCTAGTTGTGTTGATATAGTTGCTAATCCTGAAATAATATATATGGTTAAATCTGTAACCTGTTTTCCATTGTCTATTTCTTTAATAGAGCCATTAGAATTGTTAGATTGTGTTATGAAAGGTGCTGATATTGTACAAATAGGTAATTTTGATATTTTTCATGATAGAAAAATCTTTTTTTTCTTCTGATTAAATATTAAATTTCGTTCAAGAAACCAAAGAATTAATATCTAATATTCCTATATGTGTTACTCATTATTGTTATCAGAACAAATCCGCCTTATAGTTATTCTCGATCAAATTGAAGTGTCTATAATACAGACAGAGGGGTATTCAACAAAAATCATATGAATTTTTATAATTTTAACATTAATAACTAATTCTTCTTCTACAATTTCTTCAACTTATGCGATTGCTAAGTATATTGATATACCTATTATTAGAGATTCTGATATAAATTGTTTATCTGCTTCTGCAGCATTCTTGTATGGTGCATCTATTGTAGATATTGGTTCTGCCATATCTAAATATCATACAATCAATAATATGGCTAATCACATTTATAAAAGAGTATGTTCTAGAATTAATTATTATGATAAATTTGCAGCAAAACACTATTTATTGGATTTTAATGATACTGATTATATAATTTATTAGTTTTTATTATTACTTAATATTATATTTTTTATGTTTATAAGGTATAGTTAGCATTATTATGATTAAAGCAAAATTACATCAAACATGGAAATATTTAAGTAATGTAATTATATTTTATGCTTTTGTATTTATTTTGGTTATTATGTTTTTTATTTTAAATATAAAAAAAAACCTGGCTATTCTTTTTTTATTTTATTTCATAATGGTTATGGACTAAAAGAAGGTTCTGAAGTTTTAATGAGAGGGGTTAATATTGGCTATGTTAATAAAATTCAGGTTAAATATAATTATGTACTTATCAAAGTAAATATTCATGTATCTTCTATATTAGTTCCAAAAAATTCTTTAGTTGAAACAACTCAAACAGGATTATTAAATGATACAGTAGTTGATATTACTCCTTTACAATCTATAAGCATGCAAGATATAAAAAATTCGAATGTATTTACTAAATCTTGCATACAATCTATATTTTTGTGTCATTATGATTATATAAAAGGTGAAAGAGGATTGAATTATGATGATTTAGTTAGAGCTGCAACACGAATCTCTCAACGTCTTGATGATCCTGTATTGTTTCAGTTAATAAACATATTTTTGCAAAATACTGCTCATATTTCATATGAATTAATAGAACTTACAGAAGGTATGGTTGATATAGCTGTTTTAATTTATGATTATTTATATCAACTTTTGTTTAGTCAGCTATAAACTGACAAATATAATTTATAAATCAGTATTTTCAAGTTATTATTTCATCTATTATGACTACTCGTAAAGCTTTATCCTTGGATTTTTTAAAACCAATAATAGAATTAGAATATCAGATCGAGCAATTAAGTAAGATATCGACTTATCAAAAAGTTTCGTTAGATCAAGAATTAGTTTTCTTTAAAAAACAACTCTCTATTTTAAAGTATGATGTATTTCAGTCCTTAACTCCTTTACAACGATTACATTTAGTACGTCAGGCAGAGAGGCCAACGACCTTAGATTATATACCATATATTATGAATGAATGGTTTGAATTGCATGGAGATAGAGGAGGTGCCGATGATCCTGCCTTAGTTGGTGGTATAGGTAAATTAAATGATGAGACAGTGGTTTTTGTTGGTCATCAGAGAGGTAAAGATACTAAAGATAATGTATTAAGAAATTTTGGTATGGCATCTCCAGGAGGTTATCGTAAAGCTTTAAGATTGATGCGGCATGCAAATAGATTTAACTTTCCTATTTTAACTTTTATTGATACTCCTGGTGCTTGGGCAGGTATAGAGGCAGAAAAATTAGGTCAAGGTGAAGCTATTGCTGTTAATCTTAGGGAGATGTTTTCTTTAGATGTTCCTATTATTTGTACAATTTTAGGAGAAGGTGGATCAGGAGGTGCTTTAGGTATAGGAATAGGTGATAAAATCTTAATGCTTGAATATGCAGTATATACTGTAGCAACTCCTGAAGCCTGTGCAGCTATTTTATGGAAAGATAGTAAGCGTTCTTTAGATGCAGCAGAAGCATTAAAAATAACTTCTGCTGATTTAAAGATCTTAGGTATAATTGATAAAATAGTAAAAGAGCCTATAGGTGGATCTCAGGCTAACCCTTCTCAGGCAGCATTTATATTAAAAGAGTCTTTAGTAACTGAGTTAAGAATACTTTCAAAATTATTACCATCTAATAGAAAAGAATTCAGATATAATAAATTTCGAAAAATAGGTACTTTTTATGAAGGATCTTAAGATCGTTTTCATATCATAATCTTATATAATCATTGAAGATAAAACAAACCAAAACTGATTTTTGTATTTTATACTTGATTACTTAATTCACTATACCTATACTATTTAAACCAATAATTACACCAGCTCCAATAATATGTCCTAAGCTTGTTGTTGCCAATAGTTCAGGAAGACCAAATCCTTGCAAACCTAAAGTAGGTATAGAGGGGCCTAATCCTCTAACTTTTATAGCATATCTACCTAATCCTATGCATAATAGGTTACAAATAATCATAATAATTGCACTTGATATAGACCAAGAAGATGTTTGTGGAATAATACTAATTAAAGTTTGTGTGTTCATTTTTCAGATTAGATATTATTTTAATAAATAGTATATTTTATATTATATGTTGATCTTATATACTTCTGTAAAAATTAGATAAGAATTAACATAATATATTTATTTTTATAAAAACCAACCATAACTATGTAAGCCTTGACCTAAAAAATTAACTCCTAAATAGCAGATCCATACCACTACAAATCCAACAGAAGCTAAAATAGCAGGTTTTTCACCTTCCCATGCTTTATTTAATCTAGAATGTAGATATGCCGCAAATACTAGCCAAGTTATTAAAGCCCATGTTTCTTTAGGATCCCAACTCCAGTAGGAACCCCAAGCTTCATTAGCCCATACAGCTCCCGCTACAATACCAATAGTCAATAAAGGAAACCCCAGTCCAATTGTCCGATAACTTAAATTATCTATGCTTTGTAAAAGAGTTATTCTACTTAATTGTTTTGTTGCATTATTTGATTTTATATTGTTTTTTTTTCTATTCCTTATATTGTATAAGACAAGAAATAAAATGGACAATAAAGAGCCTAATATTAATGTTGCATAACTTATCATCATTATACTGACATGCATCATCAACCAGTTAGACCTCAGTGCTGGCACTAGTGGAGAAGCTTCCTTCATATTCTCAGGTAATGAAAGACTTGCAAATGCTATTATAAATAAGCCTACAGGAGTAGCAATAGAACCTACAAATGGGCTTCTATTTTGTTGTTCTAATATTAATTGTAAAAAAGTTAATCCCCATGTCAAAAAAATTAATGACTCATATAAATTACTTAAAGGAAAATATCCATTAGATATCCATCTTAAAATTAAAGAAGTACTAAGTAATAAATTAATACTAATAGTAATAATAGTGCCTAATTTATATAAAGCTTTTGATCTTCTAAGTGCTATATTAATCCAATATATCATTAAGTTCACAAGAAAAAGTGCAAAAGATATATTAATACAATTGTTTTCCATTAATATCCTATTTATATATTTTTAGATTAATCATAAATATACCATATATTAATTTAGTTAAATTAATATATAATTAATAACAATCATCTATATATAAAAAACAACCAAAATTAAAACTTTTAATTTTGGTTGTTTTTAATTTTAATAAATATAGAATTATACAAGGTAATCTTATCATTAGATAATACTATTATCTATATGATCTAATCAATCACACGAATTTATGATAGAGAATTAATGATATAGTCTAATGCACTTGTATATTCTACTCCTGCTTGAGCAGACATATCTCTAGGAACACATAATCTATCACGAGTAAATGTAAAGGCTGCAACATAAGCTGAAGTTGGCAGATTTAATGAGCGATACACTTCGCGTGCTCCAGCTATAGCCCATTCATCTAAAGGACCAGTGCCACCTACAACTAATGAATAGTTCACTAATCTCATATAGTGATCTAAATCTCTATAACATTTGTTAACTTTTTCTTGGTTTTCTCCAGCTTCACCTGAGTTCTTTAAGTAAGAGTATTTGCCAAAGCAAGCGTCACCGGCTTCTTTTACAACTGGATCGTGGTTGTCAGCTAGCTTTTCCGCTGCTTCTAATCTTGCAGAAGCGCGTTGAATATTACCTTGTACAGATTCAAGATCTGAACTAGACGGAAAGCGTCCAGCAGCGTCAGCTGCACTAATTACTGTAGTAATAACTGATTTCATTCTTTATCTCCTATAGATTAAAATATGTTTAGGTTATGTTTACTTGTTAGTATACTCGATAATATTTAGCTAATAGCAGAACATACTCTATCACAATAGCTAGAAACTTCTGAAGATAGTGCAGAACAATCTCCACTAGTTGTCTCAATTTTTCTTTTAGAAGCTGTATTAGTAATAAATGCAACAGCTGCAGCTTTCATAATGCTAACAGCTCTTACAGAAGAATTAGTGGGTACTCCAAGGGCAATATAAGTTTCTTTTAAGCCATTTAAGCAGCGATCTTCTAAAACAGAAGAGTCGCCTGCAAGCAGAGCGTAAGAAAGATATCTTAAAATTATTTCACCATCACGTAAGCATGCTGCCATTCTACGGTTAGTATAGCAGTTACCACCAGGAGCTATAAGTCCTGGATTTTCGCAAATCATCCCTGATACTGCATCTGAAACGATACAGCTAGCATTAGAGACAATAGAGTTAACAGCGTCTAATCGCTTGTTACCTTCCGAAATAAAATTTTTAAGAGCTTGTAGATCACTGCCACCAACATAAGCAGCTTTAGCGTCTGAATTCATTACAACTTTAGAAAATGCATCAAGCATAGATCTCTCCTTAAATTTTAATATAAAGGACTTGATTGTTTCAGCTGTTGTATTTTATCAGCTGATGTATGAGTATTATTAGTACAATATAAGATATTCCAGTAAGTATCTCTATAACAAATTAACATTATTTAATATTTTTAATCTCTATCCTAATAAGGAAAATTAAGATAGAGAATTCTTGATAAAATATTTAATTAGATTATCTTTTATGATCATTTGTTTTAGAGTTAATATCAGGTGTTTTCTGATTTGCTTATCACTTAGTTTATAAACTTTTTGACGATAAATAGTTAACTTAAATTCTTGTTCAAGAGTTAATGGGTTTTTAGTATCCATATTATTTATATTATTTATTAATTCTTCCCTATAATAAGTAAAAATATAGAGTATAAACTTTAAATAAGTATAATCAAGAATATTTTACTACTACTAATTAATTGAAAATCATTTCGTCTATTAATTCTAGTATAATATTATATTATAAATATGTATATATTTAATATATAGCCTAAAATTTTGATACAAAAACTTGTTATAAATATAATATTGCTATAGTATCTACATATCTTATATAAGTTCAAGCTAATATTTTCTCTGTAAGATAAATTAGGAGGTTTTTATGTCTATACCTTTGTTAAATTACTCATTATCTACACAAAATCAAAGGGTAGATGGTTTTGAATACTTACCAGGTGAAGAGCAGCCTAAAATATATAGTACAGATGATATTCCAACAGCAGTAGAAATGGATGAAATAATCTGGGCTGCTTATCGTCAAATATTCAGTGAGCATCAAATTTTAAGTAGAACAGCTCAACCATTTTTGGAATCACAATTGAGGTTTAATCAAATTAAAGTCAAAGATTTTATTAAGGGATTATTATTGTCGGAATCATTCCTTACTTTTAACTATAATGTTAATAATAATTACCGTTTTGTAGAAATGTGTATTCAGAGAGTATTAGGAAGAGATGTTTATAATCAAAGAGAGAAACTGTCTTTTTCTATTATAATTGCTTCCAAAGGTTTAAAAACTTTTTTCAATATTTTATTGGATAGTGATGAATATTTAGAAAATTTTGGTGATAATACAGTTCCATATCAAAGAAGAAGAGTAATTGCGCAAAGAAGTAAAGGTGAAGTGCCTTTTAACTTAAAAACTCCTCGTATGGGTAAAGAGTTTACTGTTAAACAAGGTATGCCACAATTATTATGGGCTGGACCGGTGAGACAATTTCGACCTCAGGAGCAAAACCCGAAAGCAGGAGATCCAGCCCTGTTTTTAAGTATGGTTGATGATATTTGATAGTTGTAAACATATTCAGAAAAAATATAAAAAGTTTTTCTAAACATTAATACAGTAATAGATCTTTAACATTTAGACAATTCTAAGTTAATATACTTGTGAATTGTCTTAAAAATTATAGTTTAAAATTTATACAAATTTTATTTGTTAGTAAGTTTAACTGCCTAGCTTAAAAGCATCTACAAACAATCCGTAAATGATACCTATTCGAATATAATTAAATGTGTATAAAGTAAAAAGTTTATGATTTTTTTTTACATTTTTATATATATTTTTACTAATAATTTCATTAAAAGTTACTATTATAGATCCTACTATTATTCCCCAATCACCTGTTTGTGCAGGAATCGTCGAAAAAACTGTAGACAAAAAAAACCTAAAAATAAGCCTATTAATTGTGTTATTATTATATTAAAATCTTCTTTCAGCATTGTTTATATTATTACTAATTATATATGATTTATTTATATACGGATCAAATGCTTATATTAATTTATGTTTTTTACCATATTTATTCCAATAAGATATTCTATAGATCCTGCTCACTCAAATTTTTAATCATATATTGAAATGGTTCAGCAATCCATTTTATGGCATCAATATTTCGCGATTTTATTTCTTCTTCTATAACCTCTTGTAAAAGTTGAATACTTCTAACAGTAGGTGCAATAGGTACGCTTAACGAATTATATACATCTCGTAGCCCATCTAATACTCTTTCTTTTAAGATATTATTATTGGCAGCAATTAGTGCATAACTTGCATATCTTAAATAGTACTCGATGTCACGTAAGCAAGCAGCATATCTTCTAGTTGTATAAGAATTTCCACCAGGTCTTAAAAGTTCTGGCTGTTCTTCGTATAAACGTGTAGCAGCTTCTTTAACTATTTTAGCAGCCTGACAATTAATAATTTCTGTTGCTTTAATGCGGTTTGAGGCTGTTATAAAATAGTTATTCAATTCTTCTATTGCTATTTTGTCTAAATACTTTCCTGTTAAATCATATCGATTTAAAATTGTAGTAATAGCATCTTGCATTACTTATATCTCCTATCAAGTTGAACTAACATAAACATTATAATTGATTTTGATTATTTTGATATATTGTATTACTATTTATCAATTAGAAATTTAAAATACATAGTACAATTAAAATCTAACAAAAATAAAAATAATTATGTATTTAATGGATTCTTATTATTGCTTAATTAAAGTAGTCGATAATTATAAAATTATTTGTTGTTGCTTTCCAAAAACAAATTGTCCTATTCGTGATTACCCTATTTGCTTTACAGCAGATAATTATAGCTTAATTAATCACTTAATTAGCCAACATAATTATATAAACTTATTTTCTATACAACATATACAATATATATCTATAGAATTATATAAAGCTAATTTATGTTTACTTTTATCTCAAGCTTATATTCAGAGTTAAAGTAATTTAGTATAAAAACTTATATATTTTACCTTGAGAAATCATGTATCTCTTGGTTATTTCTATAATTTATATTTTGTGATACTATTTATAATACAAAAATAGGGCGTGTAACTCAGCGGATAGAGTGTCAGATTCCGATTCTGAAAGTCGAGGGTTCAATTCCTTCCATGCTCATATGAATTTATATAAATTAATATTTTATTTACCTATTAAGTTAGATTAGATGTAATGATTGCATAAGAATTGAAATTGAACATAATTATAATTCATTAATTCAATCTAAGGAAAAAATATAGAAAATTTTTATTTTAGTGTTATATGATGTACAATATTAATATTTATCTATAATTGTGTTAAATAAAAAAAAAGGGGCTGTAAGGTTTCTACATATAATACATTATATGTTACGTCATAAATATAAGCTTTATTAGTATTAACAATAAATGCTAAAAATAACATATTAACTTTATCTAGACAATTAGTTTGTGCTTAAATTCCTAACATTTGTTTTATGAAATGACAGTCTTATAATCACACACTTTTACTAGAATTCAATATAATGTAAACCTTTACATTGATTTGATATATTAAAATAGGTTGCTCTTTAGTTAATCCTAATTAAGACATTAATACATAAGATAAGTAATAAATTGTTATAAAATCAAATCATATCTGCCTTAAATTATATTTACTGATCTCAAAATTAGTAATGTAATTAAGCTATATATAATGTATTATTATGGACGTGGGTTCAATTCCCACCAGTTCCATAATTATTTTTAACTAAATACGAAATTATGTGTTAATTTTATCGAATGAAAGAACTGTTATATAGGTTCTCTATTATATTCTAAATTTAATCATGATATTCCCTTGTGTTGTTTATTATTAATGAGTATGTATGCAATTATGACATAAATTTAATCTTTATTTCGTAATTCAATATATGATTTTTACATCTATATCTAATTCACCTTTCAATTATGTATCACATTAATCTTCATTTATATTCTTTGTTATTTGCCAAAAGTGTCTTTTCGTCTAATTATGATGCTAATTTCCCTGTAATGAATAAATCATTAGTTTCTCGTCCATTTATAGGGAAATTAATTAATAAGTATTGGCAAGAAAGAATTTTTTTATCTGTTCCAAGTATGCAATCAGAAAAATATATCGATCAATTAAAATTAGAAGGTATTTTGATCTATAAAAATGAACAAAAAAAATTTTTACTTGATTTTAGCAGAGCTTTATTATCAGGCAGAATTGAAACATCTGTTAATTCTAAACCCATTACTTCAAGTAAGAATAAATCCATTTCTTATGTATGGAAAAAAGGCTTTCATTTTCCTTTACCTACAAAATCGATGTTTTCATTCTTTGAGACGAACAGTTTACCATTAAATAAAGATGAATCAATACTTTTACATAAGTTACAAAATCAACCTCTTCCTTTATTTACTATAAAAAATGATTTAAATCAGATAATATTAGCTGATTCTTCAGAGCATCATACGGGTAATCTTAATTTTATAGATAAGATCTATCAATGGTATTATAGTACATTCGTAACTGATCATAAGCCTCTTCCTCTTTACTATGGGTTATTTTTTATACATCCAACAGATGCCTTAGAATATGCTAACCATATAAACAGTAGATATAACAATTCAAATAGCACAAATAAATTAACTCTTTTTTCGAGTCATTTATATACTTACAATAAATTAAAGCAAATGAATGTAAAAAATTTACAATTTAGATTAATACCTGACCTTCAAGAAATATCTAAACTAATATATAAGTATAAATATTATCGCAATTTGAAATTTCATAAAGATCAGAAATATGGAAAAAATTTTTTTCAAGGGCAACCTATATATATAATTGAACCTTTTTTTGCATATAGTAAAAAAACGAATACAACACAATTATTAAATTACTATTACAATTATAAATCTAATATAGACAAGAGTATGATTCAATATAAAGCTATATTTACTGATTATGCAACTTTAGTAAAGGCTTGGCATGCATTTAAACGTTGCCATAAAGATTATAAAATACCAAGTAAGCCTAAAGTTTTTGTATATAATCTTGAAGATTTAATTAGAACACATAAATATAATCATGAAATAAAGACAGGAAATATTTTATTTATTCCTTCTAAAGAATCATATGACTTTATAAAGCATTATAGATTTGTTAAAAATCAAAGTAAAATAAAAAGAATATTCTCTAATAAGTTTTTGGGTTTCAAAATACTTAGTCAGAGAATTATTTGGTCATTAACAAGTAGACAACCTATACATTGGTAAGCAATTGTTTTTATTATTTTTTTTAATATCTAAAATTTTAGTTAATTATAGCAATTACTATCTTGACTGCGTTGTAGATATCATTTTCTCGAATAATATTCTACAACTAAAAGTTCGTTCATTTGTAGAGCAACCCATTCTCGTTCTACTATAGCATTAACTTTTCCATTCAGCATTTTTGTATCTAATTCTAAATGATTAGGTATGCTTGCTAAAGTAGGAAAATTTAAATAATTTTTTATTAAATTTTGTGATGAGTTTTTCGCCTGTGTTTGAATCCTGTCACCTGGTTTGCACTGATAGCTACATATGGATACTCTTTTTTTATTTACTAAAATATGGCCATGATTAACCAATTGTCTTGCAGCTGGAATAGTTGGTGCAAGCCCTAAACGAAATATTATATTATCTAACCTCATTTCTAAAATTTGCAGTAATATTAAACCAGTTGAACCAGGAACTTTTTTAGCCGCTTTAATATATTTTGAAAGTTGTCTTTCACTTAATCCATAATTAAATCGTAGTTTTTGCTTTTCTTCTAGTCTTAAAGAATATTCTGAAGGTTTACGTGATTGTTGACCGTGCTCACCTGCGGGAGCAAGTTTCTTAGAAGTTTTTCTAGTTAATCCAGGTAAATCACCTAATCTTCTAGCTATCCTTAGTTTAGGTCCTCTATAACGAGACATTTTTTATCCTTATTTATTAATATTTATTTAACAGAATATGTATATACAAAATAAATTATATTGTAGAAAACATACAATTTATTATTGTACTTTTTTAGGTGATAAAATCATAATCATATTTTTACCATCTTTTGCAGGAGGTTGTTGAACCTCTGCTATATCACTTAAATCTTTTGACATTTTATCTAATAATTCAATAGCTAATTTAGCATGTTGAATTTCTCTACCTCTGAATATTACATTAGCTTTAACTTTATCACCAGCTTGTAGAAAACGTAATGCTTGATTAATACGTACATTATAATCGTGTACATCTATCTTGTACCTCATCTTCACTTCTTTTATTGTAACATTATGCTGCTTTTTCTTCGCTTCTTTAGCTTTCTTTTCTTGAGTAAACTTATACTTTCCATAATCTATTATACGACATACAGGAGGATTAGATTTTTCGCTGATTAATACTAAATCTAAACCAGCATTAAATGCCATATTTAAAGCTTCACTTGATGAGTATATACCTAATTGAGATCCAGAAACATCAATTAAACGTACTTGACTATACTTAATTTGTGCATTTATTAATGGTTCTATATCATTTCTTTTTCTTTCTTTTTTTGATTTATCTAACACAGATAGTCAGTTGCCTGTTTGTAAGTTTATAAATAATGTTGTGAAATATATGCAAATTATTATAACATTACATAGATAATTAGAAATAACAATGTATTTGAGTGTAATAAACACTTATTAAAAATTAGGAGATGATTTATGAAACATACTTTGTCTGTTCTTGTAGAAGACGAAGCAGGAGTTTTATCTAGAATTGCTGGGTTATTTGCTAGACGGGGCTTTAATATCGAGAGCCTTGCTGTTGGCCCGGCAGAGAAGGCAGGTATTTCCAGAATTACTATGATAGTAAATGGTGATAATAGAACAATAGAACAATTAACTAAACAATTATATAAATTAGTGAATATATTAAAAGTTCAAAATATTACAGATATACCTTCTGTAGAGAGAGAATTAGTTTTGATAAAAATTCATGCTCTATTAGAAAATAGGTCTTATATATTGGAAATTGCACGTATATTTAGAGCCAAAGTTGTCGACATGGCTCATGAATATTTGATTTTAGAAGTTACAGGTGATCCAGGGAAAATGGTTGCTATTGAAAATTTATTGAAACAATATGGTATTATTGAAATTGCTCGTACAGGTAGAATTGCATTGATTAGAACATCAAATGTAAATACAGAAGTATTAAAAACAAGGTTAAAGAATTATTCTTTATCATAAGTCTATAAATAAAACACATAAGAAATATAAACTATGTTTTTAGTTTATCCAATAACCAGGAATTTCAACAAATGATAAACATTCCGTTAAATCCCAGTCAAAACACACACTTTTATTAATATAATTAATATTAATATTAATTAAGGTTTCTTTCGGTATAAAATAAGTAGTAATGATGTTCTTATTATATCTGCAATTATGTTGTTTTTGAATTAGACGATAAGTAAAACAGTTATGAACATGCCTACAGTTCACACATATACACATAAGAAATATTGTAAATTTATTTATAATTAATATCATGTTAATACTATTGGGGATGGAGGGACTTGAACCCTCACGATTATTAAAAATCAACAGATTTTAAGTCTGTTGTGTCTACCATTCCACCACATCCCCGATTATATTGTATCTTTAATTGAGTAGGCGATACCCAGATTTGAACTGGGGATAAAGGATTTGCAATCCCCTGCCTTACCACTTGGCTATATCGCCGTAGTCTCTATTAAGTTTAATGGTATATGAAAAGTTATACTTTGTCAATTGAATAAATTATCAATATATATTATTTACTGAGTAAATAAGCGGCTTTTTAGTATATCTTCTGCTTTAATTGTTACTAAATCATTTTTAGTTAAAATTTTATCCCCACTAATAAAAATTCTATTTGCTTGTCTCATTCTAGCTCTATCAATTGCATTACGTATACTACGGGCATTAGCAAAGTGGGGTTGTTTCATACGTCTTCCAGCATATTCTAAAAGAACTTCATCTGCTTCCGGAGCAAAACGATACTGTTGCTCTTCTAGCATTAGTTTAGCTATAGCCAGCAATTCTTCTGCTGTATAATCTGGGAAATCTACATGATTTGTGACTCTTGATGATAGACCTGGATTGGATTCGTAGAACTTATCCATTCTATCTTTGTAGCCAGCAAAAATCACTACTAAATCATCTCTTTGATTTTCCATAACCTGTAGTAAAATTTCTATAGCTTCTGCTCCATAATCTCTTTCATTATCTGGTTTATAAAGATAATAAGCTTCATCAATAAATAGAACACCTCCCATAGCTTGTTTAAGAACTTCTTTAGTTTTTGGAGCTGTATGCCCGATATATTGACCTACGAGATCATCTCTAGTTACGGTCAGTAAATGGCCTCTACGAATATAATCTAATCTATGTAGAATATCAGCCATTTTCATAGCTACTGTTGTTTTACCTGTACCAGGACTTCCAGTAAAAGACATGTGTAGTCCAGGACTTCCAGATACTAATCCCAAGTTATTTCTCAATCTATCAACTAACAATAAAGCAGCTATTTCTTTAATTCTTGTTTTTACTGGCTGCAGCCCTACTAGTTCTTGTTGTAACTCATCTAAAACTTCTTGTATTTGAGTTTTATTGTATTCTTCTTGTAAATTTACTAAAGTGTTGTCAATCATATGCTTGTTTTTTTATAAATTATTTAATTACGATATGTAATAATATAAAAAGAGATTAACACTGTTAATCTCTTTTTATATTATTAACTCAAATTAATATCTAGAACCTTCAGGTTTAGCTGTTGCATAACTACGGAAACTATATCTTTGATTTCTACCATTATCTTCTGTTCTGACTAATTCAAAACCCGGTTCATATGCTGGCCTATTAATGATGAATGATAGTACACAACTTTCTGTCCCTCTAGTATTATCAAATGCATTAAATTTGATATATAAATTTGGATACTGTTTACGACAACTATTGATTTCAAATAGTACTGTTGCAGGATCTTGAATATCAAATAATGGTAATCCCCATAATTCCCAATAGTTATTACGCGGATGCGGATCTTCAGTATGTTCAATACTAACAGACCAATTTTGTTTAATTGCATATTCAATCTGTTTAGTAATTTGATCATCTGTTAAGTCTGGAAGGAAAGAGAAAGTTCCTTGTGTTAATCTCACTATTAAAAACTCCTTATAATATTTTTGTGTCTGTTAAAAAAATTAACATTTTATTTTCATTCAAATTAAATATTATGAAAATAAAGCTAATCAAAAGATAAATAATAGATATACACTATACATTAGCTGTTGGAGTTTCAACAAAATCAGCTGTATCTGTAGAAGTATAATTAAAAGTAATATCTTTCCATAAATCTAAAGCTGTTTGTAAAGGTCCACATGTCTTAGCAGCATCACGTAAAATTTGTGGTCCTTCTGCAACATAGTCACGACTTTCATTACGAGCTAAAACCATAGATTCTAAAGCCACACGATTAGCTGTTGCTCCAGCTTGTATACCATCTGGATGCCCAATTGTTCCTCCTCCAAATTGAAGTACTACATCATTACCTAAGTAATCTAATAACTGATGCATCTGTCCACAATGAATACCACCTGAAGCAACAGGTGTAACTTTACGTAAAGAAGCCCAGTCTTGTTCAAAGAATATACCTTGAGGTAGATTAACTTTTAAATGAGTTTGTAATAAAGTATTATAGAAACCTCTAATCATTAATGGGTCACCTTCAAGTTTACCAACTACAGTACCTGCGTGAATATGGTCTACGCCAGACATACGCATCCACTTACAAATAACACGGAAATTCATGCCATGGCTTTTTTGACGAGAATATGTTGAGTTACCAGCACGGTGTAAATGTAAAATCATATCATTCTTGCGTGCCCATATAGCCATAGTTTGAATTGCTGTATAACCAATAACAAGGTCAATCATAATGATGACACTTCCTAATTGTTTAGCAAACTCAGCTCTTTCATACATATCTTCCATTGTAGCAGCTGTGACATTCATGTAATGTCCTTTAACTTCACCACTTGCTGCAATTGCTCTATTTACGCCTTCCATTGAGTATAAAAATCTTTCTTTCCAACGCATGAAAGGTTGAGAGTTAATATTTTCATCGTCTTTTAAGAAATCTAAACCACCTTTAAGACCTTCGTATACAACTCTACCATAGTTTTTACCAGAAAGACCTAATTTAGGCTTAACTGTTGCACCTAAAAACGGACGACCAAATTTATCCATACGTTCACGTTCTACTACTAATCCAGTAGCAGGACCTTGGAAAGTTTTTAAGTAAGCAACAGGTATACGCATGTCTTCTAGTCGTAGAGCTTTTACTGCTTTAAAACCAAATACATTACCAATAATTGAAGCTGTTAAATTAGCAATAGAACCTTCCTCAAATAAGTCTATGTCATATGAGATAAAAGCAAAATATTGATCTGGAGCATTTGGAACAGCATCTACTTTATATGCTTTTGCTCTATATAAATCACAAGCTGTTAATAAATCTGTCCACACAACAGTCCAAGTAGCTGTAGATGATTCTCCTGCAACCGCAGCAGAAGCTTCTACTGGATCAACTCCTGGTTGTGGAGTAACACGAAATAAAGCTAGTACGTCTGTATCCTTAACCACATAGTCAGGATCCCAATATCCCATTTTTGCATATGGAATTACACCTGACTCATAACGTTCATTTTTAATTCTTGTCCGTTCTTCTACAGATTGCGACATTTATTCCTCCTTGAATTTAAGGCAGTATCATTAGGTTTTTGGTTGAATAGTGGATATTAGAATAAAAAATATGTTCAATATTCTAATATTAACTTCATTTCATAATATTCGTATACTTATTATATTATGTTTGATTAACCTTATATATAAATCTACCATTATATATGAATCAAATAATTGCAAAATTATTTATAGTAATGATAATTTTTATTAATATCAAAAAATGCACAATATAAAGAATCTATATAATCAAATATTAATATTAGTAAATGTAGTATTTTTTATGCTAATATTTTTCCAGTAAGAAATAAAGGAGATAAATACATTGTCTGTACCACAAGTTATTGATACTTCATTTCATGAAGAAGTAATAAAATCAAGTTGTCCAGTATTAGTAGATTTTTGGGCTCCTTGGTGTGGTCCATGTCGTATGGTTGCACCAGTTATAAATCAAATAGCTAATGAATATAAAGATAAATTGAAAGTCGTTACACTTAATACAGATGAAAATCCCAGTACAGCTACTGAGTATGGTATAAGAAGCATACCTACACTGATGATTTTTGTAGGAGGTCAAAGAGTTGATACTGTAATTGGTGCTGTTCCTAAATCAACTCTTGCAAACACTTTAGAGAAATATATTAAAGGTATTAATCAATAGTAATAATTCATATAATTGATAATCAATTAAGGAGTTAAAAATAACAATATGGTCAAAAAATGTATGTTAACATATAAAACATCAAATAATGGTTATAAGATTTCACATTCTCATGTAAGAACTAAAAAAGTACAAAATATTAATCTGCAAACTAAAAAAATATGGTCACATAAGCAAAAACGTTGGATTAAGATCAAAATATGCACAAAGGCAATAAAATCTTTGTATAAATTTAAAATATAAATTTATATTTTTTATAAAAAATTAAATCTAAGTAGTGACAATTAATATGAATTATGATAAAATTTATAATATATAAAGCTATTAAATTAGAGAGTAAAGGGAGAAACAATTATGGAATCACTGCAATACATTAATCATATAAATGATGATTCAATCGTAGATGATTTATCATCAGAAACACCTATCGGTTGGTCATCTACTTGTTTTGATGAAACAATTAATTACTATATAGATTGTAATTCAAATTCTATAGAAATTAAAGATAAAGATAATACTGAAAATAATTAAATAACGTAAAAAAACGGTATTACAAAACATTTTGTAATACCTTCTTAAAATACTCAATTGCTAGTATAGCTCAATTGGTAGAGCAGCTGATTTGTAATCAGCAGGTTATGGGTTCAAGTCCCCTTACTAGCTTATTAAATAAATAGTACAGTTATTTTACTATGGAGTATTTATTTTTTGTGTTTTATATCTCAACTTAACCCAAGATTTTGCAAAATAGGTATATTTGCTAAAAGTAAATAAGCAAAACCAGAACCTCCGACAGCTCCAACTAAAAACCCTGCAGTAAATTGTCCCCACCCTTCTGGTGTTTGTAAAATATCTTTTGAATAGTTTTTATCAAATGAAACATTACCATACATTGATAAACATACAGTTAAAATAATAATTAAGCCTACAGAAGACAAAAATCCTGACAATAAAGCTACATCTGTATTTCTCAAAGGACCCAATTTATCAAAGGGGCCGACTAAAAAATAACCGTGAGCCATACCTATTTCTAAACCTCGTAATAAAGGAGATAGGCCTCTTCTATAAGCAGGAAGATTATTTAGTAAACCTTTTGTAAATGTTGAAGTACTAACAGGAGTTGATAAATTACCTACAAAAGGATCATTATTATATGATTGAATAAAATCTGACATAATTCTGTATCTCCAGAAGAAATAAATAATATATAAATTAATACGATGTATTAAATCCATGTAATAAATGATAAACTTAATTTTATTATATTAAATTCAATATGTTCATATTTGTATTAATAATTAGTTTTATTTTAGTATGAATAATCATTAATTATATTTTATAATAGTCTTATTATCGTATGTAGCTCTAATTATATTAATAAATCTATATATCAATATCTTCATTTATAAAAGGAATTTTAATAATATTATGTACATTTTGATTAGTTATATACTATTTATAAGTATATTTACTGGATTAGCACTTAGCTTATATTTTGGATTACAATCAATTAAATTAATATAGCCGTTCATAAGAAACATATGTATCAAAAGTGAATCTTTTGATACTCAGATAATAATTAATTAAACTTTTATATTTAAGAACTAAATTTGGATAAAATGACTCAAATTAAGATAGACAAAATATTAGGGTCTCGACGAATCAGCAATTATTTTTGGGCTACAACAATTTTTCTAGGCGGATTAAGTTTTTTTTTAGTCGGTTTATCTAGTTACTTTAAAGAAGAATTACTACCTTTTACAAGATCTACAGATTTACTATTCTTACCTCAAGGTATAATAATGACATTTTATGGAACAACTGCGATATTAATTAGTCTTTTTTTATGGTTAACTATTATATGGAATGTGGGTTCTGGTTACAATGAATTTAATCGTGATCTTGGCATAATAACAATATTTCGTTTAGGTTTTCCAGGTAAAAACCGATTTTTACAATTAACATATCAAATAAATGAAATATATTCCATTAAAGTTAATATACAAGAAGGTTTAACACCTAAAAGAGAAATTTATTTGAAAACAAATGATAAAAGAGAAATACCTTTAACACAAGTAGGACAACCTATGCTTTTATCAGAAATAGAAGAACAAGCAGCATCTTTAGCTAAATTTCTGGGAGTTGTACTTGAAGGTATAAATTAAATAATATATAAAGAACTTTTTAACTAAAATATATGATACCATTAGTTCAGTAGCGGGTATAGTTTAGTGGTAAAACCTTAGCCTTCCAAGCTAATGATGCGGGTTCGATTCCCGCTACCCGCTTATATAAAAAAATCAAAATTGCATCTGGCTGGATTCGAACCAGCGACGTCCTTAATAAGATGGCGGATTATTAGAGTCGATTTTTTTCTTTAAAAACCTCTCTTACGAAACCGTACTTGAAATTTTCATTTCATACGGCTACTATCTATTAATTTGTTTTAAAAATGTTATATATAATAAATTTATCCTGATATTAATGATAAGATTTATGAATAAAACCCGATTCCAGTGATTATGTAATTGTAATTTCAAAGTTCTCTTGTATTTTTTTTTATACCAAAAATACAAAATATTAGAAAATAATTTATATATTTTCTGAACTATCGTGAAAGATATAAACGCATTAAAATATTTAAAAAAGATAGTTATTAAATTAAATAACTGTTGTATGATTTTTCTTAGTTGTGCATGATTATTTAAACGTAAGCGCTTTAGTAAATCTTTTTTATATAAAAAATTTTTACATTCATATATAAAATTATTATATATCTGTTTATTTAATTTTACACTCCAATAAATATCGTAAATTAATAATTTGTACTTTTTTTTAAGTATCCAGTACCAATCATCAATTTGATTCTTTAAATATTTGCTTTCTTGATCTAGGTATAAACTAATATGACTGCGTATAGAGGTAAATACAATATGTAAATTTTGTATAAAATTACTACGGTATAAATTACTATAATTACATAAGCCATAGTTGATTAACATATAATGACTAAAGATATTTGTTTTATCTAAATTATATATGTTTTTTGCTATAGACATAAATTTAAAATTAAACCATTCAATTCCATGTAAACATATATTACATATTAATACATAAGTTCTATAATTCAAAGATGAAAATTCATCTAGCTTTAAAAAAGATGATAAACTCGATGGTATGCATTGTTCATTCAAGTTTTGCATTCGTAACCATTGAATTATATTATGCAAAAAATATGGACATGCTTGTATTTTTTTTTTATATATCTAATATTAATATATTGGATAGGTATATAACATTTTAAATTAAGTAAGTGAGTATTTTGCACACCATATACATACTTATAAAAAATCATCTTTTTTTCTTCGGATCTATATGATATATGATTGTATATACTTGTATCAAACATAGATCTAAATTTTGCATTCCATTCTGATTCTAAACATAAATATATTATATATTGTTCAATCTTTTGTATTATAGCTTGAAAAGGTGTATATATTTTATGCAATCTTCGATGATCAAATAAAACACAAAAAATATATGTTTTATGTATATCTAATATATTGTAATTTTCTTTATTCCAATTTATGTATGAATCTTTAATAGATGTACATATATACTGAATTGCCATAATTTTAGCTTCATTGGAATTAACTAAATTATTCTGTGCTTTATATATTAGATTTTTATCACATATTTTTGAAGCTTGGTATATTTTATATTTTAATATAGAAACTCTTTGCTCCATTTGATTCCATGGTAAGAACTTCCATTTAGTTTTTTTGTCAAGTATATAACTATTCATTATTGTATATAAATTTCGTATAACTAAAAGTTATTTCAATTAATAGACGTAATAAGTTTGTTTTGAAACTACTTTATCAATAACTTTATTATTACTTCTTACTGATAAATATTTTATCTTTGCCTTAAATTCAACTAATAATTTATATAGTATTTTATACTTACCAGTTTCTCCGTTCCGTACTTTTCATAGCCTATGTTAACTTAGGTTCCTCTCTATATACTAACTGCCACTAATAAAAATCATGCTTATACTAACTCATAATAATACAGCTTAAGGGCAATATAGATATATTTAAAAAATATAATTTAAATATATTTTAATAATTAGTACTTTATCCAAGGGTTTGTTCTCCTAACCATATTAACTTTTTAAAGAGTTTGCTTCATTTATTAATAATTAAGGCTAATATATCAATAAATTAACTCATTAATTATATTCATGATTCAGAATAGATGGATTCGAACCACCAAAAAAAGTGCAGTTTGTCCAAATCTTATATGAAATTATTCATGGATCAAGATTTGAATTTTAGTTAGCCAACCTAAAATCTATGATTATAGACCGGTTAACACCTAAAAACGGGTCACACATGAGTCCGCTGCCTTCGGCCTCTCGGCCACAGATGCTTAAGAGATAATATTAAACTTAAATATATAAAAAATCAAGTGTTTTATTCATTCATATTATGATAAGTTGCAACAGCTGAAGGAGAAATTTTATTTAAATATCTAAAGATCCAATATTTAAATATGGTATCTAGAATGACAGGAAACGTAGAAATAAAGACAAAGATAAAATCTCTACTTTCAGGTAAGCCTAAATGTCTTAAAATTATTTCTATAACTACTTCCCAACCATGAGGTGAATGAAAACCTACAAACATATCTGTAAACAATATAATTAAAAAAGCTTTAGCCGTATCACTTAAACTATATATTAACTCATTCAAGAATGATCTCAATATTGAAAATTGTCTTTTACTAGATATGATAATAGAAATAAAAATAGTTATTGATAAAAAATCAGCTAAAATATTTTTAATAGCACAAGAACTTTCATTAGTATACTCTACAGCTAATTCTAAAGCTTTTTCTGTCATCTTATAATTAACTAAACTTGGAGAAGGATGATCTATTTTGCCAATAAGAATTTCAAAATGCAATTTTTCTTCAAATCTTTGTAGATCTGCAAATGCTCTTTCTTCTTGTGATTGATTAAGAAAAATAATATGCTCATTCCTGTTCCATAAATAGTTCACACAAGGGCCAAAAACAAAACTCTTAGAAACTTGATTAATAAGAACAGGAATAACAAATAAAAATACAAGATATTTAACTGATGCAACTGTTTGATATCTGGCAACTTTAAATGCTTCTATTGCTTCAACTTCTGCATTTGGATCCAACTCTTTTTTGAATTTTTCAAAAAGTTTACTAATTGACCTAGGTATAATACCTGTTTTATCTAAAGATGACTGATTAATTTTTTTTAAATTCCAGTATTTCATGATGAGCTATAAAAAAATATAAATCAAGAAAAAATTAATATATAATTAAATTGTATAGATCTTGAAAAACAAATATTTTTCAACAAATTGAATAACACAATAAATATAATTTTCAATTAGGATTACATATTAAATGCCACTGATTCTTATCCATTTACTTGTTATTATTAATTCTCTTTTATCTTATAATCCTAAAGCGATACGTTATATAAAGTATTATGCAATGGTATCTAATAATATTCATCTTCAAAAAACATTAAACTCTACAGAGTTTAATCATATACAAATCAGAATAAATCCATGTAATAAATATTTATTACACAATATAAAGCATTGTAAACAAAATCCATATAATAAAAAAAATTTTCACTTTCAAGACAAAAGTTTAGAAAAATATATAAATGTATTAAAAAATTGCGGCTGTATTAGTTCTGTTAATAAATATACAACATTGTATACAAAATATAAACAAACTATACTTAATATCGCTATATATCCTATCATAAATCAAATAACAATTAGAGAATATAAAAAATTAAAAATATGTCCCAATTTTTTACATAAATTATTTAAATATCAATTAGGACTACCTAAAAATCAATTGCTACTAGATTATATTTTTCATCAAATCAATACTTGGTATTCATTACATGGCTATCAGTGGTCGAGAATCAAAATAAAAAATACATCTCAAGCAAATCTACTTGATCTAATAATTAATGAAGGTAAAATTTATTCTGTAAGAATAGAATGTAAAAACCAGCAAATAAAAAAAAACACAAACTTCATAAATTGCATAATTTTATTATAAAAAATCTTGTTCTTTTTCCTAAACAAATATTAAATTTACATCAATTAGAATTCGGTATATCATTTTTAAAAAAAGAAAGAATAATAAAAGATTGTACTTATAATATAATTACCCTTCCCGAAGGTTTAATTATACATATAAAATACAACTTGTATAATAACCAAATCAGATATATGTATAACCAAGAAAATATAAATATATTTAAAAAAAATGGTTTTATTTTCTTAAAATATATCAAGTATATTTTAAAATTTTTTAACTGGAAATATACCACAAATTCACTAAATAAATTTGCACTATTTAAATATAAAAGATCTTACATATTAGAGTTTAAACACCAATGGAACTTTATAAAAAATTTACAAATTAAGCTCAACACTTCAACAATTTTAAATATAATAAATATAAAATTATCGTTCTTACAAAAAATGAATTATTACATCAATATATATTTTTCATACATTTATTATATTATTCATTACCATAAATTTACATATAATTGTAATTATATACAAATTCTTAATTCTAATTTTTTTATTGAAGAAATATCGAACCTAAAAATAAAAACAGAAAATTTAAGGGTGAAATTACAGTATAATTTAAAAAATCGACTTAATATAATTCAAAAATTAATTATAAAATATGAAGAAAAATATTTTATATCAGTTTATAGTTATTCTTATAAAAATATACAAAGGAATACTTATCATTGTTTGTACAATATATACAAATTGAAAAACTCAACGGAATTATATTTATTATTACTTTTAAAATATGCTACATTCCAATACTCTAATCATGCCCAGTATTTTACTATATACTTACATTTACTATTTTACGACAATATTAAAACAAATAAATGGATGAATCGCATAGTTAATTTATATCCATATATAACATTTAATTACAATAAAATACTGAACTTACCATTAGTGTTAGCTTGCTTACATAAAAATACTATACAATTAGATGTAAAAATCAACATATTGGATATTAATAAGAATTTAATGGTAATAGAAACATCTCATAGTAAAGATGAATATATTAATAAAAAAAATACACATAATTATCAATTAATTAATAAAGCCAAGTATTTATTTAATATAAAATATAAAATATATCCCAATAAATATATTGGAATATATTTATTGGTCAATCATGCAAAAAGTATATCATATCAAATTTTATATTTACCTGATATATATCTATCAAAATTCATATCTCAAAATTATAATAGAATAGGCATTGGAGTAAACTTATATACTCCATTTCGAAAGCAACCTATTGTATCTGTTGAATTTTTTAGAAATGATAGATATAAAAATATTATATACATATGTACAAACTTTAGTTAAATTACGTTTTATAACAAAATGACATACGAAAATATTTTAAATAAATTAGAAGGAAAATGGATATGCCAACGAACAAATTATTTTCTTCATAACCAGAAAATAATTTATGATCAAAGTAACATGACACTTGAACAAATGAAGAATATAAATATATTAGAACAGAAAGATAATATCTTATATCACTATAAACTATATAATAAAAAAAATAATCAGAAGTCATATTATTTATTTTTTAAACAAAAGCAATCTGGATTTGGTGAATTACATAAAATCACAAATGACAAAATTATGTATTACAGATTTAAAATTTATACATATAATTGCATAAAAATTGAATCTGTACAAAACAACGTAGTATATTATGAGTATATTTATTTAATTAACCCTAAATTTAAGATAATTATTTCGGTATTGAAAGAAAATCAGAAGTATTTAGCTGCATCTTTTGTTACTGAAATTAAAATATCTAATTAATTATTATTAAGATCACAATCAAATAGATTATTCTAAATCTTTTCTATTAGGATTCCTAGAAGGATCGTTTGATAAAAAACCAAAAAAGAAAAGAGATACAAAAAAAATAACAGTTGTATAAACAAATATTTTTAAAGTAAACATAATTAGTATCCTATATATTATATGATAATTGTAAAAATTTAAAACAAGTCAATAACATTGTATATGAAAATTAGACTAAATACGCAAAATACTAAAAAAACTCAATCCGTTTGCAATATATTTAAATATATAAATTATGAATTTTATGAATTTTAATAAAAATCCTTTTCGATTTTTTCTTATTTTTATCTAAAGCTCTTGTCTTTTTAAGATAAATAGAACTTTCAATAACCACGTTATTTTTTTGTTTGTATAGATCAAAAATCTTCTTAGCTACTTTGCCTTTGGCAAATGCTTTAATTTTAATATTTGACATCTTATCTAAAACATTACTTAAAGATATTAATATATAACAAAAATTCTGATTGTTTACTTTCGTCAATTTAGGTTGACTTAAGAAATAAGCTGTAAAAATAAAAACGTTCATGATATAATTTTTTTTTTAATAAAATTAAAAATTACTTTTATTAATCCTTTGATTTGATTGATTAGCTGAATCGTAATTTATCTTTTTTAGTTTTTTCATAACCTTACCAAAGTATTCTTTAAAATAGTCTTCCAATTTTTCTGTATCTTTCTCGTTCATTTGTAAAAGACCATAAACTTCGCTCATGGATGTATTAAAACTATCACTATTTGTTAAAACTGCCGTAAAAGCTAGTCTGTCAGCTATATTCCAACTCCACTGAAAAAAATATGTTAAACGACAAAGTAGATTCAAAATAAAAATAGGAATACGAGAAATTTTAGACCTTTGCCCAGAAAGCTTTTCGCATAATTCAATAATTTCTATTGAGCTCCAGGGTTTAGAACCCACCATTGGCAGAATTTTATTTTTAATTTTTACCGAGGATAAACTTCGGATAGTTAGTTTAGCAATATCTTGAGCATCCATATATGCAATTGATTTAATATCATCTGTGATCCAAACTGTACGATTATCTAGAATTGGTAAAGCATATTGAGCAATTAAGCCTTGAAAAAAACCAGCTAAATTAAAGATTGTATAATCTATACCGGAACGTATCAAATGATCTTGTATAATTACCTTCATCTGAATTAAAGGTATTTCAGCATATGTACATGCATTAAAAATAGAAAAGAAAACATACCTCTGAATATGTGCTTTTCTAGCTGCTTCTATCAAAACATATTTGCCATATAGATCTATCTTAGCTGTATTATATACATCAGAACTTCTAGCAGTAGAAGCATCTACAATTGCTGTAATACCTAATAATGCTGGAGGTATTGTTTCTGGCAATTTTAAGTCTCCATAAACTAACTCTGCTCCCCACTCTTTTAAAAATGCAGCCTTACGGAAATTTCTAACAAAACATTTCACTTGAAAACCTTCATCTAGAGCTCGTCTAACAATTTGTCTTCCTAAAGTACCAGTTGCACCTAAAACTAATAAACTCATATAATTATATTATTTTAAATCTTATCCACAGTATAGGTAGAAAGGGATTTGAACCCTCATAACTATAAGTTGTCACATTTTGAATATGATGCGTATACCAATTTCGCCATCTACCTTAATATTATACATCTAGGTATTATAAAATTAAAAATCATTTATATCCACTAATATAAACTTATATGAACTTAATAGAAAACTCTTTACTTAATCGATATATTTACTCTCCTAAAACTTGGGTACATAAGTTAAAGCCACATTATAAAACTTATCCTTTATTTATATACTTATGTTTTATATCATATATTCATTCTAAATATATTAGTATTAGTTTATGTATATATTGCATGTTTTTTTTACACTTTAAGAAAATAAATAATAATTATGCAAAAATTCTATTTTATATCCTTTATATATTATTAATTTTAGGCTATATAATATTTTTCTCAACTAAATTCCAATTTAATATTTGTATAATAACACTATCACATATTCATCACATATTGATATATATATACAATAAATATATATTATACTTCAGAACAGTGCTAATACTTATGCATTATTTCTTTACTGTTAATATAATATTTATGACAACAACATATGAAGATATAATATTTTCTTTTCTTAAGTTATTTCAACAGAATGAAAATAATACAGTAAACAAAATTATTTTTATTTCTATTTTTGCTGCACAAGTACTAGAAAGTATTGTCATAAAAATAAAACATATACTACTTAGTATAAGAATAAAAAAAATTACTATATTCTTCAAATCTAAATACTCTATTTACTTGATATTCAAATTTATTCAAGATTTACATAATGATATTTATAGAATATCTACTGTATTATATGCTAGAGAATTAAACAAAAATTTGCTATATATTACTGACATTTACGAATAATACAGAAAAATTGACTTGAAAGATATGTAAATATATATAATAAAAATTAAAATTCATATTAACTATAAATATTTTAGGACAAATAAACAACTTAGATCATAATATGACCATAAATAATTTCATAAATCAACCATATAAATATGGATTTTATACAAATGTTGAATCCGATAGTTTACCACCTGGTTTAAATGAAGATATTGTTAAAACGATATCAGTAAAGAAAAATGAGCCTATGTATTTAAAAAATTTTCGTCTCAATGCTTATAAAAAATGGAAAAAAATGAATGAACCTGAATGGGGACAACTCAAATATAAAAAAATAGAATATGATAAAATCACTTATTATTCTACACCTAAGTATAAAAAAAATCTCCAAAATTTAGATGAAGTTGATCCAGAAATATTAGAGACATTTAACAAACTAGGAATTCCCTTAAATGAGCAAAAAAGATTAACTAATGTTGCTATTGATGCTGTATTTGATAGTACATCTATAGCTACAACTTTCCAAAAAGAGCTTGCTGAAGTTGGTGTTATTTTTTGTTCTATCACTGAAGCTATCTATAAATATCCAAATTTAATTAAAAAATACTTAGGATCTGTCGTTCCAATTGGTGATAATTACTTTGCTGCATTAAATTCTGCTGTATTTAGTGATGGTTCTTTTTGCTATATTCCTCCAAATACACATTGCCCATTAGAACTTTCTACATATTTCAGAATTAATAATAAAGAGGCAGGACAATTCGAAAGAACACTTATCATAGCTGATAAAAACAGTTATGTGAGTTATCTTGAAGGATGTACAGCACCACAGTTTAGCAATAATCAACTACATGCAGCTGTTGTAGAATTAATAGCTCTTGAAAATGCTACAATCAAATATTCAACTGTACAAAATTGGTATTCAGGAAATTCAAAAGGAGAAGGAGGTATTTATAATTTTGTAACTAAACGAGGATTATGCTCAGGAGATAATTCTAAGATTTCATGGACACAGATAGAAACAGGCTCTGCTATTACCTGGAAATATCCTAGCTGTATTTTAACAGGGAATGGTACTATTGGAGAATTCTCTTCAATAGCTTTAACTAACAATTACCAGCAAGCAGATACAGGAAGTAAAATGATCCATATTGGAGTTAATACAAAAAGTAAAATTATATCTAAAGGCATCTCTGCAGGCAATTCAATTAACAGCTATAGAGGATTAGTGAAAATAGGTCCTAAAGCTAATTATGCACGTAATTATTCTCAATGTGATTCTCTATTATTAGGAAAATTTTCGCAAGCTAATACATTCCCTTATATTCAGGTTAGAAATCCTTCAGCAAAAATAGAGCATGAGGCTTCAACTTCAAAAATTGGAGAGGAACAAATATTTTACTTTTTACAAAGAGGAATTGAACTTGAAGAAGCAATTAGTTTAATGATTAGCGGTTTTTGTAAGGAAGTATTGCAAGAGCTACCTATGGAATTTGCAATGGAGGCAGATAAACTGTTAAACCTTAAGTTAGAAGGAACTATTGGATAAAATCAAATACGGAAAATGAATAATCAAAATATATTAAAAATTGAAAATTTACAAGTTACCATTAACAAAAAAGTTAAGCTTTTAAAGGGCATTAATTTATCCATAAATAAAGGAGAAATACATGCAATAATGGGAAAAAATGGATCAGGTAAAAGTACATTAGCAAAAGTTATAGCTGGACATCCTAAATATGATATTGTAGAAGGTAAAATTTTATTAAATCAACAAGATATAACTGATGAAGAAGCGACTAGAAGATCGCATAAAGGAATTTTTCTTGCATTTCAATATCCAGTAGAAATCCCAGGTGTAAACAATATAGATTTTTTAAGATTAGCATATAACTCTAATAGAAAAGCTAATCAAAGTGAAGAATTAGATCCTTTATCTTTTTTCGAATTAATTAGTTCAAAAAGTCAAACCATACAGATGCAGTCAAACTTTTTAACTAGAAATGTTAATGAAGGATTTTCAGGTGGAGAGAAGAAAAAAAATGAAATTTTACAAATGAATTTACTAAATAGTAAGCTAGCAATATTAGATGAAATTGATTCAGGACTGGATATAGATGCACTTAAAGCTATTGCAACACAAATTAATGAATTCAAAAACAAATATAATGCAATTCTAATAATTACACATTATCAAAGATTATTAGATTATATTATTCCTGATTACATTCATGTCATGGATAAAGGAAAGATAGTATATACAGGATATTCAGATATAGCTCATAAATTAGAACAATATGGCTATGAATATATCAACAATATAAATAATGAATAAAATATAAACGAAAAAATATAGGATTTATATTATTTATCGATCGCAAATGCTAAATATAGCTCAAAATTAAATTAGGATATTTTATAATCATACCAAAATATCCTAATTATTTTTTTGGTTTTTCTAATTAAAACTAGACTGAAAAAGCTTGTTTTACATCTTCAATGGATTGTTTTAATAATTCTTCTGATTCTTCACTTAATTTTTTCGTAATGCGTATGCTTTCTCCAAATTCAGGTTTTGAGTTGCGTAAGTCTTCTCTTAAAGCTTGAACAAAATCTTTAATCTGTGATAACTCGACATCATCTAAATAGCCATTAATACCAGTATATATAATAGCTGTTTGTTCCTCTACAGGAATAGGAGAATTTTGTGCTTGCTTTAAAATTTCTCTTAAACGCTGTCCACGAGACAATTGATTTTGTGTTGCTTTATCTAAATCAGAAGCAAACTGCGAAAAAGCTTCTAATTCAGCAAATTGAGCTAATTCTAACTTTAATTTACCTGCAACTTGTTTCATAGCTTTAATTTGAGCAGCTGAACCTACACGAGAAACAGAAATTCCAACATTAATAGCTGGTCGAATACCTGAGTTGAATAAATCTCCAGAGAGGAAAATTTGACCATCTGTAATAGAAATAACATTTGTTGGAATATAAGCAGAAACATCGCCAGCTTGTGTTTCAATAATAGGTAAAGCAGTCATGCTCCCTCCACCTAATTCATTATTGAGCTTGGCAGCTCTTTCTAATAGTCGAGAATGTAAATAGAAGACATCTCCAGGATAAGCCTCTCGTCCAGGAGGTCTACGTAATAATAAAGACATTTGACGATAAGCTTGTGCTTGTTTAGTTAAATCATCATATACTACTAAAGTTGCTTTACCTTTATACATGAAATATTCCGCCAATGCTGCACCTGTGTAAGGAGCAATATATTGTAATGTGGCTGGATCATCTGCATTAGATGCCACAACTATTGTATACTCTAAAGCACCTTTATCTTGCAAAGTAGATACAACTTGAGCAACTGATGAAGCTTTTTGACCAATAGCAACATAAATACAGATAACATCTTGACCTTTTTGATTAATAATCGTATCTAATGCTACTGCTGTTTTGCCTGTTTGTCTATCGCCAATAATTAATTCTCTTTGCCCTCTACCTATAGGAATCATCGAATCAATTGCTGTAATACCTGTCTGCAAAGGTTCACAAACTGATTGTCTATCAATAATACCTGGAGCATAAGATTCAATTAATCTTGTTTCTGAAGAATTAGGTAAGCCTTTTGCATCAATTGGTCGTGCTAATGGATCTACGACTCTACCTAAGAAAGAATCACCAACAGGTATTTGAGCAATTTTACCAGTAGCTTTTACAGAACTACCTTCTAATATATTTCTACCATCGCCCATTAAAACCACGCCAACATTATCACTCTCTAAATTGAGAGCAATACCAATAGTTTGATCTTCAAACTCAAGCAACTCTCCAGCCATGGCTTCATCTAGTCCATATACTCTCGCAATACCATCTCCAACTTGTAGTACATTACCTATATTAGCTACTTGAACTTCTTGCTCATACTTATCAATTTGTTGACGTATGACATTGCTTATTTCATCTGGTCTGATATTTAACATATTAAAGTTATGAAATTATTATTTATTATAGATCTTATTTTAAATACTTACATTTGAAGCTGAATTCAAATAAGCACTTATATGCTTTAATCTTCCATGTAAACTTGTGTCAATTGTCTTAGATCCTATCTTTATAATAAAACCAGCTATCAATATTGGCTCTATTTTAATTACAAGTTTTACTATTTTACTATTAGTTATATCTCTTATTTTATTTATTAATGCACTTTGCTGTGCATCAGTTAAAATAATAGGTGTTAGTATTTCTGCTACTACTATTGATTGCAATTGATATACTAATTCTAAATACTTACTGATAATAGTATCTAATAATGTAATTCTACGCCTATCTATAAGAACAAGCAAAAATCTAATAACAAGACTATGCACTTGATTCGTAAACAGTTCATTTACAACATTTTTTTTGACTTCTATTGTAATCAAAGGATTATCAAAAAATATTTTTAGTTCTTTTGATTCTTTTAATATATCAGATATCAGAGATAAATCCTGATTAACCTGATCTAGTATAGAAGCATCATCTGCTGATTCTATAAGAGCTTCTGCATAAGGCATAGCAACCTTAGACATAAATCCTTGACTACTCATAGATGCCCCCCAATTGAGCAATATTATTATCGATAATTTTAGCTTGAAGAGCAGGATTAATTTGATTTTGTAACTGAATAGTAACCCTTTTTATAGCTAAAGAAGTAATTTGACACTGAATTTGTTGCTTAATTTGAATCTCAGCGGTTGCAATACTTAATTTACTAGCGTATATTAACTTATCGATATCCATTTTTCCTTGATCTAATATAGATTGCCTCACTTTTTGAGCTGTTAATTCAGCCTCTTTTATAATTTGAGCAATGACTACCTGTGTTTGAGCTAATTGCTTCTCGGACTCAACCAATCTTAAATTAGCTTGCTGTAAACGCTCTTCCGATTCTTGTATGGCAAGTAAAACTTTTTCTTGCCTGGTAACAAGAATAGAACCTAAAAACTCTTTTAATACATATATGAGACCCGATAGTAATAATAGAATATTAATTACATTAGCTTCTAAAAAATCTGTATTAAAACTAATACCTGAGTGAACATTTGCATCAAAATTTGCAATTATATTAAAGAGTTGCATAAAACTTTCCATTTTATCTATATATCCCAATATTACAAATTATTTAACATAGCAACAAAATTTTATAGTTATTATATTTACTAATTTACTAGTCATTTAATAACTTCAGTTTAATCATATCACTTAAAGTATCAACTTGTGTTTCCAGAGTTTTTAAGGCTCTCTCTTTTTGAACACTTAACTGATCATAAGCTTCAGATATTAATTTTTCTGCATCAAGCTGAGCTTCTTTTATTTTTACAGATACCATTTCTTGTGCCTCCTCCTGAGCAACTTTGATAATATCTTGAGCTTTCTTTCTAGATTCTGCTAGCTGGTGCTCGTATTGCTTTGTCAACTCATCAGCTCTTACCAGAGAAGCAGAAGCTGTAGTTAAACTATTACGAATATATTCATCACGTTCATCAAGTATATTGCTAACTGGCTTATAGAAAATAAAATTTAATGCAATAGTTAAAGCAAAAAACTGCAATGCCATCAAAGGTAAAGTTGCATTAAAATCAAACAACCCTCCTTCAGTACCTTCACTTAATACTTGAAATAATAAAAAGGAAAAATCCATCATTTGCTTGTTTATATTGATTTTAGATTTATATTGTAAACACAAATTTCATAATTACAACTTGATAAAACGCTTAGCTTCTTATTCTAAAATTAATGATAGAAATATAAAAACTAAGCGTAAATAACTAATTTAGCCCGTATAAGGATTTGCAAATAAAAGTGATAATGCAACTACTAAACCATATATTGTTAAAGACTCCATAAAAGCTAAGCTTAATAGAAGTGTACCTCGAATTTTACCTTCAACTTCTGGTTGTCTAGCAATACCTTCTACAGCATTAGCTGCAGCACTACCTTGACCAATTCCAGGACCAATAGCAGCAAGACCTACAGCAAGACCAGCAGCTATAACCGAAGCAGCAGAAATGATAGAATCCATAAATAATATTATATAATTAGAATATATAGAAAATTAACAGATTTCGAATAATCTATATTAAAGTGACTATTGAATATATTAAATTAATATATTGAATTTAATGATCACCATGCCCTTCCATGGCTTCACCTATATAAGCAGCAGATAAAGTAGAAAAAATTAATGCTTGAATGGAACTAGCAAACAATCCTAAAATCATAACAGGTAATGGCACTAAAATTGGAACCAGTAACGTAAATACCGATACTACAAGCTCATCAGCTAAAATATTACCAAACAATCGAAAACTAAGAGACAAAGGTTTGGTAAAATCTTCCAAAATGTTAATTGGTAATAATACAGGTGTTGGTTCGATATAGCGCATAAAGTACCCTAGGCCATTTTTCGTTAGACCAGCATAAAAGTATGCTATTGAAGTTAATAAAGAAAGAGCAACAGTTGTGTTAATATCATTAGTTGGTGCTGCCAATTCACCTTCTGGTAAATGAATTAATTTCCAAGGAATTAAAGCACCAGCCCAATTACTGCCCAAAATAAATAAAAAAATGGTTGCAATATATGGAACCCACGAACGATATTCATGCTCTCCTATTTGATTCTTTGCTATATCTTGCAAAAATTCAAGTATGAATTCCATAAAATTCTGCCATTTTCCAGGCATTTTATTAAGCTTTCTAGTTCCTATAAAAGCAACTGCCATTAATACCGCTATTACCAACCACGAAACTATAAAAACTTGCCCATGTACTTTATAACTACCTATTGTCCAATATAAATGTTTACCTACTTCAACTGCAGATAATGTAGCAAATGAAGAAATTTCTGCTAATTTTGTATAATCCATAAAAATTATAATTTTAATAAGTGGTATACATAATTTGAATATATTAGGTTTTTATTTCAAGTATCTTTTAAAATAAAAACACTGTTATAATTAATTATATATTGATATAGTAATTATTTAACTTTATTTTTAAATTTTAAAGATGTTTTAATATTAACATATTGATAATTCAGCTTAAGTCTAGTTTTTCACCTAATACAAATCTTTGAAAACGTCTTACTTTTATATTTTCTCCAAGTAAAGCTATATGCTGTTTAACTAGATCTTCAATTAAAATTTTTTGATCTTTTATAAAAGGTTGGTGCATTAAACACATTTCTTCTAACCTTTTATCTATTCTTGCTTTAATAATTTGATTTTTAATTTCAGGAGGTTTATTTATAATATCTTCTTTTTCTGACTCGATTCTAATTTCACGATCAATAATATTCTGAGGTATATTATCAATCGATACATAAAACACAGTTTGACAAGCAGCAACTTGCATAGCTAAATTCTTAGCTAACTTTTTAAATTCAATACGCCTGGCAACAAAATCTGTTTCGCAATTTAATTCAACTAACACACCCATTCTTGAACCGATATGAATATAGCTATCTATGATACCTTCTGTTGCTAATCTTGTTGATTTCTTATCAGCTGATGCTAATCCTTTTTTACGTAAATTCTCTACAGCTATTTCCATATCTCCGTCAGCTGCTTGAAGAGCTTTTTTACAGTCCATCATGCCAGCACCTGTTTTTATACGTAATTCTTTAACAGAATGCGGAGAAATCTGTATGTTCATTGCATATTTATCCTTATTCAATTATTATATATAATCATAATGTAAATTTCATCTTGCAGTCTGATTTTCTACATTAGAACTAGCACCTTCAATTATGGAATCAGCTATTTTGCCTATAATTAATTTAATAGATCTGATAGCATCATCATTAGCTGGTATTGGAATATCTACAATTTCTGGATTACAATTCGTATCTAGTATACAAATAGTAGGTATCCCTAATTTAATACATTCCTGAATCGCAGTTGTTTCACGCTTCTGATCTACAACTATCACAAAGTCAGGTAATTTAGTCATATTCTTAATGCCATTTAAATTTTTTCTTAACTTCTCTAATTCCTTCCGATGAATAGAGGCTTCTTTCTTAGGTAATATATCAATTATGCCAGAGTCTTCTTCTGTTTCTAATTTTTGTAAACGATCAACTCTTGATTTAATTGTCATCCAATTAGTTAATATACCACCTAACCATCTTTGATTAATATAATAAGAATTAGAACGTATAGCTTGTTCTGCAATTACTCCCGCAGCTTGTCTCTTAGTCCCTAAAAATAAAAATTTTTTACCATCTCGAGAAGCATCACGAATAAATCTACATGCTTCTGTTAATAACTGAGCTGTTTGCACTAAATCTATAATATGTATACCATTTCTTTCAGTATAAATATATGGAAACATTTTAGGATTCCATCTTCTAGACTGATGTCCAAAATGAGCACCAGCTTCTAATAACTCACTCAATGAAATAATTGACATAACTTTTTAAATAATTATATAGATAAAATTAAAGAAAACAATAAAACAGACTTTATATTAATATGTAAACCATAATAACACAATGATTTAAATCAAAACTATATTGTTAGCAATATTTGAAGTAAGTAAATAATTATAAATCGTTATTTGTAAAATACATATGAGCATTCCTATCGTCAACAATAATATCTTCAAAATTCAACTCCTTGGAATGTTTAGAAAACGATAATAAGTTTTTCTTACGAAAGTTTTTTGAATCTTTATAATTAACCTGTGAACTATTATTGTAAGTATTAAAACCTGTGCCGGCAGGTATTAAACGTCCTATAATTACGTTTTCTTTTAAACCCCTTAACCAGTCTAATTTACCTGAAATTGCTGCATCTGTTAATACTTTTGTTGTTTCTTGAAAACTTGCTGCAGATATAAAGCTCTCTGTATTAAGTGATGCTTTGGTAATACCTAGTAAAATTGGATAATATAATGCTTCGTCTCTACGTGCTAAACGTAAAGACTCATTGACTAACTCTATTTTTTGTAGCTCCATAATTTCACCTGGCAAACAATCAGTATCGCCTCCATTCTCAATTTTTACCTTAGATGTCATTTGCCTTACAATCACTTCAATATGTTTATCAGAAATTTCTACTCCTTGAGACTGATAAACTAATTGTAATTCTTTAACTAAATATAACTGTAACATTAATAAACTTAGCCTTGTTGCATCATATAAACTTAAACCTTGGTTTAAGTATTCACGAAATTTAGACTCTAAAACAATGTGTGGATTAAAAACTGCATCAGCCTTTTTACGCGCTTCTAAAACTTCTTCTATTCTTGGCAACCCTTGCACAATATCTCCTGTTTTAGCTCTTTCAAAAATTAAGGTAGCAATGTTTTCTCCTCTTTGAATTAAAGCTTGATTATTAACATGTACAAAAGAGCCCTTAGATATCAAATATGGCTGTCCTAAGCGTATAGTTATTTGGTTATCTCTAATAGAACTAACTCTCCCAGAACTATATGATACAACATTAGTAGCAATTTCATCTCCTGCATAAACCCAATCATTTACACTTACTTTAATATTTTGATTATTATTAACAGAAAAAATTCGTGTATCTATTGAAGTAACCAATAAAATTCTTGGATTGGAAGATCTGTTTTTTTGAATAGAAATTACTTGCCCTTGATGACAAGAAAATATTTCCGTTTGGGCCAATATAGTACCATTTTCAACATATTGATTATTTTGAACTAATAAACGTGTTTTTGTATATAAATCTTTAAGACCAGTTATATCATTATTATCTTTTAAAGATAATTTATCCATTGTAACCATTCTCATCCTAGATATAGAATTATTTACAGGATCAGGATTCAACTGTAAAGTACACTGTAGATTTGAACATTCTTTTTGTAAATCAGCTATTAAATAAGTTTTAATAATGTTTATACCTGACACAGACTTTATTCTTTCCCCATCTCGAAAATAAATACGTTTTACTAATTTTAAATTACATATACTATTATTAAAAGAATCTTGAGAATAGGTAAATTGCATTGTTTTATTAGGAATAGAATATACTATTACTGGCCTAATCAAATTAAATTGTTCATTTGTAATACAGAAATGTTCCCAATATACTAATTTATCTGTTTTCAGATTATTAGTAATCATTTCACCAGGTCTTAAAAAACCTCTAGACTTATTATTGTCATGTTTCGCATATGGATATAATATGCCTGGTTTAATTACAATTTCTCTAACGATACCATCTTTTTGTATAATATCAATAATTCCACTGCTTTTAGCAAAAATGTTTTTAATAATTTCTTTTCCTTCATCTACAAACTGACCATGCTTAACTAGAAGTAAAGATATATCTTTATTGATTTCATGTGTTTCTTCTGCTATCCATAATACATAACCACCATCCAAAATATCATAATAATCTTTTTTATTCTGTGCATCTATTTTCTTATCTGATACAGATAAGTCTAAATACTTAATAATTCCTCCCGTATTTGTACGATAAAGATTAGTAATTAATTCAGCAATTAATTGATTATTAATAATCAATTGATTAGGTAAAGTTTTTAAAACAAATTGATCTTGTTCCTCAGTAACTAAAAAATAATTTTTATATCCATTATAAAATTTTGTTACAACATCTACATTAGTATATGTTTTAGAAGATGTAATAATAATTATATCGTTCATAGAATCATGCATCTTTTTTAAGATACGAATTTTTCCATTATAACGAGCTATAAATTGAGTTCTTCCAATTAAATTATTTTCATATATAAAATCATTTTCAGCAATCATCAATTGTGAATCATGTGGTACAGTAAAAACATGTCCAGAAAGAATCCATATGACTCCCCCCTTCATAACGTTTTTAAAAGTCTTTTGTTCATTGTGAACTTCATTTAAGGATAAATCTGTTAAATAAACACTTCCAGAAAAATCAGCTAATACAGCTTTTTGCGCTTTTTCTGTCATAATCCTGTTAGTTATCGGATACTCTGCTATAATTTGCCCACATTTTACAAAATCTAAATTTTGTACAAATAACAATGAACCTTTAACTAAAGGTAAACTCGTTTGCTTTTTATGAATATCTATTAGCTTCAGTTTGATATCCTTTTCAACTAAAAAAGCATGATTACCATGACGAGTCCGTGTATCACTTAAAATAATATTGCTTGGATATTCAATTTGACATTCAGAAGAACTAATTACAGTCTGTGCTAATTCGCCTGTAAAAACTCCACCAGTATGAAATGTTCTCATAGTCAATTGAGTTCCAGGTTCACCAATAGACTGAGCTGCAATAATACCAACAGCTTCTCCTAAATCCACAATCCTTCCATGAGCTAAATTCCATCCATAACATAACTGGCATACTGATTTTACAGCATCACATGTAATAGGAGATCTCACTAATACACTCGATATACCTATACGAACAATCTCATCAGCTAGTTCAGGTGATATTTCCGTATTTGCTCTTGCGATTAATTTACCATTAGATAAATCAAAAAGATCCTCTGCCAATACACGACCTATCAAAGCCTGATTCAAAGAAATTAAAGTTTTCCTGTTATCTATCATAGCTTCTAGTACAATACCTTTAGAAGTGTTACAATCCGAATCTCTTATTATTACGTCTTGTGCAACATCTACTAAGCGGCGAGTTAAGTAACCCGAATCTGCTGTACGTAAAGCCGTATCAACTAAACCTTTCCTGGCCCCGTAAGAAGAAATAAAATAATCTGTTACTGTTAACCCCTCTCTAAAATTACTTGATATAGGTAAATCAATAATTTGCCCTTGTGGATCTGCCATTAAACCTCTCATGCCTACTAATTGTCTTACCTGTGAAATATTAGCTCTTGCTCCAGAAAAAGCCATCATATATATAGAATTTAAAGGATCTTTCTCTGTAAAATACTTAATTACTTGTTTTTTTAAGGTATCACTGGCACTATTCCATGTATCAATAACTTTTTGAAAACGCTCAACGGCTGTTATTTCTCCTCTCTTATATTTACTATCTGTTTCAGCTATGATTTTCATAGTAATATCAAGCAAATTATTTTTCACAGGAGGAATACGTAAGTCTTCTAAACTTAAAGATATTCCAGCTTTCGTTGCATATAAAAACCCTAAATCTTTCAACGTATCTGCCATATTAGATGCACGAGCTATACCATAGTTTCTAAAAGCCCATATAATTAATTGTCTTAGTTGTGATTTATCTACAACTTTATTTAAGAATAATGGTTCTGTGAATTTTTTATGTGTCATATAATAGAATAAAAACAATAAATGATTAGGCAATACTTAAATTAATGACTCTCTAATAGCTTTATTAAACAAAATACGTCCAGCTGTTGTACGAATGTATTGAACAAGAAGTTTACCGTCAACATCATGCTTTATTATTCTATCAGCAAATATTTTAGTTACGGTACCATCACATTTTTGCTTTGATGAAACTAAAGTTTGTTTAAATGAACCATCTATTGGACCATTAAAACGAACCCAAATCAAAGCATGTAAACTTATATTATCGTGTTGATATGCCCTTAATACATCATCTAAATTAGCAAAATATTGACTAGAATTATTAATAGAAGTCGGATTATAGGTTGTTAAATAATAACAACCCAAAACCATGTCTTGACTTGGCATTAAAATAGGCTGGCCTGTTGCTGGAGATAAAAAATTATGTGGTGCCAACATCAATAAACGTGCTTCTGATTGTGCCTCTAAAGATAGAGGTACATGTACAGCCATTTGATCACCATCAAAATCAGCATTAAATGCTGGACAAACTAATGGGTGTAATTTAATTGCTCTACCTTCTACTAAAATAGGTTCAAATGCTTGTATTCCCAACCTATGTAAAGTTGGAGCTCTATTCAATAAAACAGGATGACCATATATTACCTCTTCTAGTACAGTCCATACAATAGGCTCATTTTTCTGAATAATCTTTTTAGCAGCTTTAATATTATTAACTAATCCTTGTAAAATAAGTCTATGAATTACAAAAGGCTGAAATAATTCTAACGCCATTTCTTTAGGTAAACCACATTGATGTAATTTCAAATGAGGACCAACAACAATAACCGATCTACCAGAATAATCAACTCGTTTTCCTAGCAAATTTTGTCTAAATCTCCCTTGTTTACCTTCAATTATGTCAGATAGAGATTTTAAAGGGCGGTTATTAGCTCCAATAACTGTTCGACCACGACGCCCATTATCCATTAAAGAGTCTACTGCTTCTTGCAACATCCTTTTTTCATTTCTAATAATTATTTCAGGAGCCAATATTGCTTTAAGACGTGCTAAACGATTATTACGATTAATAATCCTCCTATAAAACTCATTTAAATCGGCTGTTGCGAATCTGCCTCCATCTAACTGAACCATAGGCCTTAAATCTGGTGGTATAACAGGAATAACAGATAAAACCATCCATGAAGGATTTGCTCCTGTAGAAATAAAATTCTCTAGTAAACGTAATCTCTTCATCTTTTTATTAAATTTCGTTGACGGATTTTTGAATAATTTAGGTGGCTTCAATGACTCTTCTCTTAAAATCTCTACAGTATTTTTTAGATCTATATTTTCTAATAATTTATAAATTGCTTCTGCTCCTATACCTACTTCAATATCAAAGAGATTAGATGAATGTAGCGACAATTTTTCTTCTAAATTTCTCCATTCATAACCTTCTAAGAGTTGTTTATAACTTAATTTATGGTAAGTACCTGGATTAATAACAACATAAGAATGAAAATATACAATTTTTTCTAATTCTTTAACAGTTAAATCCAAAGCTAAAGCAATATAACTTGTACTTCCTTTTAAATACCAAACATGAGTTACGGGAGCAGCTAATTCAATATATGCCATTCTATGTCGTCTAACTTTTGATTCTGTTACTTCGACACCACATCGCTCACATACAACACCTTTATAACGAAATCTTTTATATTTACCACAATGACATTCCCAGTCTTTGACAGGGCCAAAAATTCTTTCACAAAATAGACCATCCATTTCTGGTTTCAAAGTTCTATAATTAATTGTTTCCGGTTTAGTTACTTCCCCAACAATTTGACCATTCGGAAGAACTCGTTCACCCCAACTTCGTATTTTATTAGGAGAAGCTAAACTGATTTTTACATAGTCAAAATGATGATCAAACTTAGTCATGAGTAGAAAATCAATAAAATAAATTATAATTTAGTAAATATATTATCAAACTTGTAATCAGTCTCTACACTTTATTCATTTTATAAAAAATATGATATAAAAAAGTTTCAATAGATCTGGTTAACTATTTAAATAGAGCTCATTTGTTCTACTTGTTCATCAGACATTAGATCAACTTCTATACTAGTCTTATGTCCATCATCAAGTGACTCTATTTTATGTACAGCAATATCAAGTGCCAAAGACTGTAACTCTCTCATAAGAACCTTAAAAGATTCGGGAGTTCCTGGTTTAGGTATAGGCTTCCCTTTAACTATGGAATTTAAAGCATCATTTCTTCCTTGCATATCATCTGACTTAACTGTCAATAACTCTTGCAAAGTATATGCTGCACCAAATGCTTCTAAAGCCCATACTTCCATTTCTCCTAATCTTTGACCTCCATGCTGAGCACGCCCTCCTAAAGGCTGTTGTGTTACTAAAGAGTAAGGGCCTGTAGAACGTGCATGAATTTTATCATCAACTAAATGAACAAGCTTTAAAATATACGCTTTACCAACTGTTACAGGGTTATCAAAAAATTCTCCTGTTCTACCATCAATAAGCATAACTTTACCAGGATGTAAAGAATTAAATAACCAAGATTGATTAGTAATTAAACTAGCTTGTTGTAACTTATTATTAACTAAAGCACGAGAAGCTTCTGATCCATACATCTCATCAAAAGGTATTATCTTGAAACGTTTACCCAAATATGAACCTGCCAAACCAAGTAAGCACTCAAATAATTGGCCCACATTCATTCTTGAAGGTACGCCTAAAGGATTTAAAATGATATCTACAGGTGTACCATCTGGTAAAAAAGGCATATCTTGAACAGCTAAAATACGTGAAATAATACCTTTATTCCCATGACGACCAGCCATCTTGTCGCCTACTTGAATTTTCCTTTTCTGAGCTACATAAACTCTTATTATTTCATTAGTTCCTGGTGGAAGTTCATCTCCTTTTTGACGCTTGAAAATTTTTATATTAACAACTCTTCCTTTCGTGGCATTAGGTAACCTTAAAGAAGTATCACGCACATCTCTTGCTTTTTCACCAAATATAGCTCGTAGTAATTTTCCCTCTGGCAACTGATCTGATTCTCCTTTAGGTGTAACTTTACCTACTAATATATCGCCAGAATCTACCCAAGATCCAATAGCAATTACACCATTTTTATCTAATAAACTAACAGAGGATTCGCTAACATTAGGAATATCTCGTGTAATTTCTTCTGAGCCTAACTTTGTTTGTCGACATTCTAATTCATATCTTTCAATATGTATAGAAGTATATAAATCATCATATACAAGACGTTCACTAATCAAAAAAGCGTCTTCATAATTATAGCCTTCCCAAGGCATATAAGCAACTATAATATTCCTGCCCAAAGCTATTTCACCACCATCTGTTGAAGCACCATCTGCAATAGTTTGACCTACACAAATATTTTCTCCTGGCCATACTATAGGCCTTTGATTAATACAGGTGTCCTGATTAGAGCGATAATACTTTTTCAATCTGTAATGAATCGTATAACCTTCTTTATTCTGTATACCAACTTTTGTACCGGATACATAACTAACAATACCATTAGTACGACTCGTTATAATCATACCTGAATCCTTAGCTATCTTAGCTTCTAAACCTGTACCAACGATAGACTTTTCTGGAAAAAGTAAAGGTACCGCTTGCCTCTGCATATTCGATCCCATTAAAGCTCTATTTGCATCATCATGCTCTAAAAAAGGAATTAAAGAAGTAGCAGCAGATATAAACTGAATTGGAGACACAGCGATATAATCGACTTGATTAATATTAGCGGTAATAAACTCTTGCTTATACCTTACAGCAATAACATTATCTTTTATAAAATCATTATTATCCAAGGTAATATCTGCTGGAGCTATACGCAAGTAATCTTCTTGATCAGCAGTTATATAGTACAGGTTATTATTTTTTAATACTTGGCCATTAATAACTTTATAGCATGGAGTTTCTATAAAGCCATATCGATTTACTTTAGCATATATACTTAAAGAACCTATTAAACCAGCATTTGGCCCTTCTGGTGTCTCTATTGGACATATACGTCCATAATGACTAGGATGTAAATCTCTAACAGCAAAGCCTGCTCTATCCTTATTAAGACCTCCAGGACCTAAAGCACTAATTCTCCTCTTATGAGTTAACTCTGATAGAGGATTTGTTTGATCCATAAATTGCGACAACTGACTAGAACTAAAAAATTCTCTAACTGACGCCATCAAAGGCTTAGGGTTGACTAAATTAGATAAACTTAAAGAATCAAGATCACAAATCATCATACGCTCACGTATAATTCTCTCTAGTCTATTTAAACCTATACGTACTTGATTTTGAATTAATTCTCCAACTGATCTTACTCTTCTATTACCTAAATGATCTATATCATCAAAAGTTCCAATATTTTGTTCTTTTATATTTAATAAATAGTCTAAGGAGACTAAAATATCTTCTGGCGATAAAACACGAAAATTATTAGGAACTTTTAAGTTCAATTTTTGATTGATTTTATGTCTGCCTACCTCACCCAAATCATATCTTTTAGGATCAAAAAAACGAGTATACAACATCTGTTTAGCAACATTTAAAGTAGCTGGCTCATTAGGACGTAACTTACTATACACACTAAGTAAAGCTTCTTCTTCAGTTACTTGCTCAATGGAAAAATCATTTATATCTTTACTAAATTCTTTTTTATAATAACTTAACGAAGAATTAATAAGATAATTATATTTTGTTAATCTACTTTTAATATCCTCATTCGTTAAACCTATAGCGCGTAAAAAAATATACGCATTGACTTTGTGATTCTTATCAATTTTAGCCCAAACCTGAGCTTTGGCATCTATTTCAAATTTCAACCAAGAACCACGATTTGAAATTAAGCTGCAACTATATATTTGTTTATTATTTTTGTCTAATTCTTTTTTGTAATATACTCCTGGACTTCTAACTATTTGATTTATAATTATTCTTTCTGTGCCAGAAATAACAAACGTACCTCTATTAGTCATCAATGGAAGATCACCTATAAAGACCGGTCTTTTTCTATATTTCTTGTTTACATCTTGAGAATTCAGTAAATATGACAAAGTTTTGGAATTTGACACATTTTCTCTAATCAATTCTGTATCTTTTCTTGTTAATTTTGCAGGTATATATATCTGAGCACTATATGTCCTATCTCTGCTTTTTGCTTTTCTTACACTATATCTTGGAAATTTTAATTTATAATCTTTACCAAAAAATTGTAATTCTAATTTGCCTGTTGGATCAACTATAAGAGGAAAAGAACCTAACACTTCAGACAATCCCTCAAGTAAAAAGCATTTAAAGCTGTCTTTCTGAATAGCTGCCAAATCTGGAAACACATATTGAAACATCATTTCTTGTGACATTAATAACCTCACAATTTTAAAATTTACTTCTTATAAAGGCTAAAAATTTGAATATACAATCATTTTTAATGAATATAAATATAACACTAGAAATAGTATCTAAATATATTCAATAAATAAAAACTACATAAAAAATTTACTGAAAAAATAATTATAAATCTTATTAAATTAAATCCAGTAATTGAAAGTTAATAAGAATTCAGATGCTTAAATTATTACATATTCTAAGATACAAATTTTTTTATAGCTTTAGCAAGCATAGATTTTTTACGAGAACCATTATTTTTATGCAAAACTCCTTTGCTTACAGCTCTATCTATTTTCTTATAAAGAACTGATAACTTTAACATATGACTCTGATTTATACTTGATACATTATTTAAACTCGAAATATATTTTTTCGTTAAAGTTTTAATAGTAGATTTATAACTTCTGTTTCTACATTTATTACGCAAAGATACTTGATTTTTTTTTATAGCAGATATATTTTTGGACATTATTATGTAATCTTATAATATTAATTAAAAGTGTATAATTCATTGAAACTTAATAATCAATCTAATTGGATTATAGCATTAGTTAATATAAATAAACAAGAATATAATAGTATATATAAATAATCCATTATACTTGATACAAGTAACAAAATTATGACATAATATTCTTACATTATAATTATTAAAACATAAACTATCATGAGCAAAAATAAAGGAGCACGTATAGTAATAACCCTAGAATGTTCCTGCCGAAATTCGATAAATAACAATAAAAGGAAAAAGGGGATTTTTCGTTACACTAGTACAAAAAACAGAAAAAATACACCTAATAGGATGGAATTAATGAAATTTTGTCCTGCTTGTAATCAGCATAAAAAGTTTAAAGAAATTAAATGATATTATATAAACAAAAGAATTTTAATATTAAACCAGATGAACAAATTAATTACAAAGATATAGATTTACTACGTAAATTTATAACAGATCAAAGTAAAATTGTTTCTAGAAGATCAAGTGGTTTAACAGTCAAACAGCAAAAAAAATTAGCACAATCAATAAAAAGAGCACGTATTTTAGCATTACTTCCTTTTGTTAATAAAGATTGACAAAAACGATACTAAATATTAAGACATATTTATAATATCTTAATATTTTTTATAATTTTTTGTGACTATAATACTTTAGTTTTTTCATATAACTCATAAACTTCTATTACATCTTGTGATTGCCATAAATTATAATCTGTAGACATAATACCACATTCATTACCCAAAACAACCTCATCAACATCATCTTTTATGCGTTTTAATGAACTAATAACTCCTTCATGTATCAATTCATCACCACGATAAACATTTATCAAAGCATTTTTTTTCACTTTGCCAGATTTTACTATACAACCTGCTACTGTTCCTTTATTGACAGAAAACGTAGTTCGAACTTTAGCTTGACCAATTAGTAGTTTGTCGTACTCGGGATCAATTAGATCTAACATGTAATTATGAACATAATCTAATAAATCATAAATGATAAAAAATTTACGCAGATGAACATTTAATTTTTCTGCTATATTTAATATATTAGTAGCAATATTTATATTAAAAGCAATAATTAAAGCTTGAGTATTAGAAGCTAAATCAATATCTGTAATAGAAACAACACCTAAATTAGAAGTTAGAATATTGAGTTTAATTTTATTTTGAGGAATTTGAATAAGTGAATTAATTATAGCATCAATAGCTCCTTGTGTATCTGCTTTTATAATCAAATTTAAGTTTTTAATATTTGATTTAGTATTATGATTTTGTAATTTAAGATGTGAATTTAATAAATATTTTTTATTTTCCGCAATATTAGATGAAGTGTTAGCTACAATCAACTTCCTTGCTTTTTTTTCACTTTTTACTACAGTAAAGTATCTTCCCGATTGTGGAATAGAATAAAAACCCAAAACTTGCAAGATAGATGAAGGTTCTGCCGATGATAATTCAGAACCTAAACTATTGATAAGTTTTTTTACACGTCCATAAGAATTACCAGATACAATAATATCTCCTATTTTTAAAGTACCATTTAAAATAACTGTATTAACTACAGTACCTTTCGTTTTATCCAAATAAGCTTCCAGAATAATACCTTGAGCTACTTGCTTAGGTTCAGCTTGTAAATCAATAGATTCTGCTACAGTACAAACAGCTTCTAATAATTTATCTATATTAATTTTCTTTAATGCACTAATTTCGATACACTGAAACTTGCCTCCCCAATCAGTACTTAAAATGTTATGATTCGCTAGTTGTTCAGTAACTTTGGAGATATTAATATCTATTTTATCAACTTTATTAATAGCAACAACGCAAGGTAAGTTTTGAGATAAGATATAATTAATTGCTTCAATCGTTTGAGGTTTTAAACCATCATCTGCAGCAACAATTAAAATTACTATGTCAGTAATTTGTGCACAACGTAGTCTCATACTAGAAAAAGCTTCGTGACCTGGTGTATCAATAAAGATTAGTTTTTTCTCTAATGATTTATATGACCACTTCACTTCATAAGCACTTATAGATTGTGTTATTCCGCCTACTTCTTTATTCACAAAATCTGTATTTCGAATAGCATCTAGTAAAGTTGTTTTACCATGATCTACATGACCTAAAATTGTAATTATAGGAGCTCTATTAATAGATGTACAAGAATTAATTTCTTGCAATTTATCTAGTTGACCTAATTCTAACGTAGAATTTTGATTACAAACTGTAAAATTATATTTTTGAGCCACTTGAGTTGCAGTAGGTATGTCAACTATTTGATTAACTGTAACAGATATACCCTTTAAGAATAGACCTGTAATAATTTCTGCTACTGGTATTTTAAGCTTTATAGATAGTTGTTCAATACTCAATGGGCTATCTATAATTACAGATTTATTATCACTATCAATAGCTGAATTAAGATCCAATTGTTGTTTTACTTTTTCTTTCTTTTTTTGCTTATTAGATTTTATAGATCCTTCATCTACATTATGTAAATCATCTTGAGAATTAGATATTAATTTACCTTTATTTTTTTTCCTAAAAATATTATATTGATCTTGATCTAAATCAATACTGTCAGTTTTTTTTTTCTTTAATTTAGTTTTATGGTCTTGCTTGAATATGTTTTTGGGTTTCTTATCAAATGTTAGATTAAAATCAGAATTTTCAACAGATTTTTTTATTTCCAATGAAGGCTTAAAATCTTGATCTGATTGAATATCTATGAATCTCAAACTGTTAATAAATTTGGGATTTTGTAATAAAAAAGCATTTTCATTTTTTATGGACATACAAAAACTAAAATCAACTAAACAATTATGATGCAACAATCTATTCCTCCTTATAATTATAATCAACTCATATTAACCTATTACTTAATATTAATACATTATTAAATAAATAGTTTTTGATAAAACATAATTCGCAGCTTATATAATAAACATAATTAACAAGATATATATAAATTATTATAATAATATGTAATTATTAGATACAAAACATAAGGAACATCATGCCTCGCTTACAAAAAAATGATAATTTTATAGATAAAACTTTTACTGTACTAGCAGATATAATTTTAAAGATATTACCTACTACAAAAGAAGAAAAAAAAGCATTTTATTATTATCGAGATGGTATGTCAGCTCAATCAGAAGGAGAGTATGCAGAAGCTTTAGAAAATTATTATGAAGCGCTAAGGTTGGAAGAAGATCCATATGACAGATCATACATAATATATAATATTGGACTAATTTATGCAAGTAATGGTGAACATATAAAAGCATTAGAATATTATCATCAAGCTTTAGAGTTGAATACAAGATTACCACAAGCATTCAATAATATCGCTATTATATATCATTACCAAGGTTTAAAAGCAGCTGATAAACAAGATGATAATGTTGCAAAATCTATGTTTGACAAGGCTGCAGAATATTGGAGACAAGCTATTTACTTAGCACCTAATAACTATATAGAAGCTCAAAATTGGTTAAAAACAACAGGTAGATTAAATAATAACTAACTATATGTTAGATTATTATGTTGAGCAATTCTTGTTAAAAAATCTTATTTCCATCTATAATTATATTATAGTAATTATCACTATAATATAATGAATAATTCAATTAAAGAAATTATGTCCATTTACTACAATTAAATTATATTTCAATTCACATGGTAAGTATAAATAATCAAGGATGCGTAACACAAATTATAGGACCTGTATTAGATATAGAATTTCCCAATGGTCAATTACCTAAAGTATTAAATGCATTAAAAGTTAAAGGTCCGGACAACACAATAACATGCGAAGTTCAACAATTACTAGGAGATAATAAAGTTCGAGCTGTAGCTATGAGCTCAACTGAAGGTCTTAAAAGAGGTATAGAAGTAACTGACACAGGAGCCCCTATTACAGTTCCGGTTGGTATACCTACATTAGGTAGAATCTTCAATGTACTAGGTGAACCTGTAGATAATCTGGGAAAAATCAAATCTGAAGACTCATTACCAATACATAGAGCAGCTCCTTTATTCACTCAATTAGAAACAAAACCTTCTATTTTTGAAACTGGTATTAAGGTTGTAGATTTAATTGCGCCATATAGAAAAGGCGGTAAAATAGGCTTGTTTGGTGGAGCTGGTGTCGGTAAAACCGTACTTATAATGGAACTAATCAATAATATCGCAAAAGCACATGGAGGTGTGTCCGTATTTGGAGGAGTTGGAGAAAGAACGAGAGAAGGCAATGACTTATATGAAGAAATGAAAGAATCAAAAGTTATTAATGCAGATGACCTAAAAGAATCCAAAGTAGCATTAGTATATGGACAAATGAATGAACCACCAGGTGCAAGAATGCGAGTAGGCTTAACTGCATTAACTATGGCAGAATATTTTCGAGATATTAATAAACAAGACGTGCTATTATTTATCGACAACATTTTTCGGTTTGTACAAGCTGGTTCTGAAGTTTCAGCTTTATTAGGACGCATGCCATCTGCAGTTGGCTATCAACCAACATTAGCAACAGAAATGGGAACTCTACAAGAACGAATTACTTCTACAACAGATGGATCGATTACATCTATACAAGCTGTATATGTTCCAGCGGATGACTTAACTGACCCAGCTCCGGCAACAACATTTGCACATTTAGATGCAACAACTGTACTATCAAGAAGTTTAGCAGCTAAAGGCATTTATCCAGCAGTAGATCCTTTAGGGTCTACATCAACTATGTTACAACCATCGATCGTAGGACAAAAACATTACTCTACAGCACAACAAATCAAATCGACTTTACAACGATATAAAGAATTACAAGATATTATAGCAATATTAGGTCTCGACGAATTATCAGAAGATGATAGATTAACCGTTGCTAGAGCAAGAAAAATAGAGAGATTTTTATCACAACCATTCTTTGTTGCAGAAGTATTTACAGGATCTCCAGGAAAATATGTATCACTAGAAGAATGCATAAAAGGCTTTAATATGATATTAAGTGGAGAACTAGACGATTTACCTGAACAAGCTTTTTACTTAGTAGGTAATATAGAAGAAGCTATAAGTAAAGCAGAAAAGTTAAAATAAAAATTATAAACATGACATTAAATATACGCGTTATTGCACCAGACAGAACTGTTTGGGATGCAAATGCAGAAGAAGTGATTTTACCTAGTAGTACTGGTCAATTAGGTATACTAAAAGGACATATTCCTTTACTTACAGCTATAGATATAGGAGTTATGCGTGTACGTATTGAAAAAGAATGGCAACCTATTATATTACTTGGCGGATTTGCTGAAGTTAAGGACAATAATATTACGATCTTAGTAAATGGAGCAGAACAAATATCAGATATAGATATAAGTACAGCACAAGAGAACTTAGATAAAGCTACTAAAATGTTAAATGAAGCTAAAAATGATAAGGACAAAATTGAGGCTACACAAAATCTCAGAAAAGCACGTGCCCGTATACAAGCAGCTAACGTATTAAATAACTAACAAGTTTATTGTACATAAAAATCAATAAGTAATTAATAGCAATTTCACCTATTACTTATTGATTTTTATAATTTCCTTAACTTAAACCAGAACAAATATAATCAAAATATACTCCCATTTCCTTTCCTGCATCAGGCCCAACCAAACTAGAAGTTACTTCTTTCATTGCCTGTACAGCTTGTATAGTTGCACCAATTGGAACACCTAATGAATTATACGTCTCTTTCAAGCCATTTAATACACGTTCATCTAAAATAGAAGGGTCTCCTGCTAACATACCATAAGTCGCGTAACGAAGATAATAATCTAAATCACGTATGCAAGCAGCATATCTTCTAGTAGTATACATATTACCACCAGGTCTAGTAATATCAGAATACAATAAAGCTTTGGCCACAGAATCTTTAATTATTGTTGCAGCATTAGCCGCTATCGTAGCTGAAGCTCTAACCCTTAACTCACCTGTTTGAAAATACCCTCTTAATTTATCTAATGAATTATCATCTAAGTATTTTCCTTGTACATCAGCTGCATTAATTACAGAAGTAATAGCATCTTGCATAGTTTTCAATTATCCTTAAGTTATTTCTATTATTATTTTTATTATTTTGTAATTATAAACTTTTATGTTCTATTGCATTGCACCTAACGTGTAATCAAAATAGAATCCTGCCTCAGCTGAATCTTCTCCAGATAACAAAGAACAAGCAACACTTTTCATTGAACGTACTCCTTCAGCAACTCCAGAAATAGGTGTTCCCAAAGAATTATACATTTCTTTAACTCCGACTAAACCTATTTCTTCTATCGGAGTAACATCACCAGCTACTATACCATAAGTTACTAATCTTAAATAATAATCTAAATCACGCAAACATGTTGCTGTCATCTCTTCACCATAAGCATTGCCTCCAGGAGATACTACATCTGGACGCTTTTGAAACAACTGTTGACCACCTTGTTTTACAATTAATTCACGATTGTCTGTCAAAATTTGCGCTATACGTAAGCGCCTCTGACCAGATAGTACAAAACTTTTAATTCTGTCTAACTCTCCAGGACTCAAATACCTAGCTTCTGCATCTGCATTGACAATTGATTTAGTAATAATACTCATTAATAAAACTCCAATAATAGTATAATCTATAACATTTATATAATAAAATACAATTTAAATCTCTATTTTGAACTAAATAATAATCAACTCAAAGGTTTTTATCATAGGTACAAAAAAAACATATTTAAGAAGTACTAAAGCAAGAAAGTTGTATGCTGAAAATAATGATTTATTGACTAACACCTCATGACGTAAAACTAGGTACAATAATCGACCTATTTTGCTTAGTTAATCTACTATATAATTTTTCCGTATTTGGGAAATTAGCAGCTGGTAAAGTTGGAAAACGACGATATGGTACAGTATTCATACCAAAAATAATATCATATTCTTTACTTGCAACTAGAGAAGATATAAAATAAGCTAATCCCTGAGATGCTAAAATTTGATTATAATACCTTATCTCAGCTTGATTATTAGGGGCTCTACCTAAAAAATGTTTTGTACCCAATTCAATAACTTTTGTATTAGGATACGGCTGATAAAACTCTTTTGCATACAAAGAAGAGCAGCCTAATTTTTCCACTAGTTGTTTAACTGTGATTTGTCGATTGATAAATGCTTTTTCTAAGTTAAAAAACTCATCGCCTATAATAAACGAACTTAAATCTCTCTCGAAAATTTGACGATATACAGCTCTTAAAATTTGCAACATATCAGAAGTATCCATTGAAGAAGCAACTTTAAAAATAATCGTTTGGTCTCTTTTGATATTAACACCTTGCTGAATTTTTTTCATAATGCTACCTTGCTTCATAATCTCAAAATTAAACCTACTTTGCTGAGATAATTGTAAAGAAAGTTTTGTATTGTACTGTTTTTTACTTAAAGTCAGATTTCTAGCAGCTATCTCAGAAGATGTTATATATCGCTCATATGGCACAATATTTTCACCAAAAGTTTCCATATATTCAACACTATTTATGATAGCATCTATCATTTGATAGTAGCCTTGTTTATACGATATATCAAAATACTTGTTGATTTCTTGCCTACCATAAGTAGGTCTACCGATTAATCGATTATGTATATACTCTATAGCTTTACATATATATAAATTATCCCAATATAATGACCTGAATACAGTAGATTTAGTTAATTCACTAATAAACATACGAACAGATATTTGGCGATCTCTAAATAAATCTTCAAACTTTTTGATAGTAAGTTGTTCAAATTGATAAACAAAACGGCCAAAAACTCTTAAATATACAGCTCTTATAACTTGCTCTATATTATTTTCTAAATGAACTTGATTTAATTGTAAATTCTCATTATTACTAGATGGATTCAGTTTAAATATTTTAACATCTAATAAGCCTGAGGTTTTAGAACGTAAGTTCGGACTGCTAATTTGACTATAAATTCCAGGACCACTTCTAGGCAAAATTCTTCTCGTATCCTTTCCAAACGGAGATGACTTTTTGCGTAAATTAATACTGTTTTTAACAAAAATGGCTCCAAACTGTATAAGTAATGGATCATTACTTAAACCATAAGGATGTTGATCCGGAAGATTAGACTTGTAATCACCAAATAGGGTTACAAATTGAGGAATTTTTCGAAAAACTGAACTGTAATTTAGCAATTCAATTTGAACTCCCCAATTACGAGCTTCTTGGGCTTCTTCTCCTAAGCTACGCAAATAAGGAACTGTTTCTTCGGCAAAATAATCCGCATATTCAGTGCTATTGATCATATTATCTATTAAACCATCTAAACCTCTGGATGATAAAATAGCAAAATATTTCTTAAATTCTTCTAAAGAGCTTATACCTCTACCTAAGAAATGTCTAAAAGCCAATTCAATAACACGACTGTTAACAAAAGGCTGTAAAAATTGCTTACGATATATATAAGATTTGCCTAAACAGCGAACAAATTCCTTAATTGATAAAGTACCATTCTTAACTTGTGATTCTAAATCTTTAAAATTTAATCCATATGCTTTCGAAATATCTCTTTGAAAAATTTGCCTATAACAAGCTTTAATAACATTATTTTTTTCTTCTGAAGATAAACTCGTTTTCATAACAAAACGCTGCTTAATAATACTAGATTTTGTATATACTTGAGGTAAACGTAAGCCTTGTAAATCACCAGAAGTTCTTTTGCGCAGTTTATCAGTTAAAGCAGACTGATCAAACTCTGAAATAATAATATTAAAGTATTTTTTTACTAGCTCTTGCCCTTGAATATCTTCATTAAAAATACCCAATGCAATCTTACGCATTTCTCGCAGCGCAACTATTGCTGCTGCACTAGAACAAGCATTATCAATCAAATCTCTCAAACCTCTAATATTAACCGATAAAATATTAGGATCCCCTGCAACAATAGCATAAGTTAAGTATCTTAAGAACCAATCTAAATCACGCAAAGATTTTTTCATACGACCAGGTCCATAACGTAATATACTAATAGGCTTGAAACCAGCAGGCAACACATCACTTGTACCAAAAGGTGATGAAACTATTCCTGCCAAATTATTTTGAATATCACCAGATAAATTTTGTAAGTTTGGCTGATTATTTAATTTGCTGATCGATAGAAATGATGCCTGTGGTCTTTCCAAGTAAGAGATAGGTGTCCCTCCCACAAATATTTTGTCGGCAGCTTTAGAAACTAATATGTTAGCATTTTTAGTCAATATATCCGCTACTTCTAAACGTTTATTACCTGAATTTAAAAATGTAACAAGCTGATCAAGTTCTCCTAGCTGTAAAAAACGATCTTGTTGTTCTGCTTGCGCTATAGCAGATATTGAAGCTGTGCGAAAAAGCTGCGGACATACTAATGGACTTCCACTAATTGCTTTAACACTCATAAAATATTAATCTCCTAAATACTATATTTTTATCTAGACCGTCTTAATCTTAATATAAATAATTTTTTTGAAAGACGTAGCTACTAAAAAAGTAAATTTTATAAATAGATTATTTATTCATACAGTTGAAGCTTACTACATTGTAGCAGTATCTATACTTACTGTATAAATTTATACTTATAATATATTTAAACTACATATCTACCTTGAATAAATATAAACTTTGTAATACTTATTATCGATTAGTTGTACAAAAGAGTATATATATTGTTTCTCTCTTAAATTTACTTATACTAAGACTAAATAAAGTAAAATTCTCTTAATTTAAATAAATAATATGAATAAAAAAATCAATCCCAACACAGAAATGTCTATTTTTGAACATTTAGAAGAGTTAAGACAACGTATATTGATTGCTTCTATTATTTTTTTGATGATTACAATAACATGTTTTGCATACATGAAAAATATTGCATATATATTACAACAACCAGCAATAGGTATAAAATTTTTGCAGCTAGCACCAGGAGAATATCTTTTTACGTCCATTAAAGTCTCACTATATACAGGTTTTTTATTAAGCAGTCCTTTTATTATTTATCAAATAACATTATTTATTTTACCCGGACTTACTATAAAAGAAAGTAAATTGATCATACCTATACTATTTACATCAATAATTCTATTTTTCAGTGGTATCATATTCGCTTATAAAATTTTAGCTCCTGCAGCATTACAATTTTTAATTAGCTATGGGAATGAAATTGTAGAACCAATATGGTCATTCGAACAATACTTTAACTTTATACTGCTTCTTTTATTTAGCACAGGTATTGCATTTCAAATTCCCATTATTCAAATAATTTTAGGTACACTGAAAATTTTTTCCTCTACAGAGATGTATACATATTGGAAATATATTGTTTTAAGTGCAACAATAATTGCAGCTATTATTACACCATCTACAGATCCCGTAACACAAATTATTATGTCTTTAGCTATTTTAATTTTATATAGTAGCGGAATTATTATACTAAAAATTTTAAATAAATAAATCTGATATATAATAAAATATTGAAACATGTTTATTAAACGATATGATATTAATTAAGATCATAATAAAAAGGATTTATGAAAAAATAATAAATATAGAATGTTATTATAAATAAATAAGAGATATAATTATTAAAAATCCACTTGTATGCAATATGAATAACAATTATCATAAACATTTTCACATGAATATTAAATTTGCATTATTAATTTTCGTTAGTATTATAAACTTAATTACAATTCAACCTATCAAAACTTCAGCATTTCCTATATATGCACAGCAAGGATATGAAAATCCTAGAGAAGCCACTGGTAGAATAGTTTGTGCAAACTGTCATCTTGCACAAAAGCCAGTTGAAATAGAAACTCCTAAAACAGTATTACCCAATAGTGTCTTTGAAGCAATTGTGACCATACCATATGACAAAAATAGTAAACAAATTTTAGGAAATGGCATTAAAGGACCTTTAAATACGGGTGCCGTAATTATTCTACCAGAAGGTTTTAAATTAGCTCCAAAAAATTTATTATCTGAAGAACTGAGAGAAAAAACTAAAAATATTTATATACAGCCATATAGTACAACAAAAGATAACATTTTATTAGTTGGTCCTTTACCAGGAGACAAAAACCAACAAATAATTTTTCCTATTATATCACCAGATCCTAGCAAAGATAAGAATATTCATTTTTTAAAATATCCTATCTATATAGGTGCTAATAGAGGGAGAGGTCAAGTATATCCAACTGGAGATAAATCTAATAATAATGTAATAGTATCTTCACAAAGTGGGAGAATTACAGACATTACATCAATAGAAAAAGGTGGATACATAATTGAAATTGAAAAGAAAAATGGACAGACTTATCAGCAAAATATACCACCTGGCTTAGATTTAATAATTTCTAAAGGAAGCGAAATATTTGCTAATCAAAATTTAACTACCGATCCAAATGTAGGAGGATTCGGGCAAACTGAAACAGAAATAGTGCTACAAAGCCCCTCTAGAATTCAGGGAATGATAGTTTTTTTCTTTACTGTAACAATCGCTCAAATATTTTTCGTATTAAAGAAAAAGCAATGGGAAAAAGTACAAGCAGCAGAAATTAATTTCTAAAAGTTAGATAAATAGACAAAATTCAATAAGTAAGTATATATTACTTGCTTATTGACTATTTATTAAGTAATGTAATCTACAAATTAGACTATACTTTTAACAGCTTCAATAATTTGTTGAGGATAAATAACTGTTGCTTTTTCCAACTTACCATTATAAGGCGTAGGTATATCTTGAGAAGATAATCTTATTATAGGAGCATCTAAAAAATCAAAATAATTATCATTAATTTGAGCAATTATTTCAGCAGCAATACCTCCTGTTTTCATACATTCTTCTACTATAATCAATTTATGCGTTTTCATTAAAGATTCTGCAATAGATTTTATATCTAAAGGTTTTAATGAAATTAAATCTATAACTTCTGGATTATAACCATAATGAATAAGTTCTTCAACAGCTTGCATTACATGATGACGCATTCTAGAATAAGTCAGAATAGTAACATCAGATCCGGCTCTAACTAATTCAGCTTTGTCCAAGGGAAGAAAATATTCTTCATCAGGTAACTGATCTTTTAAATTATATAATAAGACATGTTCAAAGAAAATTACAGGATTATTATCTCTAATAGCAGATTTCAATAAACCTTTAGCATTATAAGGTGTTGAACACGCTACAATTTTAAGACCTGGTATAGCTTGAAAATAAGCTTCTAATCTTTGGGAATGCTCTGCACCTAATTGTCTACCAACACCACCTGGTCCACGTATAACCATAGGAATTTGAAAATTACCTCCTGAAGTATAACGCAGCATACCAGCATTATTAGAAATTTGATTAAAAGCCAATAGTAAAAAACTCATATTCATACCTTCAACTATAGGCCTTAAACCTGTAATTGCCGCTCCAATAGCCATACCCATAAAACTATTCTCAGCAATAGGAGTATCTAAGACTCGCAAATCCCCATATTTAGAATGTAAATCTTTAGTAACCTTATAAGAACCACCATAATGACCTACATCTTCTCCTAGAATAAATACAGAAGAGTCATTTTGCATTTCTTCATTAGTTGCCTCTCTTAAAGCATCAAACATAAAAACTGCGCTCATAATATATATATCCTAAATTGAAATATAAAAAACAATATACTAATATCACTAATCTGCAAACAAATATTTTTTTAGATCTTTAATATTGGGTTCAGGACTAGAAATAGCAAATTCAACAGCTTGATCTACTTCCATTTTCACTTCTAAATTTACATCATTCATTTGTTTTTCTGAAAATAAAGAATTATCTAAAATATAATCTGTTAAACGCTTAATAGGGTCGCGTGCTAGCCACGCTTCTTTTTCGTTTATGGATCTCAATTCATCTGGATCGGCTAAAGAATGTCCACGAAAACGATAAGTTAAAGCTTCCATTAAAGTAGGTCCATGACCTGATCTAGCTCTATTAATAGCCTTTAACGCAATTTCTCTAACAGCTAGAACATTCATACCGTCAACCTCTATACCAGGTAAACCAAAGGCTTCCGCCTTTTTATGTATTTCGGGAAATGAAGTGGATCTATGATGAGCCATCCCTATTGCCCATTGATTATTTTCAACTACAAAAATAACAGGTAATTTCCACAGAACAGCCATATTCAAGCATTCAAAAAATTGTCCATTATTGCTTGTCCCATCACCAAAAAAACAAACTGTTACACGCATTGCTTGTTGATCATTCAGAACTTGTTTTCTGTAAATGCTTTGAAATGCAGCTCCTATAGCAACAGGAATACCTTCGCCAATAAATGCAAAACCACCCAAAAAATTATGAGGAGCTGAAAAAATATGCATTGAACCTCCACGTCCACGACTACAACCAGTCTCTTTACCAAATAATTCGGCCATTATTATCCTAGCTGGCACCCCTTTACTCAATGCATGGACATGGTCACGATATGTACTACAAACATAATCATCGTGTTGCAAAGCTTGTATTATACCTGTTGATACAGCTTCTTGTCCATTATATAAATGAACAAAACCAAACATTTTGCCTCTATAATACATTTGAGCACACATATCCTCAAAATAACGACCAAGTAACATATCCTTATAAAGAGATAATATAACCTTAGAATTTATATCATACTCCCTAAATACACTTGAAGGTAAAGTAATTTTATTCTTCATTTGTTTACATATTATAATTAATTCAAATATCAAAAACCATAGATTGAAATATCATATCAATAAATATGATAAATATACCAATAATAATACATTAGTAATTTTTATATATCAATTAAAAAATAAAGTTAAATAATTACTTATTGTAAGCAATATGGTTATAATAAGTTGTTTGAGTGCATATTTTATCAAAATTATATAATTAAAACAGCCATGACTATAGTACCTAAAATCTTACCTAATATCCATAAAGATTTATTGATATTAGATACAAACTTAAAAAAAATGGTTAGTGCCAAACATCCCATCTTATACGCAGCAGCTGAACACCTCTTCAGTGCTGGAGGGAAAAGAATAAGACCAACTATTATATTACTAATAGCATTATCAACAACAAAAAAGCTAAATATATTACCGGAACATAAACGCTTAGCGGAAATAACAGAAATAATCCATACAGCCAGCTTAGTACATGATGATGTTATAGACGAATGTGCAACTAGAAGAGGAGTTAATACAGTACATAATACATTTAGTACTAAAGTAGCTGTATTAGCGGGCGATTTTCTTTTTGCTCAATCTTCTTGGTATTTAGCTAATTTAAATAATTTAGAAGTAGTGAAAACTATTTCTAAGGTAATTACTGATTTTGCAGAAGGTGAAGTAAGACAAAGTCTAACATGTTTTGACGAAACAATATCTATGGAAAACTATATAGAAAAATCTTTCTATAAAACTGCATCATTAATTGCATCAAGTTGTAAAGCAACAACTATGCTGAGTGAAAGCAGTATAAATACACAAAATCAGTTTTACCTTTATGGAAAACATTTGGGATTAGCATTTCAAATTGTGGATGATATATTAGATATAATTGGCTGCGAAGTATCTCTTGGAAAACCAGCAGGATCAGATTTAAAAAATGGAAATTTAACAGCTCCACTTATTTTTGCGTTACAGGAAAATTCAGGATTGTATGATTTAATTCAAAGAGAATTTGAAAAAAACAATGATATTCCTAAAGCCATAGAGATAATTAAAAATAGTAATGGCATACAAAAATCGTATGACCTGGCTCAAGAGCATATACAAGCATCATTACAAGCTATTCAGAAAATAGATAATAAACTAGCTCAAGAAAGTTTATCTTACATTAATAATTATGTTATAAAAAGATTGAATTAATAAATGAAAAATGAAATTATAATAAATACTATCTTGCATAATAATAATATATATATTATTTCATTTAGATTTAGATAAAAAACTATTATGACAATAAAAAAATCCAACTAAATTAAAACTAAAAACTATACTAATTTCTATTAAACTTTAAATAAAAACAAAATAGATTATATAGTAAATTAAAGGACTTTAATTTAATTCACAAGATTCTATAATAGACTTAAATACAGTATGATCTAAAATAGCTAACTGCGATAACATTTTACGGTTTAAGGCTATCCCTTTTATTTTTAATTTTTGTATAAATTGACTATAGGTAATACCATAAGGCCGAACAGCAGAATTAATACGAATTATCCAAAGGCTTCTATAATTACGCTTTCGCTCTTTTCTACCTACATAAGAATATTTTAGAGCCTTTAATACTTGCTGTTTAGCTGTGCGAAATAAAATCGAATGAGACCCTTGAAACCCTTTTGCTAGTTTTAAAATTTTTTTTCGTCTTTTACGAGCAACATTGCCTCTTTTAACTCTAGTCATAAATATAGTATTAATTTATATAAGGTATTTTAAATTTTATATTTGGTATATCACATTGTTTCAAATTAAGAATTTTTCTTAACTTCTGTTTCCTCTTAGATGATTTTTTTTGCAATAAATGGCTATGACCAGCCATACGTCTTAAAATTGTATTTTTAGATTTAAATTTGAACCTTTTAAGAATTGACTTAGAATTTTTTAGTTTATACATAAATTATACTACCGAATGAATTAATTACAAAATGAAAATTAATGAATTATCTAAAATAAAAGATTTATTCATATAAAGACAAATCAGATCTTAGACAATATATTAATATTACCAAGATCAAAAATAAAATATTAAAGTATAGTGCAACAAAAAATTACAGCTATTATTTATTAAATAATTTTTTTTCGTAAACTTGTAATTGCACTGAATAGTAACATCCCCATTATTTTAATGAAATTAGAATTTAATTCCTGAAAGACTTTCATATTTAGATTAAACGCTATATTAGCTTCAGCAATTATCTCTTTAATTTGCATTTGATCAATAGGAGCATTGTCTAATGCGTGACGATATATCATTTTAAATTTCTTATCATCTTTAATATTATGAAAATTATAAAAAGCTGTTCCCTCATCATTAGATAAGTTCATAGCAGTTTGAGCAATTCTTTTTAAAATTTGTCCTCCTGATAAATCACCCATATATCTTGTATAAGCATGAGCTATTAATAATTCTGGTTGATTAATACTGATATTACGAATTCTATCAACATATATTTTTGTTGCTGAAGAAATACAGATTTGCCCTGCCCAATTAGAACCATAATAATATTCTAAATCCTGTTTTAAACTAGAAGTACGATTTAATTCAGGAAAATATATAGATTGAACAGCAAAGTGAGTTTTGTTTTTCTCGATTTCTTCTTCAAGGGCAGTATATACAAAAAAAAGATTAGCTAACAATTTACGATAAGACTTTTTGTCAACTACACCACCTAAAAATGATTTTACGAAACTAACATTTTCAGCCATACTATGAGATTTTGTTGTTCCCTCGCGTAATTGTTGAGCTAAATTAGTAGACATATGTATTATTCCTAATAAATCTATAACTAAAAATACAAAAAAATAATATAATTTGATCGAAGCTTATTTTATACTAACAACTTAATAATATAGAATAAAACTTTATAACGTATAATTATATTAAATATTTTAAAGAGAAAGCTCATCAATTAATCTATATAGACTGAAAATAATCCTTCGATTTTTGAGGATTATTAATTATAGTAGCTTGTCCTGGTTGCCAATCTGCTGGACATACTTCATCCGGATGAGACTGTACATATTGAATAGCTTTTAGTATTCTTAAAGTTTCACTAACACTGCGACCAAAATCAAGATTATTAACTAGAGAATATTGTATAATCCCCTGTTTATCAATAATAAATAAACCTCTTAAAGCTTTTCCTTCTTCTGTTAAAACATTATACGAAGCGCTAATATCTTTTGTTAAATCAGAAACCAGTGGGTAATTTAAATTTCCTACACCTCCAATATCTCTTTCCATTTGCAGCCATGCCAAATGAGAATATTCACTATCAACAGATATACCTAAAATTTCTGCATTTAACGCTTCAATGTCTTTATATGCATCACTAAAAGCAGTAATCTCAGTTGGACACACAAATGTAAAATCTAAAGGATAAAACAATAATATAACATATTTACCTAAATAATCAGACAATGTTATTTTCTTAAATTCTTGATCATATACAGCAGTGGCAGAAAAATTTGGTGCTTGTTGACCAACTCTAACATAATTATTCTTTATTACCATGTTAACATTACGCTCTTTGTTATAACACTTAGTATTTTTTATATTATCTATTCTATAAAATGAAATTAATAAAACAACATAATATCATACATTAATATAAGTATTACATATAATACTAAACTATTACAATAGCGGAGAATGGATTTGAACCATTGACCTTCGGGTTATGAGCCCGACGAGCTACCAGGCTGCTCTACCCCGCGATTAAAATATAATCATAATATATTTCTTAGAGTAAAATCAATGAATATATTATCTTTTCTAAAAACAATAATGCGAAACTGACTATTACACCATATTTTGCTCTAAACAAGAACGGCATAACTTCATAAAATGCTACAAGACGATCCTGTGTTAAAGCTTCTGGTTTTTTAATCCATAACTCACCATCATACCAACCTGATTCTTCATAAAATATAGTTGCACTAATCAGTCTTTTAACAATATAAGACCATCCTAAGTATAAACGTATAAAAATCAATAAAAAGATAAAAGTTGCTATAAATATATTTAAAATAATTAATTTCCATATACTATAAGTTTTTGAAACTATATACACAAGTGAAAACATAAGAATAACAAAAATAAATACAAAAATAAGAAAAAGTTTAATAAAGTATTTATTTAAAGATAAAGTAGACCAAGAAAAAAACCAAGAAGCTTTTAGAGCAAAATATTCGTTTAAAGGCTGTTGGTCAAACGGAACAGGACAAAGTTTTTTAGAAATGGGCATAAGCTTTTCTATATATTGTATATTATGTTGTCATGTTAATATATAGTGGATGAAAGCACATATAAAATAGTTGATCCTAAAAATAGACATATATTAATAATAATAATAATCTGTAAATTTTTTTGTGTGCTCCGAGTAACATTTAAACTGCTTGCCTTACTTGAAAAACCACCTAAGCTTGTAAACTTGGGATTATTAATTAATATTAATATTATTGTAAAAAATCCAATTGTATACCATAAAACTTTCATATTAATTCCGTTGTTAAAATAAAAACTGTATTAATAATATTAATAAGAAGAATATGATTATCATATTCTTATATATTATTGTTAAACAAATAAATTAAATATCAAAAAACTAAAAACAATAAACTCACACGAAAAAAAAGGATCTGTATTTATTCACCTTGAATTTTAAGCAATATAAATCCTAAAACAAGGCCTATTAATATAAGTATAAAACTTATACTACTGGCCATCAAAATTTCTCCTCCCATTATATTACTCCATATCTAAATGCAAATTTAGTTAATAGTCACAATATCAAGATTAAAAACCATTTCGTCCCCACACAACTAATGCAACTGAAAAACTGAATACAGCCAATAATGATCCCCAACCAAGACTAATTATATCTAACATTTTACTTTAACTCCTATATTTATATAATCAATTATATAATAAATATTTATATATTAATCTTATCAAGCTAAATGTATAAAACATCACATCACAAGATTGTCCATATTAAATAATAATATAGAATATAAAAATCACGAAATGTAAATTTTTTACAATTATAAGTAAACTATATGAGAGTTAAGGTTAGTATTAAAAATAATAATATATTATATCTTAATTAAAGAGTATAAAAAATCAAATCAATTATCTAAACTCATGGAAACTACGAAAAATTTATCTAAACCACCTACACAAGAAACTCTACTCACTCCGCGGTTTTATACAACAGATTTTAATGAAATGTCTAAACTAGATATTTCACCCAATATACAAGAGTTTGAAGCTTTATTAGAAGAATTTAGAGCTGATTATAATAGACAACATTTTATTCGAGATGAAGAATTTGAACAATCTTGGACTAATTTAAATAGCAATACTAAAGCACTATTTATTGAATTTTTAGAAAGATCGTGTACAGCAGAATTCTCAGGATTTTTATTATATAAAGAGCTATCAAGAAGATTACAAAAAACTAATCCTGTACTTGCAGAATGCTTCCTACTGATGTCAAGAGATGAAGCTAGGCATGCTGGTTTTTTAAATAAAGCTATGAACGACTTTAATTTATCATTAGACTTGGGGTTTTTAACTAAAAGTAGAAAATATACTTTTTTTTCCCCAAAATTCATTTTCTATGCAACATATTTGTCAGAAAAGATTGGATACTGGAGATATATAACTATATATAGACATTTGGAACAACATCCTGAACACAGAATATATCCAATTTTTAAATTTTTCGAAAACTGGTGTCAAGATGAAAACCGTCACGGTGATTTTTTTGCTGCATTACTAAAATCGCAACCACAATTATTAAACAATTTAGAAGCAAAACTATGGTGTCGATTTTTTCTATTAAGCGTATTTGCTACTATGTATTTAAATGACTTCCAGAGATCAGATTTTTATAAATCTATTGGACTAGATGCACGACAATATGATATGCAAGTTATTAGAAAAACAAATGAAAGTGCATCAAGAATTTTTCCAGTTGCTTTGAATGTTGACCAACCTGAATTTTTTCAATATTTAGACCAGTGTGCTTCAGAAAATAAAAAACTGATAGAAATCAACAAAAGTAACAATAATTGGATTATTAAAAAACTTATTAAAGTTCCTATTTATATCCATTTAAGTTATTATCTCGTGAGATTATATTTATTACCAACTATTGCTTCATCATACGTAATATCGACTATCAGATAATCAAAATACTTTATAAGTAAAAAAAATAAAGCTTTATTTCCTATTTAACTTAAAGATAGAAAATAGCTTATAATATTAAATATAATTTACTTCTTTATTTATTATGACTAATACAATAGATTTAAAAATGCCATCACCAACTTTTGGTGGTAGCACAGGTGGATGGCTTAGATCAGCAGAAACAGAAGAAAAATACGCTATTACTTGGACCAGTAAAACGGAACAAATTTTTGAAATGCCCACAGGTGGGGCTGCTATCATGAATGAAGGCAATAATCTTTTATACCTAGCGAGAAAAGAACAATGTCTTGCATTAAGTATGCAACTGAAAACTAAATTTAAAATTAAAGACTTTAAAATTTACAGAATTTTCCCTAACAGCGAAGTTCAATATTTACATCCAAAAGATGGTGTATTTCCAGAAAAAGCTAACGCTGGCAGAATTGGTATAGGTAATATAAATCACTCAATAGGCCAAAATGATGATCCAGTAAACAGAAAATTTACAGGAAGAGCTACATATGAATAATTTATTTAACATGTATTAATGGAAACTATGATACAAGCTGAACATATAATATAACTGATAAATTAAGATCGAAATATAAAATTGTATTTAATATCTTAATTATGTTATGATTTGTGTTCAGATATTAGAAAGCCGTGGAGAGGTGGTAGAGTTGGTTTATTGCGTCTGATTTGAAATCAGATGAACCGTCAGGTTCCGTGGGTTCGAATCCCACCCTCTCCGTACATCTAATCTTTTGATTTAATTTTCAGTCCAAACCAGTTTATCTTTTACTCTATTATTATTCATTACTTATCTTCATCTTAATCACTTATATTCATACGATATTTTATTAATTCTACGGCTTCACCAATATTTTCTATTTTTTCAGCTTCTTCATCATCGATCTCTAAAGAGAATTCTTCCTCAAGAGCCATTACTAGTTCAACTGTATCTAAAGAATCAGCTCCTAAACTAGTAAAAGTACTATCTTCTTTGATTTCTTCACGAGTTGTATTCAATTGTTCGACTACAATATTTTTTACTCTTTCAAGAACAGATGATGTTGATTTAGTGGATGACATAATAGCTCCTTAATTAATAAATAACATATATTTTCATTAAAATAACCTGTATCTATAATTATTAAAAATATAAAAGTATATTAAATAATATAATTGTATATGACGCTAATCAGGATAAACTTTCAATCTTCGATTAGGTTCTTCACCAAAACTACGAGACCTTAAATTATAAAAATTGATTAGTTCATGTTGCAACTTACGTAAATTCACGTTTCTAGGAAGAAGTTCTACTGACTGTTTCTTACCATTCACAATTTTTTCTATAGCTATTCTAGTTTCTATTAAAGTGCGTAACTCCATTGATTTAACATTTTGACATATAATTTCCCAATTATAATTAGATACCTTATTAAGATTTAGCATTTTTGTTAAAGCACGCTTAATATTAGCAGAGGTGCTACTGCATATTGTATATATTGTTATCTGTCTTGCTTTAGCTATCTGCTTTAGCTTTGTATTATGTTTAAAATTTGATCTTAAAGCTAAAATTATATCTGCTTGTGTGATATCTCTTGTAACCAAGATGGGTAAAGACAAAGAATTCACTATTGTTTGTACTTGATTAATATTAATATAATACACATAAACACGTATACTAAAAAGATCTTGAAGAACATCTTGAGAAAAACTTAGTACAGAAGATGTTTGTTGCCATTGTATTAAATTTTGCTGTTTAGAAAAATTTGAAGATACTTTTGTATTTAATACATTCATACTAGTCTTACTAGACTTTACATTTTTGACATTCACTTTAGAATAATAATAACTCGTATTAGAAACAAAATTAATGGGTATATATTGTTCAGATTGAATCAAAATGGAACCATCATTTACTAATTTACGTCGCTGAACCCATAAATTTATACCTTGTAATAATTGATCAACCGCCTGGCCAACTGATTCATGAACAATCCAGCTATGACGATCATGAATCTCTATAGCGACTTGAAATGCAGGAGATGCTTTTCTTTCTAAAATACTTTTCTGCGAACCTCTCCGTTTAGCCTCATCATCACCAAGAGTAACATATTGTATACCGCCAATTAAATCAGATAAAATCGGGTTCTTTATTAAGCTATCTAAATAATTACCATGCGCAGTACCAACTAGTTGAACACCTCTCTCAGCTATTGTGCGGGCAGCTAAAGCTTCTAATTCTGTTCCTATTTCATCAATTATAATAACCTCTGGCATATGATTTTCCACAGCCTCAATCATAACTTGATGCTGAAGCTCTGGCCTTGATACCTGCATTCTTCTTGCTCTACCAATAGAAGGATGTGGTATATCGCCATCACCAGCTATCTCATTCGAAGTATCGATTATTACAACTCTCTTCTCCATTTCATCTGCTAATACTCTTGCAATTTCTCTAATTGCTGTAGTTTTACCTACACCTGGTTTACCCAACAATAAGATAGAAGGATTTTGATCTAATAAATCTCTAATAATACTGATAGTACCTAAAATAGCTCTACCTACTCGGCATGTTAAACCAATAATAATGCCTTGTCTATTTTTAATAGAACTAATTCTGTGTAATGTCCTTTCAATACCAGAACGATTATCACCACTAAAATTTCCTATACGCTTAATAGAATAATCTAAATCTTGCCAAGTTATAATTCTACTAGATAAGTATTCAGGTCCTTGGGGAAAACGTGCTTCTGGTTTCCTACCTAAATCCATAACAACCTCAATTAAAGACTTCCTGTCGGCATGAATTTGTAAAGGACACCTAATAAAATCGGGTAAAATTTCTAACATCTGGTCTAAATCATCTGATATTAACATTGCTGGTTTATCAATTAATAAAATAAAAACTTTTATTTCTTCATATCATTAGATGTATTCTTGTTAAAAAGAAAAGAAATTAAATTCATATTAAAGATAGGATTCATTGTAACTTATACTTATCTACTATCGCATAGATTTGTTAATCAAGAAATATAATCAATACTATAAAAGAATAACATCTTCATATAAGAATCCTATAATAGTAAATAAATATATTATGAAAAGATACAAAAATATTTAAAAATCAACTACAATAGTAGAAATATAAAACATGAGTTTAATATATAATATATAGAATAATATACTACAGGAGAACATGAGTTAAATATGAACTTTCAAATAAAAGATTTAAGAAAAATACTATATTCAATTAAAACAAATAAAATTTGTCGTCTTAATATTGTAAGTCAACAATTTGAATTGTTTATTAATAAGGATAACATTATTTTTAATACAAATTCTACAATTCAAGCACGCAAATATTCTGATATGCCTATCGAAAATATCGTAAAAATTCAAGAAGATAAAAATAGACTAAACTATATCAATTCTCATAATACACAAATACATTCAAATGAAGCTAAAAGCTATTCCACAATAGTTTCACCTATGGTTGGTACTTTTTATAGATCTCCAGCGCCCAATGAAACACCATTTATAGAAAAAAATGACATAGTTAATAAAAAACAAACAGTATGTATAATTGAAGCTATGAAATTAATGAATGAAATAGAAGCTGAAGTGAATGGTAAAATCGTTGAAATATTGGTTAAAGACGGAGAAATTGTTGACTGTGGTCAAGCTCTCATGAAAGTACAAACAATATGATGAATATAATCTTAAGATAATTAATAGAGTTAATAAATCTTAGATTTTAACTATTGTTAACAGATGTTGGGTAATATATGGGTTATATTTATAATATAAGTTAGTAATAAAAACTCAATTGTATAAATTGCATGAATGAATATCAATTAAAGATGCAAAAATATTAACATAATGAGTGTTTTGTTAAATTGTCTCATTGTATTTTATTAGAATAAACAGGAGAATTTCAATGACAATTAGCTCACAAGAGCAAGAGACAAAAAAAGTTCAAGTTACTGTAGATAAAAATCCTGTTGCTACCTCATTTGAAAAATGGTCAAAACCTGGTCACTTTTCAAGAACACTAGCTAAAGGTCCTAAAACAACTACTTGGATCTGGAATTTACATGCAGATGCTCACGACTTTGACAGTCATACAAGTTCTCTAGAAGAAATTTCACGAAAAATCTTTAGTGCACACTTTGGTCAACTAGCGATTATATTCTTATGGCTTAGTGGAATGTACTTCCATGGCGCAAAGTTCTCAAATTATGTAGCATGGCTGAGCAACCCTACCGCAATAAAACCTAGCGCTCAAATTGTATGGCCTATTGTTGGTCAAGAAATTTTAAATGGGGATGTTGGAGGTGGATTTCAAGGAGTTCAAATTACATCTGGTTTTTTCCAAATATGGCGTGCATCTGGAATAACAACAGAATTCGAACTTTATGCAACAGCGATAGCTGGACTATTCATGGCTTGTTTAATGGTTTTTGCTGGTTGGTTTCATTACCATAAAGCTGCACCAAAACTAGAATGGTTTCAAAATGTTGAATCTATGATGAATCACCATCTGGCAGGCTTGCTGGGACTAGGTTGCTTAGCATGGTCAGGACATCAAATTCATATTTCTATACCTATTAATAAGCTACTAGACTCTGGTGTATCTCCACAAGAATTACCTCTGCCGCATGAATTTTTAGTGAATAGAGAGTTAGTTAGTCAATTATATCCCAGTTTTGGTAAAGGAATAATTCCTTTCTTTACTCTAAATTGGAATGAATACTCAGATTTTTTAACTTTCAAAGGTGGATTAAATCCTGTTACAGGCGGTTTATGGCTAACTGATACAGCTCATCATCATTTAGCTCTAGCAGTATTGTTTTTAGTAGCAGGTCATATGTATAGAACTAATTGGGGTATTGGGCATAGCATGAAAGAAATATTAGAAGCTCATAAAGGTCCATTAACAGGAGAAGGACATAAAGGACTTTATGAAATTCTAACAACTTCTTGGCATGCACAATTAGCTATCAATTTAGCAATGATGGGATCATTAAGTATAATCGTAGCACATCATATGTATGCAATGCCTCCATATCCATATATTGCAACTGATTACCCAACACAATTATCTCTGTTTACGCATCATATGTGGATAGGAGGTTTTTGTATTGTAGGAGCAGGAGCACACGCTTCAATATTTATGGTAAGAGATTATAATCCAGCACAAAATTATAATAATGTACTAGATAGAATTATAAGACATAGAGATGCTATAATATCTCATTTAAACTGGGTATGTATCTTTCTAGGATTTCATTCATTTGGTCTATATATCCATAACGATACAATGAGAGCATTAGGTAGATCTCAAGATATGTTTTCAGATACAGCCATACAATTACAGCCAATATTTGCACAATGGATACAAAATATTCATAGTCTTGCTCCAAGCAACACAAGCCCAAATGCATTAGCTACAGCTAGTTATGCATTTGGAGGTGACATAGTAGCAATTAATAATAAAATTGCCATGATGCCAATAAAGTTAGGAACAGCTGATTTCATGGTACATCATATCCATGCATTTACTATTCATGTAACAGTGCTGATCTTAGTCAAAGGATTTTTATTCTCTCGTAATTCTAGATTAATACCAGATAAATCTAACTTAGGCTTCCGTTTTCCTTGTGACGGTCCTGGAAGAGGAGGTACATGTCAAGTATCTGGATGGGATCATGTGTTTTTAGGACTTTTCTGGATGTATAATTCATTATCTATAGCAATATTTCATTTTAGCTGGAAAATGCAATCTGATGTTTGGGGGAGCGTTACTCCTACAGGAGCCATATCTCATATTACAGGAGGAAATTTTGCTCAAAGTGCCATTACAATTAATGGATGGTTAAGAGATTTCTTATGGGCCCAAGCTTCACAAGTAATTCAATCATACGGCTCGGCTTTATCTGCATATGGACTAATTTTTTTAGGAGCTCATTTTATTTGGGCGTTTAGCTTAATGTTCTTATTTAGTGGACGTGGATATTGGCAAGAGCTTATAGAATCTATTGTATGGGCTCATAATAAGGTCAAAGTAGCACCATCGATTCAGCCAAGAGCTTTAAGTATTACTCAAGGAAGAGCTGTAGGTGTAGCCCATTATTTACTAGGAGGAATTGGGACCACTTGGGCTTTCTTCTTAGCAAGAATTATATCAGTAGGATAAACATTAAATTAGGAACATAACAAAATGGCAACAAAATTTCCAAAATTTAGCCAAGCATTATCACAAGACCCTACAACCAGAAGAATTTGGTACGGGATAGCAACGGCACACGATTTTGAAAGCCATGACGGAATGACAGAAGAAAATTTATATCAAAAAATTTTCTCTTCTCATTTCGGTCATATAGCTATAATCTTCTTATGGACATCAGGGAATTTATTTCATGTTGCTTGGCAAGGCAACTTTGAACAATGGGTAACACAACCCATGAAAATTAAACCTATTGCTCACGCAATATGGGATCCTCATTTTGGACAACCAGCTGTTAAGGCATTTACAAAAGGTGGTGTATCATACCCAGTAAATATAACCTTCTCAGGCCTATATCATTGGTGGTATACTATAGGAATGAGAACTAACAATGAATTATATAACGCGTCCTTATTTTTACTTGTACTATCTGCTATCATGCTCTTTGCTGGATGGTTGCATTTACAGCCAAAATTTAAACCAGGTTTATCATGGTTCAAAAATAATGAATCAAGATTAAATCACCATCTATCAGGTTTATTTGGACTAAGTTCATTAGCATGGACAGGACATCTAGTCCATGTAGCTATTCCAGAATCTCGCGGACAACATATAGGGTGGAACAATTTCACATATACTTTACCACACCCTTCCGGATTACAACCATTTTTCACAGGAAATTGGAATGTTTATAGTTCAAATCCAGATACATCAAATCATATATTCGGAACCAGCCAAGGAGCAGGAACAGCTATTTTGACATTTTTAGGTGGATTTCATCCACAAAGTCAATCTTTATGGCTAACTGATATAGCTCATCATCATTTAGCAATTGCTGTAATATTTATAATTGCTGGGCATATGTACAAAACCAATTGGGGTATTGGACATAATATCAAAGATATAATTGATGCACATCGTCCACCAAGTGGAAAACTAGGTAAAGGTCATATTGGCTTATATGAAACTATTACAAATTCACTACATATGCAATTAGGATTAGCATTAGCCTCTTTAGGCGTAATTACATCATTAGTGGCTCAACATATGTATGCAATGCCTCCGTATGCATTTATGGCTAAAGACTTTACAACACAAGCTGCTCTATATACACATCATCAATATATAGCAGGTTTTCTAATGGTTGGTGCATTTGCTCATGGTGCTATTTTTTTCATAAGAGATTATAATCCAGAAGAGAATAAAAATAATGTACTTTCTAGAATGTTAGATCACAAAGAGGCAATAATTTCACATCTGAGTTGGGTATGCCTGTTTTTAGGATTTCATACACTAGGATTATATATTCATAATGACACAATGATTGCTTTCGGAACACCAGAAAAACAAATATTAATTGAACCAGTTTTTGCACAATGGATACAAGCTAGTTCAGGAAAAGCACTTTATGGTTTTGATACTTTACTATCTTCTTCATCAAGTATCGCAGCAAAAGCAAGTAGTAACATATGGTTACCAGGGTGGCTAGAAGCAATCAATAGTAATCAAAACTCTCTATTTTTAACTATAGGACCAGGTGATTTTCTAGTTCATCATGCAATTGCCTTAGGACTACATACTACAACATTGATATTAGTTAAAGGTGCCTTAGACGCTAGAGGTTCAAAACTAATGCCCGATAAAAAAGATTTTGGTTACAGTTTTCCTTGTGATGGTCCTGGGCGAGGTGGTACATGCGATATATCTGCATGGGACGCATTTTATTTATCTGTATTTTGGATGCTGAATACAATTGGATGGGTAACATTCTACTGGCACTGGAAACACATGACAATCTGGCAAGGAAACGTCAACCAGTTTAACGAATCTTCAACTTACTTAATGGGATGGCTAAGAGACTACCTATGGCTCAATTCATCGCCACTAATAAATGGTTATAATCCTTATGGGATGAATAACTTATCTGTATGGGCATGGATGTTCTTATTTGGGCACTTAGTGTGGGCAACTGGATTTATGTTCTTAATTTCTTGGCGCGGTTATTGGCAAGAACTCATAGAAACATTAGCTTGGGCTCATGAAAGAACACCTCTTGCAAACTTAATTAGATGGAAAGATAAGCCAGTAGCACTTTCTATAGTACAAGCCAGACTTGTAGGATTGGTACATTTTTCTGTAGGATATATATTGACATATGCAGCATTTGTAATAGCATCTACATCAGGTAAATTTGGCTGATAAATAAATCATCATAATTACTGCTCGGATATAAATATCCAGCAGTAATTTTTTATTGCAATGTAAATCATTTTCAGTTAAAATAGAAATAATTTTAACTTTTTACTGAAAAATAAAAGATGGCTAAAAAGAGCATGATTGAAAGAGAAGCAAAAAGAAATAGACTAATTCAAAAATATAACCTAAGAAGACAAGAAATCAAAAATACATTAAACAACAAATTAACTTTCATAGAACAAATAGAGTTACAAAGAGAACTACAGAAACTGCCTAGAAATAGTGCATCCTGTCGTAAAAGAAATAGATGCTGGAAAACTGGACGCAGTCGTGGATTTTATAGAGATTTCGGATTATCAAGACATGTGTTAAGAGAAATGTCACATAATTGTTTATTACCTGGTATTAAAAAAGCTAGTTGGTAATAGATTAATGAATTTCTATTATTATATTTACATAAATGCTATTGTAAAACATTTATATAAATATAATATAAACATCAAATATTATATTTTTAAACTATAATCCAAATTGACTGCCTCTGCGATACTGCAGATAAGCTGCTACTAATAAACCAAATAATGTCACAGGAATTAATCCTAAAACTATACCAGATAAAAGAGGTTCTACCATAATAAAAATTAAAAATCTCGTTAAAAATAAATTTAAATAACACTGCTTACTTTATATTATCATCTAAAGCCGATTGCAGCCTGCCAAACAAATGCTAATAACAAGAAAAAGACAGGAATTACTGGTAATATATCGACTAAAGGTCGAAAAATTGAGTAAGCTTCGGGTAACTTCGCTAACATAATTGCTGTAATCATAATATAAACCTCTTTATACTTAATTTATATACTTATCTATGTATATACTGATCTAAATTATTTAATGTAAACATTAAAAAAACTATTTTATGGACTCTTTTATTAATTATTAATAAATTTACTATGATAATTATATCAATATAAATACTAAACTTTTGATATTGTAAAAAAAAATATATATAAAAAAGAAAACAGTTTACAATAATAAATAAATTATATGTCACAATATATAATTATATATTATATATAAATCCATCTTTAAGTCATATAATTAAACTATTAAGAAATGTAAAAGGATAAAAACTATGACAATTGTTATTCAAATTTTAGTATTCGCACTAGTAATATTTTCTACTTTACTTGTAGTAGGCATACCTGTAACATTTGCATCTCCTGGACAATGGGAGAAATCTAAAAATTTAATTTATACTGGTGCTGGAATATGGACTGGATTAGTGTTAATAACAGGACTCTTTAACTCTTTTATTAGTTAAATAATTAACTTTTACTATGTATATAAAAATATTCATATGTATTTAATATACATAGTATACAAAATACAAACTATTTGACAAAATCAGATTTTTTTGTAATTATGTTATGTAATCGCGGGTATAGCTCAGTGGTAGAGCGCAACCTTGCCAAGGTTGATGCCGCGCGTTCGAATCGCGTTACCCGCTTAAACCCTTTATTTTCATGCTTCTTTAGAATTAGTGTCAATAATAGAATCATCTTCTGGTTTTTGAACTTCCTCCTGATTAGAACTGTAAACCTGCTTTCCTATATTCATCATTGCTTGCTGTAACTGATTCTGTATATTCTTAATCTTTTCATAATCTTCCTCTTTAATAGATGATTTCAATGAATCGATAAGCTGTTGAATAGTTTTCTTTTCATCTTCACTAATTTTGTCCTTCAACTCATCAAGTTGATTTTGAGATTGATAGCATAAAGAGTCAGCTTGATTTTTTAAATCTATTTGTTCACGTTTTTGCTTATCAAGTTCTGAATTCTCCTCTGCTTCTCTAACTAGGTTTTCAACTTCTTCTTTAGGTAATGTAGAAGCTCCTGTTATTGTAATAGATTGCTCTTTACCAGTACCTTTATCCTTAGCTTTTACAGACAATATACCATTAGCATCTATATCAAATATTACTTCTATTTGAGGCACACCTCGAGGTGCAGGCATAATACCATCCAATCTGAAAGTACCTAAACTTTTATTATCTTTAGTAAACTCTCTTTCTCCTTGCAAAACATGAATCTCAACATTAGGTTGATTATCAACTGCTGTTGAAAAAATTTCAGATTTCTTTGTAGGTACTGTTGTATTACGAGCTATTATTTTTGTCATTACTCCCCCAAGTGTCTCTACACCTAAAGATAAAGGAGTCACATCAAGCAATAATATATCTTTCACTTCTCCTGCTAAAACACCTGCTTGAACAGCTGCTCCAATTGCAACTACCTCATCAGGATTTACACTTTGGTTGGGATCTTTACCTATCATTTCTTTCACTAATTGTTGAATAGAAGGAATTCTAGTAGAACCACCCACTAGAACAATTTCATCTATGTCATTAGATGATAGTTGAGCATCTTTTAAAGCATTATTAACAGGCACCTCACAACGATTAATTAAATCCTGACATAAATACTCAAATTTTGCTCTAGTTATATTCTTTTCTAAATGTTTAGGTCCTGTATCAGTAGATGTAATAAAAGGCAAATTAATATCTGTTTGAGCCAAACTAGATAACTCCATTTTGGCCTTTTCAGCTGCTTCTGTTAACCTTTGTAAAGCCTGCCTATCTTTACCTAGATCAATGCCTTCGTCATTATTAAACTCATTAATTAACCATTCAACAATTTTTCTATCAAAATCATCGCCTCCTAAATGAGTGTCGCCAGATGTTGATAAGACCTCAAAAACACCATCACCTACTTCTAGAATAGAAACATCAAACGTACCTCCGCCAAGATCAAATACCAAAATCGTTTCATTATTTTTTTTGTCAAGACCATACGACAAAGAAGCTGCAGTAGGCTCATTAATAATCCTTAAAACATCTAAACCTGCAATCTGTCCAGCATCTTTGGTCGCTTGACGTTGTGAATCATTAAAATAAGCTGGAACTGTTATAACAGCTTGAGTTACTTGTTGACCTAAATAAGTGCTAGCATCCTCAACTAGTTTACGCAAAACTTGAGCAGAAATTTCTTCAGGAGAAAAATTTTTACCTAATGCTGGACACTCCAATTTAATATTAGAATTACTATCTGTTTTTACATTATAAGATGACTGCTGTAATTCATTGACCAACTCATCTTTTTTGCGACCGATAAACCTTTTCACAGAGTAAAAAGTATTTTCCGGATTCATCACAGCTTGTCTTTTAGCTATCTGGCCTACTAATTTATCTTGCTTTTTCGTATAAGCAACAACAGAAGGTGTTGTTCTTACTCCTTCTTTATTGGGAATTACTGTCGGCTTACCTCCCTCCATAACAGCAATAACAGAATTCGTAGTACCTAAATCAATTCCAACGACTTTAGCCATAAATTACCTCTCAAAAAATCAACTTAATATATTTCTATCTAATTATATATTGCATTAGATTAAACCATGAGTAAAGTAGTAATTACCGAACTTACTAAATATCTTATATATAAGATAATCTATAACCTAATAAAATTAAATTAAAAGCTTACATAATTAAAATCAGAAACTTGAAAATTTTAAGAATTTAACAGATAATAAATATATGATATTAAGATACATCATTAAAAAATTTGCAAAATTCAGGAGACTATATATAAAATGAAAATCGGGCTACTAGGTAAAAAAATTGGCATGACTCAAATTTTTGACCAACAAGGGAAAGCATTGCCAGTAACTATTTTAGAGCTAGGACCATGTCTAGTAACTAAAATAAAAAATTCAGAATCTCATGGGTATCAAGCTGTTCAAGTGGGATATATAAAGGTACAATCTAATAAACTGAATAAAGCTGAAATTGGGCACTTAGATAAATACAATATACCTCCTTTAAAATATTTAAAAGAGTATAAAGTAAATTCATTAGAAAACTTCAAAATAGGCAAATGGATTACAGTCAAAGATTTAGAAATCAATCAGAACATTTCTATTTCTGGTACAAGTATTGGAAAAGGATTTACAGGTTGTACAAAAAGGCATAAATTTAGTAGAGGTCCTATGTCTCATGGATCCAAGAATCATAGAAAACCAGGATCAATTGGGGCAGGTACAACACCAGGCAAAGTTTTTGCTGGAAAAAAAATGGCTGGTCGTATGGGAGGACAAAAAATAACAATTCAAAATCTTAAAATTTTAGATATTAAGACTGATCAGAATATTATTATAGTTAAAGGTTCGGTCCCTGGTAAACCTGGCAATATTGTCAGTATTCATCAAAAATAGATTTATAAATAAAATATAAAAAAATTAATTTATTCCATAATATCTTCTGAAAATAAAACCCAAGCATATAATCAAGAAATGACAATAAAATTATGTAAACAAGATAGTCATAATATTTACGTACTACATCGAGCACTTACACAAAGATTAATTAAAAATCGTAATGCACATACCAAAACTCGTAGTGAAGTAAGGGGAGGAGGAAGAAAACCATGGAAACAAAAAGGAACTGGTAGGGCAAGAGCTGGGTCTAACAGATCTCCATTATGGAGAGGTGGAGGCGTAATATTTGGGCCACGTACTCAAAAACATAAAAACAAAATAAACAAAAAAGAAAAAATATTGGCCTTGCGCATTCTGATAGACAATAAATTTAAAAATACAATAGTTGCAGAAGATTTTATAAATAAACTCCAGAAACCTAGCACAAAATCAGTTATAAATAACCTCAAAAAATATAATCTGGATACAAATAAAAAAAATAATATTTTAATCATAGTAAGTGAAAAATCAGATAATTTATATCTTTCTACTCGTAATCTCAAGAATGTAGAAATCTTAAATGCTAAGCATATCAATATTATATCCTTACTAAAAGCAAATCAAATTATAATAAATAAAGATGCCTTAAATATTATTAATAAAACATATAATGACTAATGAAAACCAAGAATTGGCTTTACTTGATATAGTTAAATATCCAATACTAACAGATAAAACAACACAAATGATCGAGAACAACAAGTACCATTTTGCAGTTCAAGTCAAAGCTAAAAAATCAGACATTAAGCAAGCTATCGAAAAATTATTCAATGTAAAAGTTGAAAAAATTAATACGTTAATTATAAAACCACAAAAAAAACGCATAGGAAAATATATAGGTTACAAAAGCAAATATAAAAAAGCTATTGTAAAGCTTGATAATCAATATCGAATAAATTTATTTTCAGAAAATTAGCTTAACTTATAATAATATTAACACGCATAATTACTTAAATGGCTATTCGTTTATATAAAGCATATACACCTGGAACAAGAAACAGAACGATATCTACATTTCATGAAATAACAAATAACAAGCCAGAAAGATCATTAATACGAAAGAACCATCGTTGCCAAGGTCATAACAATAGAGGCATTATTACATCACGTCATAAAGGTAAAGGGCATAAAAGAAGATATAGAATAATTGATTTCAAACGTAAAAAATACAACATTAAAGCCAAGGTTGCAAGTATAGAATATGATCCGAATAGGAATGCAAGAATAGCACTCTTACATTACTCAGATGGTGATAAAAGATACATTTTGCATCCAAGATCACTAAATGTTGGTCAAACTGTTGTTTCTGGTGTTAATGCTCCTCTAGAAGTCGGTAACTCGTTACCATTACATTCAATTCCGTTAGGTACAGCTGTGCATAATATAGAACTAACTCCATACAGAGGGGGACAAATTGTTCGAGCAGCTGGAACATACGCACAAATAGTAGCTAAAGAAGGTAATTTCGCAACATTAAAATTGCCATCAAATGAAGTTCGTTTGATCCGAAAAGAATGCTTTGCTACTATTGGGCAAGTTGGCAACATTGATGCGGGTAATATTAGTATAGGAAAAGCTGGAAGAAACAGATGGCTTAGCAAAAGACCTAAAGTAAGAGGAGTCGTAATGAACCCTATAGATCATCCTCACGGAGGTGGAGAAGGGCGTTCACCAATAGGAAAACCTCATCCAGTTACTCCATGGGGTAAACCTGCTTTAGGAAGAAAAACTCGCAAAAAACCTAAATACAGTAATCGTTATATACTAAGGAAAAGAAAGTAAATATATATAATACAATACCAAATCATTATGTCTAGATCTCTCAAAAAAGGCCCTTATATAGAGTTTAAACTACTAAAGAAAATAGAAAAATTAAACCAACAAGAATCGAAAAAAACTTTAAAAACATGGTCCAGGTCTTCAACTATTATTCCGCAAATGATAGGACATACAATAGCTGTTTATAATGGAAAACAATTTTTTCCTATTTTTATATCTGATCAAATGGTAGGACATAAGCTGGGTGAATTTGTGCCAACAAGAAACTTTAGAAGCCATATAAAAAGCGATCGAAAAACAAAGAAATAATTAATATGATAAATAGAATCACGGAAACTCAAGCAACAGGTAAATATTTACGCTTGTCACCACAAAAAACAAGAAGGATTTTAAACCAAATTAAAGGGAAAAACTATCAAGAGGCAATACTTATACTTGAATTCATGCCATATAAGCCCTGTAAAGTTATCAAAAAAATTCTCGAATCAGCTGGAAATAATGCATTAAATCTTCAATATGAAAAACAAAATTTAACTATCAAACAAGCTTTCGCTAACGAAGGTCCAAAACTAAAAAGATTTCAACCAAGAGCACAAGGAAGAGCATTTAAAATACAAAAACCCACATGTCATATCACCATCAAATTAGCACTAATGTAATTTTATACAAAATGTAAAGATAAAAATAAAGCAAAAACAATGGGACAAAAAACACATCCACTAGGATTTAGAATAGGTATTACACAAATACATAGTTCTTCTTGGTTTTCAAATATGAAATCATATGCAAAACTAGCTGAAGAAGATGATAAAATCAGAAATTCAATAGAAAAACAATTGCCTCATGCAAGTATCACATTAATTCATATAGACAGAAAAGTTGATCAAATACAAGTACAAATACACACAGCTAGACCAGGCATTGTATTAGGAAAAATGGGAAGTGGTATAGAAGATATCAGAAAAAATTTAGAAAAGATCTTAAAGCAACGTTCACAAATAAGAATTAATCTTATAGAAATCACAGATCCTGATAAAGAAGCAACATTAATAGCTGAATTTATAGTACAGCAACTTGAAAAAAGAATAGCATTTAGAAGAGTACTTAGACAAGCTATTCAAAGATCTCAAAAGGCCAAAAATCAAGGAATTAAAATTCAAGTTTCTGGTCGACTGAATGGTGCTGAGATAGCAAGAAGTGAATGGGTAAGAGAAGGTCGTGTACCATTACAAACACTAAGAGCACATATAGATTATTCATATAAAACAGCATATACTATATATGGAATACTTGGTATAAAAGTATGGTTATTTAAAGGAGAAAAAACCCTAGCACGCACATCTTAACAATTAAATCATACATTAATATACTATTGAAATAAAATTTATTAAACATATGCTAAGTCCCAAAAGAACAAAATTTCGTAAACAGCATCGTGGTCGCATGAATGGTAAAGCAAGCAAAGGAAATTATATTGCATTCGGCGAATATGCTTTACAAACTTTAGAACCTGTATGGCTCACAGCGAGACAAATTGAAGCTACAAGGAGAACAATTACTAGGTATGTAAAGCGGGGTGGAAAGTTATGGATAAGAGTTTTTCCAGATAAGCCAGTGACAGCTAGACCAGCTGAAACAAGAATGGGATCTGGAAAAGGTACTACTGAATATTGGGTTGCAGTTATCAAACCAGGTCATATACTCTTTGAAATAGCTGGTGTACCTCAACAAATAGCTGAACAAGCTATGAAACTAGCATCATATAAATTACCTGTAAAAACAAAATTTATAACTAAAAAATAAAGTATATCATATGCCTTTACCGAAATTTAAAAATATCGCAAATCTAACACATAATGAAATCCAAGAAAAAATCATAAAACTGAAAAAAGAAATATTTGAATTAAAATTAAAGCAAGCAACAAGACAGAATATAAAACCACATTTATTTAAACATAAAAAACACCAATTAGCCCAACTATTAACAATAAAACAAGATTAAAATCATGTATACAAAATATACAATCGGAACAGTCGTCAGTAACAAAATGCACAAAACTATTACTGTAGCAGTCAAAAATAAAGTATCACATGCAAAATATAAAAAAATCATTACAAAAACTAATAAATATTATGCACATGACGAAAATAATGAATGTAAGATAGGTGATATTGTAAAAATAAAACTTCACAAACCTATAAGTAAGAAAAAACGTTGGATATTAATACAAAAGATAATAGAAAAATGATACAAATACAGAGTTATTTAAATATTGCCGATAATAGTGGTGCACGCAAAATTATGTGTATTCAAGTTCTAGGAAGCAATAATCCTTCTTATGCCAGCCTAGGAGATGTTATCATTGGAGTAGTCAAAGATGCATTGCCGAATATGCCAATCAAAAAATCTGATATTATTAGAGCTGTGATAGTAAGAACTAAAAAAACAATACGTCGAGATGATGGAATGAGTATACGATTTGACGATAATGCAGCAGTTATAATTAATCAGGAAAATAACCCAAGAGGTACACGCGTATTTGGGCCTATAGCTAAAGAATTACGAGATAAAAATTTTACAAAAATTATATCATTAGCACCAGAGGTTGTATAATGAAAATCAAAAAAATCAATATAAAGATGCATGTCAAAACAGGAGATACTGTAAAAGTTATCTCTGGTCGTGAGAAAGGAAAGATAGGCAAAATAATTAAAGTTTTACCGAAAAATAGCACAGTTATTATTGAGAATTTAAATACAGCAACAAAACATTTAAAAGCACAAAAAGATGGTAATAGTGGTAAGATTGTTAGAATTGAAAAACCTATCAATAGCTCAAATGTTATGATATACAATATAAATGACTCATAAATTTGTATTAATTATAAAATTTGAGCTTTTAATATTGTAATTAAACAAAATAACTCAATAATAAATATATAGTTGATTATACATTAATATTACACAATGGAAAACACACTAAAAAAACTTTATAAAAACAAAATTTGTAATGATTTACAGAACAAATTTAACTATAGAAACATTCACGAAATCCCCAAATTGGTTAAAATCACAATTAACCGAGGTTTAGGAGAAGCTGCAAATAATAACAAAGTACTTGAAAAAAGTATACACGAAATAACTGCAATTGCTGGTCAAAAACCTAAAATCACAAAATCCAAAAAAGCTATAGCTGGCTTTAAAATACGTGAAAATATAGCTATTGGCTTAATGGTCACTTTAAGAAGAGACAAAATGTACGATTTTCTTAACAAACTAATTAACCTAGCTCTACCAAGAATTAGAGATTTTAGAGGGATAAGCTCCAAGAGCTTTGATGGAAGAGGAAACTATAATTTAGGTTTAAAAGAGCAAATAATTTTTCCAGAAATTCAATACGATGATATTGATAGAATACGAGGACTAGATATTACAATAGTTACAACAGCGCAAAATGATGAAGAAGGCTTTGCGCTTTTAAACGCATTTGGTATGCCTTTCATAGTATAAAGCAAAAAAAATAAAAAAATACATGAAAAAATTAATGGAGTTTCAGAAGTGATTAATGACACAATTGCAGATATGCTAACGCGTATTCGAAATGCAAATTTAGCAAAACATCAAATTGTTCAAGTCTATTCGACTAAAATGACTCGCAATATAGTTAAAGTTTTAAAAGAAGAGGGTTTTATTTATAAATTTGAAGAAATAGGAGAAAAAAGTAGAAAGTATTTGCTCATATCATTGAAATACAAAGGAAAAAAGAAAAAACCTGTTATTACTTCACTAAAAAGGATCAGTAAACCTGGCTTAAGAGTATATGCTAACTATAAGGAACTTCCTAAAGTTTTAGGAGGAATTGGAATAGCTATCATTTCAACATCAAAAGGAGTCATGTCTGACCATCATGCAAGACATTATGGATTAGGTGGAGAAATTTTATGTTATATATGGTAAAAATAATTCAAAAAATATTATGTCTAGAATAGGAAAAAAAACTATTAATTTACCGCAAAATACTGATATTGAAATTATCAAAAGTACAGTAAATATTAAAGGTCCCAAAGGACAATTATCATATCAGCTACCAAAAGTCATCCAAATTAAGTACGATATAAAAAATCAAACATTAAATTTATATAAAACAAAAGAAAACAAGGAAGCACAAAAATTGTATGGACTATCAAGAACCATAATAAATAATATGATACTAGGAGTATCTGAGGGGTTCGAGAAAAAATTACAGATTCAAGGTGTTGGCTACAGATCACAATTACAAGAAAAAAATTTAATACTTAATGTTGGATATAGTCACCAAGTTACTATAGAACCACCTGAAAATATTGTTATAGAAGTAGAAAATAATACAAACATCACGATAAAAGGGATCCAAAAAGATAAAGTAGGAGAAATAGCAGCTCAAATTAGAAGAATCAGACCACCCGAGCCATATAAAGGCAAGGGTATTAGATATTTGAATGAAAAAATTAATCTAAAAGTAGGTAAAGCTGGCAAATAAACATTAATTCATCTTAAACATAAACATAAAATGAGAAGAAAAATTAGAGGAACCCAAAATCGTCCACGCCTTTGTGTATTTCGATCAAATAAACATATTTATGTACAGATCATAGATGATACCAATAAAAAAATTATTACGAGTAGCTCTACATTAGAAAAAAGCATAAAACAAAATATGGAACCAACGCACAATTCTAATGCTGCACGCATTATAGGAGAAAATATAGCACAAAAATCAAAAGCATTAGGTATTAAAGAAGTAGTATTTGATCGTCAAAATAGAATATATCACGGTAGAATTCAAGCTTTAGCAGAAGCTATAAGAAAAGAAGATATTAAGTTTTAACTTTAAAAAATCATGAAAAAAAAATCAATTAGGAATAAAGAGCAGGAATATAATTGGGAAGAAAAAGTTGTACAAGTTAAAAGAGTTACAAAAGTAGTGAAAGGTGGTAAAAAGCTAAGCTTTAGAGCGATTTTAGTTGTAGGCAATGAACAAGGACAAATAGGAGTAGGGATTGGGAAAGCAAGCGATGTTATAGGAGCTGTTAAAAAAGGTGTAACAGATGCTAAAAAAAACATCATCAATGTTCCTCTAACCAAATCATATTCTATACCTCACCCGATAGAAGGAATATCAGGAGCAGCCAAAGTTATTTTAAGACCATCAGCTATAGGTTCAGGAGTTATTGCAGGTGGTTCTACACGCACAGTTCTAGAACTTGCCGGAATTAAAAATATTCTAGCCAAACAATTAAGATCAAGTAATACTTTAAATAATGCAAGGGCTGTATTAAATGCTTTAAGTCAACTAAGAACATTCCAAAGTACAGCAAAAAACAGGGATATAAATATAGAACAACTTTATAATATCTAAAACACAATCGGTGTAAATATGAAATGAAGGCTGCAACACAATTACAACAAAAACTGTTTATTACATTAATACTTTTAATTTTAGCTCGATTGGGAATCTTTATTCCTATACCAGGCATAGATCACAATTCATTGAACAATAACATTAACAATAATGGATTAATAAATTTTCTAAATATTTTTTCAGGCGGAGGCTTTTCAACAATAGGCATTTTTGCTTTAGGAATAGTTCCTTATATAAATGCATCCATTATGATGCAATTATTAACAAAACTAATACCAGAATTAGACAATCTACAGAAAGAAGAAGGAGACTCTGGACGACAAAAATTAACACAAATAACACGTTATTTTACATTAGTATGGAGTATCATACAGAGTATAGGTATATCATTATGGATTAAACCTTATGTTTTCAACTGGAATTATTATTTTATACTAGATTGCATTATTGCCTTAAGTACAGGATCTTTAATAATTATGTGGTGTTCAGAAATTATTACAGAATATGGAATAGGAAATGGGCCTTCATTATTAATCTTTCAAAATATTATTTCAGGAATACCTAAAAACTTACAAAATTATAAAATTAATATTTATGATAGAAGTACAATTATTAATGGATGTTTCTTTTTTATGTTATTTATAATCATCTTAATCATAAATATATTAATCCAAGAATGCAAACGAAAAATCATAATTGTATCAGCAAAACAATTGAGTAAAGTTAATATACTTAATCCTCAAAGTTATATCCCATTAAAACTAAATCAAGGTGGCGTTATGCCAATTGTATTTGCTTCTGCAACAATGACTTTACCTATATACTTTTCAGATAATGGACAAATATCTAAAATAAATAGTATTATTGATTTATTTTTACCTGGCCGTATTTTATATTTACCCACATATGGCTTGTTAATAATCGCTTTTAGTTATTTTTATACATCATTAGTATTAAATGCAGATGAGATGGCAGAAAATTTAAATAAAATGGGTGCTAGCATACCTTCAATTAGACCTGGATCTGATACAATCAGATATATTAAACAAATACTAAATAAAATGACACTAGTAGGAGGAATATTTTTATTCATAATAGCTCTTATTCCATCTTTAATAACTCAAACAACAAATACAGGAATATTACAGGGCTTAGGCACAACATCATTACTAATACTTGTAGGCGTAGCAATTGATACAGCAAAACAGATTCAAACATATATAATATCACAGCAATATGATAATATAATGGAATAAATAAAAATACAAACTATCAATAAGGATGTTTAATTAACTCATGAAAGTTAGAGCATCAGTTAAAAAGATTTGTGACAAATGCCGAGTAATACGTAGAAATAGAAAAATAATAGTAATTTGTGAAAATGCAAAACATAAACAAAGACAAGGCTAATTTAATTGTAGAAGAACAATAGGAAAATGAAATGACAAGAATAGTAGGAGTAGATTTACCTAAAAATAAGCGTATAGAAATCTCATTAACATATATTTATGGTATAGGTAAATCAAAAGCTATAGAGATCTTAGAACAACTCAAGATAAATCGTAACACAAAAACAAATGAACTGAATGATCAACAAATTGTTCTGATCAGACAAATACTAAGCCATAATTATCAAGTAGAAGGAGACTTGAAAAGAATGGAAGCGATGAATATTAAAAGGCTAATGGCAATAGGTTCATACAGAGGCAAAAGACATCAATTAGGTCTACCTTTAAGAGGACAAAATACTAGAACTAATGCTCGTACAAAGCGCGGTATCAAGAAAACAACGGCTGGAAAGAAAAAAGCTCCACGTAAATAAAAACAATATAATTAATTTATCACACATACATGGCCAGACAAACAAGAAGAACAAACACAAAACAGAAAAAAAATATTATTAATGGCATAGCACATATAAAATCAACATTCAATAATACTATTATAACTATTACAGATCTGAAAGGAGCAACTTTATCTTGGTCTTCATCTGGTGCAAATGGATTTAAAGGAACTAAAAAAGGAACACCTTTCGCTGCACAAATAGCTGCAGAAAAAGCAGCTAAGCGAGCAATGGAACAAGGAATAAGACAAACAGAAGTACTGGTCAATGGACCGGGGGCAGGGCGCGAAACAGCAATAAGAGCATTACAAGCAACGGGAATTAATATAACATTAATTAAAGATATTACTCCTATACCACATAACGGCTGCCGACCTCCCAAAAAAAGACGCATTTAAATTAAAAGAATTATGAAGCGATGTAAATGATATATCTTGAATAATCTTGTATGACCCATTTCCACATAGAATGTATAGAATCAAAAATAGAAAGTAACCGTCAACACTATGGTCGTTTTGTTTTAGAACCACTCAATAAAGGACAAGGTATTACTTTAGGTAATTCTTTAAGAAGAACTATTTTATCAGATTTACAAGGCGCTGCTATCGTAGCTGTAAGAATTGCTGGTATAAACCATGAATTTTCAACTATTACAGGAGTCCGAGAAGATGTACTAGAAATCTTACTTAATCTCAAAGAAGTAGTATTGAAAAGTTATAGTGATAGCCCTCAAATCGGTAGAATAAGGGTACAAGGACCAGCTATTATTACTACAGGCTTATTCGAATTACCACCAGAAATTCATATCATCGATCCACAACAGTATATAGCAACTATTTGCAATAATACGATCTTCGAGATGGAATTTCGCGTTGAGAAAGGAAGCGGCTATAAACTTGTAAACAAAGGATTTGATAAAAAATCTATAGATTTTCTCCAAATAGATGCCGTATTCATGCCAGCAACTAAGTTTAATTATATAGTAGAAGAAAAGAAAATTAGTCCAACACTTATTCAAGAAAAACTGTATTTAGAAGTTTGGACAAATGGAAGCTTATCCCCGCAGGAAGCTATTAGTCAAGGAGCTCAAGTTTTAACTAATTTATTTTATCCTCTAACTAACCTAAATTTTACAAGTGTTGATAAGATAGAACATGAATATGAAGAAGAAGTTAATCAAGTATTAATAGAAGAACTACAATTATCTGTTAGAGCCTATAACTGTCTCAAAAGAGCTCAAATACATTCTATTTCTGATTTACTGGATTATTCGCAAGGCGAACTTTTAGAAATTAAAAATTTTGGCCAAAAATCCGCAGAAGAAGTAATTGAAGCCTTACAAAACAAACTAGGAGTAAGATTACCAAAAGAAAAAAATATAGAAAATAGCTAAAAGTAGATTAAATATATATGAAAAAATTTAAGATAAAAACAAATTAATATATAAATTATGAATAAAACATATATTATACAAGAACCGAAATGTAGTAAATGGTATATTATTGATGCTAAAGATAAAAATTTAGGCCGGCTTAGTAGCAAAATAGCAAAATTCCTAAAAGGAAAGACTTCTACTTCATATACACCTCATATTAATCATAAAATATATATAATAATAATCAATTCAAAGTCCATTAAAGTCACAGGTAAAAAATTTATTCAAAAAACCTACAAACAACACTCTGGTTATCCAGGAGGATTAAAAATCAAAACATTTAACGATATTTTATCTAAAAAGCCAAATATGATTCTAGAAAAGTCTATAAGAGGTATGCTACCTAAAGGTATTTTAGGTAGACAATTATTTACACAATTAAAAATTTATCCAGATACTCAACATCCTCACAAACCACAAAAACCAAAAATAATTACATTAATTTAACAATATATACAAATGACTATTTTAACAAAAAATTCCAAAACAATTTACTTAGGTACAGGAAGACGTAAAACATCTATCGCAAGAGTAAAGCTGGTCCCAGGATCAGGAAAATTAATTATTAATGGCTTACCAGGTGAATCATATTTACAATTCAGTCCTAATTATTTAAGAGTTTCATGCTCGCCTCTTAAAACGCTTGGATTAAATAAAGAATATGACACATATGTCACCACTGAAGGAGGAGGACTAACAGGCCAAGCAAATGCAATAAGATTAGGTTTAGCAAGAGCATTATGCAGAATGAATCCTGAAAATCGCATTACTTTAAAAGCAGAAGGATTTTTAACGAGAGATGCTAGGATAAAAGAACGCAAAAAATACGGCTTACGAAAAGCAAGAAAAGCTCCACAATATTCAAAACGATAATATAAAACAAAAAATATCGGTAATTTCAATCAACTTAATAGATAAGATACATGAATAAAGATATACATCCCAAATGGTATAATGATGCTAAAGTATATTGCGATGGAAAACATATTATGACAGTAGGTTCAACTAAACCTGAATTAAATGTAGATATATGGTCAGGAAACCATCCATTCTTTACAGGATCACAAAGGATTATTGATACAGAAGGAAGAGTTGAAAAATTCATTCGCAAATATAACGTACAATCAAACGACCAGAAATAAATGAACTACTACTTACAAAAATAATATACTGTTTGACAGTGTATATTACAATATTTATAATATTAAGGATATTTATTAAAATATAAATATATAAATTACAAATGCCAACCATTCAACAACTTGTAAGATCAGAAAGACAAAAATCCAGTAAAAAAACAAAATCTCCTGCTTTAAAAGGATGTCCACAAAGACGAGGAGTCTGTACCAGAGTTTATACAACTACACCTAAAAAACCAAATTCTGCTTTGAGGAAAGTCGCTAGAGTAAGATTAACTTCAGGATTTGAAGTAACTGCATATATACCAGGTATAGGACATAATATACAAGAACATTCCGTTGTACTAATTAGAGGAGGTCGTGTCAAAGATTTGCCGGGTGTACGCTATCATATAGTACGAGGTATTTTAGATGCCTCTGGAGTTAAAGATAGGAAAAAAAGTCGTTCAAAGTATGGAGCAAAAAAAACAAAAACATAAAATTTAAAAACCTATAATATCAAATTGAACTATAAATATGTCTCGTCGTAATAAATCCAAGAAAAGATTAATTCATCCAGATCCCGTGCATAATAGCAAACTAATAAGTATGTTAACTGTAAGAATATTGAAAAATGGTAAGAAAGGATTAGCATATAAAATAGTTTATCAAGCATTAGATATAATTCATAAAAAAACTTCTAACGATCCTTTAGAAATATTAGAACAAGCTATACGTAATGCAACACCATTAGTAGAAGTTAAAAGTAGAAGAATTGGAGGATCAACTTATCAAGTTCCTATGGAGGTGAGGGCATACCGTGGAACAAACTTAGCTCTTAGATGGATTACAAAATTTGCCCATATAAGATCTGGTAAAAGCATGGCTTTCAAATTAGCAAATGAAATCATGGATGCGTCTAATGAAAATGGTAATACAATCAGAAAAAGAGAAGAAACACATCGTATGGCTGAAGCCAACAAAGCATTTGCTCACTACCGTTATTGAAAACTATATTCATTACAATAATTATTAACTATAATAAGGACACTAAAAGATTATGGCACGTGCAAAATTTGAACGGAAAAAACCTCATGTTAATATTGGAACTATAGGGCATGTTGATCATGGAAAAACAACTCTCACTGCAGCTATATCAGCAACCTTAGCTGCTGCAAATGATACAAAAGCCAAAAAATTTGATGAAATTGATGCTGCTCCGGAAGAAAAAGCAAGAGGAATAACAATCAACACAGCACATGTAGAATACGAAACCCAAAATCGTCATTATGCACATGTGGATTGTCCAGGTCATGCTGACTATGTCAAAAACATGATTACAGGTGCAGCTCAAATGGATGGAGCTATTCTTGTTGTATCAGCAGCAGATGGCCCCATGCCTCAAACAAGAGAGCACATACTACTAGCAAAACAAGTTGGTGTACCTAATATTGTTGTATTTTTAAATAAACAAGATCAATTAGATGATGAAGAGCTATTAGAGCTAGTAGAATTAGAAGTTCGCGAATTATTGGTACAATATGATTTCCCAGGTGATGATATTCCATTTATAGCAGGTTCTGCGTTGCTAGCTTTGGAACAGGTAACAGAAAACAACGCCATTCAAAGAGGAGAAAATGAATGGGTAGACAAAATTCATTTACTCATGGACGCAGTAGATGAATACATTCCAACACCTATTAGGGATGTAGAAAAGACATTTTTAATGGCAGTCGAAGATGTATTCTCAATCACAGGAAGGGGAACAGTAGCTACAGGAAGAATTGAAAGAGGAATAATCAAAGTAGGTGACACAATAGAAATAGTAGGATTAAAAGAAACCGCTACTACTACAATTACAGGGTTAGAAATGTTTCAAAAGACTTTAGACGAAGGCATGGCAGGAGATAATATTGGCATATTACTGCGAGGAATACAAAAAAAAGATATTGAAAGAGGAATGGTGTTAGCGCAACCTGGAACAATTACACCTCATACTCAATTTGAAGCAGAAGTATATATTTTAACTAAAGAAGAAGGTGGAAGGCATACTCCTTTTTTTTCAGGATATCGACCACAATTTTATGTTCGTACTACTGATGTAACAGGAACAATTACACAATTTACCGCAGATGATGGTTCCGCTGCAGAGATGGTAATGCCAGGAGATAGAATTAAAATGAGTGCTGAACTAATTAATCCTATTGCAATTGAACAAGGGATGAGATTTGCTATACGTGAAGGAGGCAAAACTGTAGGAGCTGGTGTAGTATCTAAAATTCTTGAATAAAACAATAAATATATGAAAATTCATGACCAAAACAAAATACGTATCAAATTACAAGCTTACGATAATTCTTTATTAGCTGCATCATGCAACACGATACTTGATACAGCCCGTAGAACAGAAGTTAAAGCAAAAGGACCAATAGCCATGCCATCAAAGCGGAAAATTTATTGCGTTTTACGCTCACCACATGTAGATAAAGATTCTAGAGAACATTTTGAAATACGATCACATATAAAAATCATAGACATATATGAACCATCTTCACAAACAATTGATTCTTTAATGAAACTTAATATTCCTTCTGGCGTAGATATAGAAGTCAAACTGTAAAATTATAGGCAGAATACATATCATGTATTCTGCCTATAATTTTACAGTTTTATATAAAAAAGATTAATATAATTCGTCCTCTTGGTTTGCCTTGATTTCACAATCGCTTAACGGAGAAGCCACACAAGTCAAAATAAAATTGTCACTTATTTGTTCATCATCTAAAAAAGTTTGATCAGATTGATCAATACTGCCACTAACCAACTTACCAGCACAACTAGAACAAGCCCCTGCTCTACAAGAGTAAGATAACTCAAAACCTGCTTCTTCAGCTGCATCTAAAATGTTCTCATCTTTTTTACAATCAAATGGTTCTTGTGCAACATCATCGATAATTAAGGTAACTTTATATATACACATGTTATTTCTCCTATACTATAATAAACAGATACTAAAATTTATTAGACCTACTAATTGTGTATCACTTGCATCAATTAAATACTACAATAACTACATATTATTAAATCATAAAATAAAATCAATAACCATATTATATTAGAATATCATCAGAATAGATAGTAATAAGATTATAATTATACATAAAAAATTTCTAAATAAATTTACAAAATTAATATAATGATAAACACCTCAAGAAATAATCTGAAATATAACTCCATAAAAATAAGACCTAAGAAAAATATCAAATCTACAATATATATACAAAACATATACCAGGAAATTATTTGTTTAATTAAAAGATATTATATACAAACCCAAAGAAGACCTTCTAGTTTATTGTCAGGTATATTACAACCTTTACTTTGGCTTATTCTATTTGGAGCATTATTTCAAAATGCACCTGTCAATTTATTAACACAAAACAAAAATTATCATCAATTTTTGAGTCCAGGAATTATTGTTTTCTCATCTTTTACCGGAGCCATTAGTTCAGGTTTACCTATAATGTTTGATAGAGAATTTGGTTTTCTTAATAGACTACTCGTAGCACCACTTAAATCACGCAACTCATTATTAGTCTCTTCAATTATTTTTATCGCAACAATAACTACATTACAAACAAGCTTTATAATTATGTCCAGTCTAGCCATGGAATATAATAATTTAAATATTCAACAAATCATAATTATATTTGTAATACTTCTACTAATTACGCTAAGTATTGGAAGTATAAGTATTGGCTTAGCATTCATTTTACCTGGTCATATCGAATTTCTCGCGCTAATCTTAATTTTAAATTTACCAACCCTATTTTCAAGCACAGCATTAGCACCATTATCTTTCATGCCTTACTGGCTACAAATAATTGCTAGTATAAACCCACTCACTTATGCAATAGAAAGTATTAGATATCTTTATTCAATACCTTATACAAACTACGAAAATTCTATTATTAAAACAGTATGGTTGAGTTTAGATATAAAAAATACCATCTGGTTTTTAATACTTTTAACTTTTATATGCTTCTATCTCGTAAAAAATATTATTCTGTATAAATGCGAATAAAACCTCATTAATTGATCTGAAGAATGTTATAATGAATTACTATATAGTTGGTATATATCAAACAGTAAGAAAAGCAATAATTTTATATCTCTTAACTAGGAGGATTGTAGTTCAATGGGACTACCATGGTATCGTGTACATACAGTTGTATTAAATGACCCAGGACGTTTAATATCTGTTCATTTAATGCATACAGCTTTAGTTGCAGGATGGGCTGGCTCTATGGCTTTATATGAATTAGCTGTCTTTGATCCATCTGATCCAGTATTAAATCCAATGTGGAGACAGGGTATGTTTGTCATGCCTTTTATGGCAAGACTTGGAGTAACAGATTCATGGGGTGGATGGAGTATTACTGGAGAAAGTGTGTCCAATCCAGGATTATGGAGCTTTGAAGGTGTTGCCATAACTCATATCGTTTTATCAGGTATGTTATTTTTAGCATCTATATGGCATTGGGTTTACTGGGATTTAGAATTATTTAGAGATCCTAGAACAGGTGAACCGGCTTTAGATTTGCCTAAAATATTCGGTATTCATTTACTATTATCTAGTTTGCTATGCTTTGGTTTTGGGGCATTTCATACAACAGGACTATTCGGACCAGGGATATGGGTCTCAGATGGATATGGAATAACAGGTAAAGTACAACCGGTTGCTCCAGCTTGGGGTCCAGACGGTTTTAATCCATTTAACCCAGGTGGAATAGCATCACATCATATAGCAGCAGGTACTGTAGGAATATTAGCTGGTTTATTTCATCTGACAGTAAGACCACCACAACGTTTGTATAGAGCATTAAGAATGGGCAACATAGAAACTGTATTATCAAGTAGTATATCTGCTGTTTTTTTTAGCGCTTTCGTAACTTGTGGAACTATGTGGTATGGTTCAGCAACAACGCCTATCGAACTTTTTGGACCAACTAGATATCAGTGGGATAGTGGATACTTTCAGCAAGAAATTGAAAGAAGAGTTGAAAATTCATTAAATGAAGGAGCAACACCTGAAGAAGCGTGGTCTAAAATACCAGATAAATTAGCATTTTATGATTATATAGGCAATAATCCTGCAAAAGGCGGCTTATTTAGAGCTGGTCCTATGGACAAGGGAGATGGCATCGCAGAAGCATGGTTAGGTCATCCTATATTTCAAGATAAAGCAGGAAGAGAATTAACTGTTAGAAGAATGCCTGCATTCTTTGAAACTTTTCCAGTAATACTTGTTGATAAGGATGGAATTATACGTGCGGATATACCATTTAGAAGAGCCGAATCAAAATACAGTATTGAACAAGTAGGTGTAAATGTAAGTTTTTACGGCGGAAAACTTAATGGAAAAGTATTTAACGATGCTCCTAGTGTCAAAAAATATGCACGAAAAGCTCAATTAGGAGAAGTCTTCGAATTTGATCGTACAACATTGGAATCAGATGGTGTATTTAGAAGTAGTCCTAGAGGATGGTTTACATTTGGACATGCCAACTTTGCACTAATTTTTTTCTTTGGCCACTTATGGCATGGTTCAAGGACTATATTCAGGGATGTATTCGCAGGTATTGGCGCAGAAGTAACAGAACAAGTGGAATTTGGTGCATTCCAAAAATTAGGAGATAGAAGTAGTAAAAAACAAGGTGCTGTATAAACACATATAATCTTATATAAGGGGGAAATATGGAAGCACTAGTATATGTCTTTCTATTAGTAGGAACATTAATGGTTATTTTCTTTGCTATATTCTTCAGAGATCCACCAAGAATAGCAAAATAAATACAAATCAAATCCTAAAGAACTGAAATTTATTATATCTATTGTCCACTAAAGTAGCTACTTAAACTTATATAATAAAATAAGTAGCTATAAGTAAGATAAATACTTTAAACTATTTATAGTATCTAAAGTTATATTATTCACTCTTCATGCTCTTCAAAAGGATCTCGGAGCTCCTTAGATATAGGACCAAAAGAAGTATATATAGAATACATTGTTATTCCTAATAGTAAACTAGAAATAAAAATACTAAGAACTGTTGCAGTGTTCATAAAAAAATATAAGTTTCAGTTAATTAATTTTTATAATTGTATTATTAATATTATAATTATAAAGAAAAAAATTATAAAACCTACAAATTAGATTAAAAAATTATGGCATTAAGAACAAGATTAGGAGAAATATTAAGACCTTTAAATTCTGAATATGGCAAAGTCGCTCCAGGTTGGGGTACAACTCCGATTATGGGAATATTCATGCTCTTATTCTTTTTATTTTTATTAATCATATTACAAATATATAACTCATCTTTAATTTTAGAAAATGTAGATGTAGACTGGGCAGCGTTAGGAAGTTAAATAACACTATTGTATAAGCAAAAAATCATGTGATAAAGATAAAAGCATTTGCTTTTATCTTTATCATTAACTCTATATCAACTAAGACTGAACTAACAATAATTCTCTCTCAGCAAAATTAGTAGTATTGACGCCACTATAAGTTTCCTTAATAAAACGTACAAGAACTGAATATTTGATATCCTTGTCTACTTTAACAACAGTACCTACATCTTGGTACCAATAAGATTCTTTACGCAAAATTTTAACTACTGATCCTTTCTTTATCATAAGCAATAATATAAATTTCAAAATATAATAATATTATTATAAAGCTAAATAAAATTAAAACTATTAACTTATATAAACAAAGTAAATATGTTTTCATATAATATAGTTGCCTAAAAAATATTAAAGATGTTAAATTCATGTAAATATAATTACTGTATAAGGCTGAAAAAATGAAACTATCTTGGAAAACTTTACTATTACTATCTTTACCTATAATTACAATAGGATTCTTTGTATGGCAAGGATTTTTAGCTCCTACAACAAGCGAGTTAAATACAAACATAGCACGTTCTCGAATGACATATGGGCGTTTTTTAGAATATTTAGATATGGGTTGGATAAAAAAAGTTGATTTATATGATAATGGACATACTGCAATAGTAGAAGCGGTTGGTCCTGAATTAGGTAACAGAATTCAAAAGATCAGAGTTGAACTGCCAGCAACAGTACCAGAATTAATCGTAAAACTAAAAACAGCCAATATAGATTTAGATGCGCACCCAACAAGAAATACTAGTGCTATATGGAATTTAATAGGTAATTTATTGTTCCCTATATTATTAATAGTAGGTTTAGCCTTTTTATTCCGTCGTTCTAATAACTCTTCTGGTGGACCTGGACAAGCAATGTCATTTAGTAAATCTAAAGCTTTATTTCAAATGGAAGCGAAAACAGGTATAGTGTTTAACGATGTGGCAGGAATTGATGAAGCTAAAGAAGAATTTGAAGAAGTAGTTACATTCTTAAAAAAACCAGAAAGATTTACGGCTGTAGGAGCTAAAATACCTAAAGGTGTTTTATTAATAGGACCTCCTGGGACAGGAAAAACTTTATTAGCTAAGGCAATTGCAGGGGAAGCTAATGTACCTTTTTTCAGCATTTCAGGATCTGAATTTGTAGAAATGTTTGTGGGTGTAGGTGCTTCACGTGTCAGAGATTTATTTAAAAAAGCAAAAGAAAATGCTCCATGTATTGTATTCATAGATGAAATAGATGCTGTTGGTAGACAAAGAGGAACAGGTATTGGTGGTGGCAACGATGAACGAGAACAAACATTAAATCAATTATTAACAGAAATGGATGGCTTTGAAGGAAATACAGGAGTCATAGTAATTGCAGCAACAAACCGAGCTGATATACTTGATTCTGCCTTATTAAGGCCTGGCCGTTTCGATCGGCAAGTATCTGTCGAAATACCAGATTTTAAAGGTAGATTAGATATACTAAAAGTGCATGCAAAAAACAAAAAAATGGAAAAGAGCATATCGTTATCCATTATAGCTAGGCGAACTCCTGGATTTTCAGGTGCGGATTTAGCAAATTTACTAAATGAAGCAGCGATCCTAACAGCTAGAAGGAGAAAAAAACACATCACACTTAACGAAATAGATGCTTCTATTGATCGCATAGTAGCTGGCATGGAAGGAACTGCACTAATCGATAGTAAAAGCAAACGCTTAATTGCATATCATGAGATCGGACATGCAATAGTGGGAACACTTCTTAAGGATCATGATCCTGTACAAAAAGTAACTTTAATACCTCGTGGTCAAGCTAAAGGATTAACTTGGTTTACTCCAGGAGAGGACCAAAATTTAATATCAAGATCTCAAATTATATCGCGTATTATGGGAGCTTTAGGTGGTAGAGCTGCAGAAGAAGTTGTATTTGGAGATACAGAAGTTACAACTGGAGCTAGCAATGATTTACAACAAGTAACATCTATGGCCCGTCAAATGGTTACAAGATTTGGTATGTCCAATATAGGACCATTATGTCTAGAAAATGAAGAATCAAATCCATTTTTAGGAAGAAGCATGGGTAGTGGAGCAGAATATTCCGATGAAATTGCAATTAAAATTGATAAACAAATATATCACATAGTAGAAAAATGCTATCAAGATACAATCAAAATTATTCAAGATAACAGAATTGTTATTGATAGATTAGTAGACTTACTAATCGAAAAAGAAACGATCGACGGACAAGAATTTCAAGAAATCATCAATGAATATACACCTATTCCAGAAAAGGAAGTATATATAACATAGACTACTATAACGAGATTGACGGGATTCGAACCCGCAACTTCCGCCGTGACAGGGCGGTGCTCTAACCAATTGAACTACAATCCCAACATATATTTTATATAATCTCATATTAGTCAAACAATTGTCAAACGCATTCAAGATGATGAGAAGGAGAGGAAGGGATTCGAACCCTCGGTATGATGAATACATACAACAGATTAGCAATCTGGCGCTTTCAACCACTCAGCCACCTCTCCATTTATGAAAAGACCTAGAATACGAGCACAAATTTCAATGGCTCAGGCGGGACTTGAACCTGCGACCTTGGGCTTATGAGTCCCCTGCTCTAACCAGCTGAGCTACTGAGCCTTTATAACTTCTGTAAAGTATAACATAAAATTAAGAACAAATAAATAAATATTTATTTACTTAAAATAACTTATATCACTAACTTCGAACCTATACCACTTGATGTCAAAACCTCTAATAATAAAGCATGTTTTATATTACCATTAATAATATGCGCCGACCCAACATTATTGTGCAAAGCTTTAATACAACAGTCAACTTTAGGTATCATACCACCAAGAATTATTTGCTGATTTTTCAAATTTTCTACCTGTTGCATATTTAAATTTTTGATTAAAGTCGAAGGACTATTAACATTTAACATAATACCTTGCGTATCTGTCAATAAAATAAGCTTATCAGCACTTAAACTCTCTGCAATAGCACCAGCAACAGAATCAGCATTTATATTGTAAGCTTGACCCTTCAAATCTGAAGCAACACTAGCAATAACAGGAATATATCCACTAGAAAGTAAAAGATTAATAATCTCAGGGTTCACTTTTTCTACTTTACCTGTGTAATTATTTGGCTGGTTAGTAAAAAAGCTAGATGCAGTAATCAAATTTGCATCCTTACCAGATAAACCAACTGCTACATTGTATGAACGATTGAATAAAGCAACCAAATCTTTATTAACCTTACCTACTAACACCATCTCCACTAACTCCATCGTTTTTTTATCAGTAACACGAATACCATTCAAAAACTGAGGCTCTATATCCATTTGCTTCAACCAATAGTTAATCATAGGCCCACCACCATGCACTATAATAACTTTAACACCTATATAAGATAAAAATAAAATATCTTCTATAATTTTAGACTTTAAATCATCATCTTTCATAGCAGAACCACCATATTTAATAACTATAGTAGATCCATGACAACATCGTATAAAAGGCAAAAGTTCACTTAATACTTGTACGGATTCAAAATTATTTGACATTTTTTCCTCTGTTAATTAAATCTAAAACAAATAAAATTATTAAAACAAGTTTACAAAAATAACATTATTCACTTATCTTAGTTAAAACAATATATAGACTATAAAAATATTAATATATGACAAAGTTTTGGAACAATATAAGAAAATTTCCGAGATTCTTATTTTCAGTAATTATAGGATTTTTCTTGACAACTTTTTACACAATTTTTGAGCTATTAAAAGAGAGGAATAAAAGACTAAATATAGGCATTATTATAATAATATTTACTAGCATTATAATGATAATTTTAAGGCAGATGTTAGGTATAAAATAAAGAAATCAAATATAAAAATTGTCAATATCTACAATAAAAAATTCGACATATATAATATTATATATACAATTAAAAAAAAAAGTAAATATAAGCTACTTAAAAATCTTCGATTGTAAACTCAATTAATGAAATACTAATATATTATAAATCGAGAAATATTTATTTATTGTTTACCAAATAGAACTATTTATTTTTATTTATATTCTAGATGGTTATCATTTGTTATTCATAAAATATCCTAAAAAATCCATGAATATAAATTATAATTCTGATTTAAAAGAAGTCACAGGTGCATTTGCTCTTATGGATAGTCTAATTAATAATAATGTAAAGTACATTTTTGGCTATCCTGGTGGTGCTATTCTTCCTATCTATGACGAATTGTATAAATGGGAAAATGAAGGTTTAATTACACATATTCTGTGTCGCCATGAACAAGGTGCATCTCATGCTGCTGATGGTTATGCAAGATCTACTGGAAAAGTTGGTGTTTGTTTTGCAACATCTGGTCCAGGGGCCACTAATCTTGTTTCTGGTATTGCTACAGCACAATTAGATTCTGTACCTCTGGTCCTCATAACTGGTCAGGTAGCAAGGCCTTTTATTGGTACTGATGCTTTTCAAGAGGTTGATATTTTTGGTATTACTTTGCCTATAGTGAAGCATTCTTATGTAGTTAGAGACCCTCGAGATATGTCCAGAATTATTTCTGAAGCTTTCTATATTGCTCAACATGGAAGACCTGGACCTGTTTTAATTGATGTTCCTAAGGATGTTGGTTTAGAGAAGTTTATTTACGAGCCTATTCATCCTAGTAACATTAAATTATTAGGTTGTCGTCCAATTATAAAACCTAAGAATAGTCAAATTGTTAAAATTTTGAATCTTTTGTATGAATCTAGTCAGCCTTTGCTTTATGTTGGTGGCGGGTCTATCATTTCTGGTGCTCATCGAGTAATTAAAGAATTTTCTTATCGTTTTCAGATACCGATATGTACTACGTTGATGGGTAAAGGAATTATCGACGAGAATGATGGTTTATGTTTAGGTATGTTAGGTATGCATGGTACAGCCTATGCTAATTTCGCTGTTAGTGAATGTGATTTATTAATTGCTCTTGGTGCTAGGTTTGATGATAGAGTTACAGGTAAGCTGGATGAATTTGCATGCAATGCTAAGGTTATTCATGTTGATATTGATCCTGCTGAAATAGGGAAAAACCGTGTTCCTCAAGTTGCTGTTTTAGGAGATGTTAAAGATGTTATTGGTTGTGTTTTAGATTATCTTCATAACAATCCAAAATTTGTATTTAATTCTCAGCAAACTTGTTCTTGGAAAAATAGAATAGCTATGTGGAAAAATCAGTACCCTTTATTAATTCCAAAGCATGTTAATAGTTTGTCTCCTCAAGAAGTCATATTTTCTTTATCTCGTATTCAACCTGATGCGTATTTTACTACTGATGTAGGTCAACACCAAATGTGGGCAGCTCAATTTGTAAATGTATTACCACGACATTGGATGTCTAGTTCTGGTTTAGGCACTATGGGTTATGGACTTCCTGCTGCTATAGGTGTTCAGGTAGCTTATCCTTCCGAATGTGTTATATGTATTAGTGGAGATGCTAGTTTTCAAATGAATTTTCAGGAGCTTGCTACAATTGCTCAGTATAATCTACCTATAAAGATGATTATCATTAATAATAAATGGCAAGGTATGGTTAGACAGTGGCAACAAGCTTTTTATGGAGAGAGGTACTCTCACTCGAATATGGAAAAGGGTGCTCCCAATTTTGTTCTTTTAGCTGAATCTTTTGGTATTTTGGGTTTAGATTTAGAAAATAGGCATGATATGGATAAAGTCTTGCATCGTTTTGTAAATTGTAATGGGCCGTGTTTACTAAATTGTAAAGTTAAAGAAGAAGAAAATTGTTATCCTATGGTCGCACCTGGTAAAAGTAATTCACAAATGATAGGAATATCTAAGTTAATGAAGCTTTTTTATTCTTCATTAACTCAGATTAAAATGGATAGCCTTTAATGGGAATTGAACCCATAGCTTTTTCCTTACCAAGGAAATACTCTACCATTGAGTTATAAAGGCTTTATTAGTTATGATTTTTTAATTTTTTCTATTTAATTTTTTTATTGGGCCGGGTTGGATTTGAACCAACGTAGGTAGAACCAGCGGATTTACAGTCCGCCCCCATTAACCACTCGGGCACCGACCCATATTAATTTTGTAAATGTTCTAAAGTATGGATTTATTTTAGAAGTTAAAATTTCTCTGGATACAACTGGACTCGAACCAGTGACTTTCACGATGTCGACGTGATACTCTAACCAACTGAGCTATGCATCCTTATATCATAAATATATAATATCATATTTTTAATTGATGTTAATACGAAAAATATTAATTAAACTTTGTTTTTAATCTTGTTGCCTTACCTGATCTTGACCTCAAGTAATATAGTTTAGCTCGTCTTACTTTTGCTTTTCTTATTATTTTAATACTTTGTATTAAAGGAGAATGTATAAGATAAACTCTTTCAACACCAATATTTTGTAATGTTTTTCTGACAGTAATAGTAGTATTTAATTGTGATTTATGTTGGGATATAACTACTCCTTCTACATTTTGAATTCTTTGTTTACTACCTTCTTGGATTAGAATAGCCATTTTTACACTATCGCCTACATCAATAATCGGTATTGTACTTTTTTTAAAGTCTTTTTCTATTGCACTAATAATCAAATTTTGTTTGCGGAGTTTTAAATGCATTTTTAGTTTTTATATTGATTTTTTTACTATTATATAGACATCCCATTGATCTATAAATAATATAGTATCATAACAATTTAATATTCTTATTTTTTATTTGCATGTATTTTTATCAAAAATTTAAAGTAGATTCTAATAACTATTATTTTTTTAATTGTCAAGTAAATTATATATTCGTATTCTCTTTTTTTTCGTATAAAATCATATCTGAAGATTGTATGTATTTGTATAGTTTAGATAATTATGATTTTTCGATGTCTTCTAAACTTTTTGTAAGGGTACTAATTTTTATTATAATATTACATAATTCTAATATAATTCTTGAAGTCAGGATTAATAATTTTCAAGCTCTGAGTATATATTATTGGTTAGGTTTTTGTATTGTTAATATAAGGTTTTATTATTACACATCAAATGATTCTGCCTCTTCTGCTTATTCTTTACTTAATACAAAGTTTATAAGTCAAAATATGTCTAGGCGTTATCTTATTTTAAATATTTATTAGATATTTTTTGATTTATTTATTATTTAGTTTTTAACATTTATTTTACTATGCCAAGTATTATTATAGAACCCATTCTTCCTCATAATTATGTTGCAGAAGAAATTTTATTAGGTGCTATTTTGATTAACCCGACACTGTTCCCACAACTTATGCCTTTTCTTAAACCAGATTCTTTTTTTGTAGAGTCTCATCAATTAATTTATAAAAGTTTAGTCACTCTTCACAAAGATAAAAAGATAGATATTTTACAACTTATTTATTTTTTGAGTGATTCACAAATATTGTATTATGTAGGTGGGGTTTTCAAAATAATTGAGTTAATGAGACAAAGTCATATCTTTATGCCATCTATTAATATGTATGTGTATGTACAAGAACTTATGATTTTAATCAATAATAGTTATACTAGACGTTTATTTATGCAGTATGGTTATAATGTTATTCAATTAGCTAATATTAATGATTTGCATTGTCATCAAATATATAATAAAGTATCCGAATATTTAGAATCTACAGTTCATAAGATCCCTAAAGAAAATTTAATGACTTTTAAAGATTTAATTGGTGACTTGCTTATACATCTAAAATATCGAAATTTAAGTTTGGTTACTCCTCCTATAGATTCAAAAATAATTTTATCAGGTTTTCAACGATTAGACCAATTAATAAAAGGTTTGCAGGGTGGTGATCTGATTGTTATTGCTGGACGTCCTTCAATTGGTAAAACGTCTTTTGTAATTAATTTAGCATTTAATATTTTAATTTCTATTTCTTTAAGTTTATGCTTTTTTAGTCTTGAAATGTCAAAAATGCAAATAGTGAGTAAATTTGTTGCTATTGCATCTGGGGTTGATACTCAAAATATTTCTTTTAGTAAACTTAAAACAGAAGAATGGTATAATTTAAATCGAGTTTGTGGCAAGTTGATTAAGTATAACGTTTATATTAATGATACACCTAATATATCAATTGATTATATTGAATATACATCAAAATTGCTTTATCAAGAAGCCGGTATTATTCAATTAGTGATAATTGATTATTTGCAGTTGATTCAAGTAGAAAGTTTTAGTAATAATCTCAGAACACAAGAATTGGGTTATATAACAAGAAAATTAAAGTTGTTAGCACAGTATTTGAATATACCTATAATTGTTTTATCTCAATTGAATAGAAGTATTGAAACGAGAGTTAATAAACTTCCTTTATTATCTGATCTTAGAGAAAGTGGATGTTTAGTAAACTATTATCATGTGAACTTAGATATTATTAATAGTATTCATTCAAGCAGTTTATACAATTTTAAAAACTTTGCGGCAAGTAATTTAGGAAAATTTTTTAAGAATGATTATCTATGCAAGATATTTTTATATACTTTGTATTTTAATTTTTCTTTACAGTATTCTTTTAGTATTTACTTTCCTTATTTTTGTCTTGATTTAACACATAATCATAAACTATATTTAAAAAAAATATGGATTAAGTTAAGTCTTTATTTAGAATATAATATTTGTGTTTTAAATTATTTTTATAGACTACACTCATGTATTTTCGAATATCGTTATATGCCATCTATTATTTATTTTAATTATTTTCAAGTTTTTGATGTTCGGGAACCTTCTTATATGGGCTTATTACTTGATGATTTTATTTTACATAATTCAATTGAGCAGGATGCAGATATAGTGATTATATTATCACAAGGTGATAAACATGCTAGTTTTTCTAATATTATAGATGTTTCATTATGTAAAAATCGTAATGGTGCAACTGGCTCATGTAAGTTATTGTTCACACCACAGAATAATAAATTTTGCGATGTTGATTTATAATTTTATATTGGTTTCCGTAATCGACTGCTTATTACTATTCTTGCAATTATCTATAAAGATATGTTAAAGTTAAGTGGGACTATATTAGCCGGGATAGCTCAGTTGGTAGAGCAGTGGACTGAAAATCCTCGTGTCACCAGTTCAAATCTGGTTCCTGGCATTAGATTTAATCAAAACTTACAACAATAATGTATTATTGTTGTAAGTTTTGATTAAGGTTGTAAAATTTCTAGTTGTTCGCCTAATAATACTGTGACCTTACCTTCATCAGTAACATCTACAACTGCACTATCGCCAGCTTTAATTCTACCTGATAGTACTTCTTCTGCTAAACTGTCTTCTAGCAGTCTCATAACAGCTCTACGTAGTGGTCTTGCTCCATAGCTTGGATTATATCCTTCATCTACTAATCGATTTTTAAATCTTTCAGTTACTTCTAGTTCTATTTTTTGTTGTTTAATACGTTCAAATACTTCTTGCAGCATAATTTCTGCTATCTCACGTACTTCATCTTTAGTAAGTTGTCTAAATACTATAATTTCATCTAATCTATTTAAAAATTCAGGGCGAAAATATTGTTTTAATTCTTCATTCACTAATGATCTAATACGATTGTATTGTGACTCTGTTTGTGATTCCCCTAGTTCGAATCCTAAACTTCCTCCGCCTTTTTCTATAACCTTTGATCCTATATTAGATGTCATGATTAATAAAGTGTTTTTGAAGTCTATTGTTCTACCTTTAGCATCCGTTAGTCTACCATCTTCTAAAATTTGTAATAAAAGGTTAAAGATATCTGGATGCGCTTTTTCAATTTCATCAAATAAAATGACTGTATAAGGACGCTTTCTGACAGCTTCTGTTAAGTATCCACCTTCACTATAGCCAACATAACCAGGTGGTGAGCCGATTAGTTTAGATACAGTATGTCTTTCCATATATTCAGACATGTCTAACCTAACCATTGCTTCTTGTGAACCAAAAAAATAAGAAGCTAGTGCCTTAGTTAATTCAGTTTTTCCTACTCCTGTGGGGCCAGAGAATATAAAACTTGCAATAGGTCGATTAGGGTTTTTTAACCCAACTCTTGCTCTTCTGATAGCTCGAGAAACAGCTACTACAGCTTCATCCTGTCCAATAATACGACTATGGAGAGTTTCTTCCATGTGCATCAATTTTTCTGATTCGCTTTTTGTTAATTTTGTTACTGGAATACCTGTCCAAAATGCGACTATTTCTGCAATATCATCTTCTGTGACTACAGGATCTTCCATTTGTAAATTAGGCTCATTCTTTTTACTTTGTGCAATAGCAGCAATTTGAGCTTTAATTTCCATTTCTCTGGTTCTGTATTGTTCTGCTTTTTCATATTTTTGCGCTCTGATTGCTTCATCCTTTGTTTTTAGGACATTTCTTAGCTCTTTATCTAATTCTCTAGCAGCTGGAGGTAGTTGAGAGTTTAATAATCTAACTCTTGAGCCAGCTTCATCGATTAAATCAATGGCTTTATCAGGTAAAAAACGGTCTGAGATGTATTGATTGGCGTATTTAGCTGCTGCTGCTAAAGCAGCATCTGACATTTTTAACTGGTGATGTTTTTCATATCTATCTCTTAATCCAAATAAGATCTCAATAGTTTCTTCTACACTTGGTTCTCCAACTAAAACGGGCTGAAATCGTCTTTCAAGTGCTGCATCTTTTTCTATATGTTTACGATATTCTTCTAATGTAGTTGCTCCTATACATTGTAATTCTCCTCTAGCTAACGCAGGTTTCAGTAAATTCGCTGCATCTATAGCTCCTTCTGCCGCACCAGCTCCAATTAAAGTATGTACTTCATCTATAACTAGTACTATATTATTAGCTGATTTTATTTCATCCATAATTCGTTTGAGTCTTTCTTCGAATTCTCCTCTATACTTTGTGCCAGCAACTAATAAACCAACATCTAGGGTTACAACTAGTTTGTCTTCTAGAATAGAAGGTATATCTTTATTTGCGATTCTTTGTGCTAAACCTTCTGCTATGGCTGTTTTTCCTACTCCTGGTTCCCCAATCAAAACAGGATTGTTTTTTGTTCTTCTACCTAATATTTGTATTACTCGTTCAATCTCTTTTTGTCTTCCAACTACAGGATCTAAAATACCCTCTATAGCTAATTCTGTTAGGTTTGATCCAAATTCTTCTAGCGTAGGAGTTTTGCTTCTAGTTTGTGTGTTATTATTTCCATTTGTGTTAGCTTCTGTATTGTCACCTAACATCTGAATGACTTCTGTTCTAATAGAGGCTACATTAACAGCTAAGTTTTCTAGTACTCTTGCAGCTACACCTTCACCTTCACGTACTAAACCCATTAATAAATGTTCTGTACCTATATAATTGTGTCCGAGCTGCCTAGCTTCTTCGAGAGAAAGTTCTAAAACCCTTTTGGCTCTTGGAGTGAAAGGTATTTCAACTGCTACAAATCCTGATCCTCTACCTATAATTTTTTCTACTTCTATGCGTGCATCTTTTAAATTTACATTCATAGATTTTAAAACTTGCGCAGCAATTCCGGTTCCTTCACCTATTAAACCTAATAAAATTTGTTCTGTGCCAACGAAATTGTGACCTAAGCGTCTTGCTTCTTCTTGAGCAAGCATAATAACTTTTATTGCTTTTTCTGTAAAGCGTTCAAACATTGAATTAAAGCAAGTGAATTTATATATTACCTTTGATACTAAATAATAATAACACACTTGAAAATATAACTTAATAGTTATATAGCAAAATTTTATATATTAAATCAATGTATATTAATTAATTAAGGATTATTATAAGCTCTTACTGATTATTTTGGTTGTTGTTTATAACTAGATTCGTTTGATATAAGTTTGTTATCATTTATAATAACTATTAAATTTACATAATAGATCGATGTTGAGTCGATATAATATTTTATATTTATTAAATAAGGAAAATTATTATGGCTGTTATTCAGTTTATTAAAGGAATTAATGAAACAGTTGTTGCGGATGTTTCTTTAACACGTTCTAGAGATGGAAGTAAAGGTACAGCAACATTTAGATTTAATAATCCTGATATTTTGAAGTCTGGTATGGAGGATAAAGGAGATATTACAGGTATGTATTTAAAAGATGATGAAGGTGAATTAATGACTAGAGATGTAAGTGCTAAATTTATTAATGGAAAACCGCAAGCTATAGAAGCTATATATATAATAAAAAGCCCACAAGAGTGGGATCGTTTTATGCGATTTATGGAAAAATATGCTAATAAAAATAAGCTTTCTTTTACAAAAGCTAAGTAAAAAATAATTTAAATTCTTTGAAATGATGTATTAGTAATATTAAATTATGCATGTTTATTATATTCAATATTTTTATATATGAAATTTTCTTTACGGTGGCTTCAACAGATTGTAGATCTAAATGGTATAAAATTTGATACTCTAGCAGCAAAATTAAATGCATCGGGTTTCGAAATAGAAAATATTATTCGTGATTCATCTGCTAATGATATAATATTTGATATAGCTACAACAGCTAATCGACAAGATGTATTAAGTGTAGTAGGGCTAGCTAGAGAAATAAGTTGTCTTTTTAATAGATCATTAATGTATAAATTATATAAAGATTCTATTAATACTGATATTCATGGTTTTAATTTGTCAAACAAGAACGTTTCTATACTAGATTTATCTTTAATTCAGATTAATCGTTTAAATAATAATGTATCTCCTTTATGGATGCAATATTATTTAAGTAGCCAAAATATTCAATCAGTAAATTTATTAATTGATATTTCTGAGTATATATATTTAAAATGGGGACAATCTATAGAGTTGTTCGATAAAAAAAAAATTAATGTCTTACATCTTGATTATTCTCTATTCACTTTACAAAAAACAAAGAATAATTTGCTCAGCACACAAGATATTGAATTAGAGGTTTTAAAATATAATGATCTTATATTATCTATTGTTGGTTTTTATATAAACCCTTACATTCAATGTGATTTTTTCACAGATGCTGTAATTATTTTTGGTCAAGTATGTAATAAAAGATATATTAAAGATATGCAAAAACTTTTAAATCTTAACACAGATATGTCAAACAAATGTTTGAATCAAGGCTCAAGATCTGATTTTGTTAATGCTCTCTATGAAGCAATTTCTTTAATTGGTTCATTTGGATTTGCTGTAGTAGGGAAATTTTATGGATATCATCAATTTCATTATGTACCTCAAACTATAGTTTTGAAAAAGAGTAAAATAGATAATGTTTTAGGTTCTATTAGAGTAGACTTATATGATTCTCTAACTGTACAAGAGATTATTGACTTATTAGAAGGTTTAAATTTTACTGTACTATATAATGAATTAAAAAGTATATTTAAAATACAAGTACCTATTCATAGAAAGGATGATATTAAAAGACCTATTGATGTAATTGAAGAGATAGGACGTATCTATGGTTTTAATAAGTTTATTAGTAAGTTACCGTTTATTGATGGTAATAGTATGTTTGTTCATAAGTCAATTATAGATAAAGTATATCAAGTTCGTCGTTTATTACGTCATTTAGGTTTAAATGAAGTTCAAAATTATTCTTTCTATGATAATCTAGTTTCTGATCATGGAATAGAAATTAAAGTTGTTAATCCTTTGGTTCAAGATCAATCTAGCTTAAGAAGCAGCTTAATAGATCATTTAGTTATCAATCAGCAAAATAATCTTAAGCAAGGTAATAAAAATATTGAAATTTTTGAAATAGGTAAGACCTTTAGGTTAAATTCATCCATTCTAAACTTCAATCATGTTTCTGGTTTATTTGAATCTTTATGTCTCTCGGGTTTAATTGCAAATACTGTTTTTTTACGAAAATCTTGGTCACATAAACCAGAATCACTAAGCTGGTTTCATGCTAAAGGTATAATGGAAGAATTTTTAGATCGATTACGAGCTTTAGTTGTTTGGAAACCGGTAAAAAATTTACATGAGAGTTCTTTATTTTTTAATTTAAGCAAATTATTAAATCTTAATCGTACAGCAATTATTTATAATATAAATAATCAAGAGATAGGTTTATTTGGTCAGCTACGCAATTGTTATGGAACATCTACTTATGTATTTGAATTTGATTTAATGAAATTGATGAGGGCTGTTAAATCTTTAAATCATCTTAATTCTATTATTTATCCTTATTCTCATTATCCTAGTTTAACTAGAGATATATCTTTGACTTTAGATAACTCTCATAGCGTTGATGCTGTAAAACAACAAATATTTAACTTGAATAATTGTTTAATTGAATCAATAGAAGTATTTAATCACTATAAAAGTAAGTCTAATAATTGTTATAATGTTGGTTTACGAATTATTTATAGAGCTTACGATAGAACTCTTAGTTATGATGATATCAGGCGTATTGATCAAGAAATAGAAGATTTATTAAATGAATATAGATCATCTTAATTTATATATTTTCTATCGTATTTTATTGTATAGCCACAAAGTAAATCATAAGCCGGATTTTGTTCTTAATAATTATAATATTTATATTGTTTATATAAAAATTAAATTTATCAAGGGTAGTCATTAATCTTTTTTTTATATTTACATACAAATTTATTGCAGTAGTGAATATAAACCTTAAAATACAATCAATTTTTTTATGATTAATTTAATTAATGTAAAGTTTATTACTTTGCTCTTATATGGGGTTTGCCTAGCAAGTATTTTTATTATACTTCTGGTACGCTTTTACTGTACCTTTGCACCCTTACCTAAACATATATTATGTTAAATTAGGCGGTTTTTTTCTGTGGCACTTTCCTTATAGTTACCTATACTGTTATTTATACAGCTATATTATTATGAATTAGAGCCCGGACTTTCCTCAAATTTGTTTTAAAATTTGCAACTACCTATGTTTACTTATGTATATAGTACATATTTTTTGCAAAAAGTACAATTACATTTTAGTTATTTAATTTATAATAATCAAAATGAAGAATATAAGTTTAACGGGCTTTTCAGAAAAAGATTTCGGATCTATATTAAGTCAATACAATTATGATTTGCATTCAGGTGATATTATAGCTGGCACTATTTTTCATCAAGAGTCACAAGGTTTTTTGGTAGATGTAGGAGTAAGTATAGCAGGCTATTTACCTATAGATGAAATTTTACTGAGTTCTTGTAGTAATAGGTTGGATTTTCGATATTTAGTTAATAATACAAGAGAATTTTTTATTTTGGCTTATAGTAAGGAGAGGCGACAGCTGTTATTATCTATTAAAAGATTAGATTATATTAGAGCTTGGAAACGTATTAAACAGCTTGAATCAGAAGATATAATATTAAATATATCTATATTTAATATTAATCAAGGTGGAATTTTGACTATTTTAGAAGGTTTACAAAGTTTTATACCTAGATCTCATCTAATTACGTTTACTAATTATGAGTTTATATTAAAGTATCGTATACCATGTAAGTTGTTATTAGCTGATGAAAAGAATAATAAGATTATCCTAAGCCATAAATTAGCTTTACTTGATCTTTATTCTGATTTATTAAAAGTAGGTAAACTTGTTTACGGTCAAATTACTCAAATTAAGCATTACGGTATTTTTATTACTATTTATGGCATACCTGCATTATTACACATATCAGAAATAGGTTACGAATATATACAAAATATACATCATATATATCAGATTGGAAATAAAATTAAAGTTAAAATTATTCATATTGACATGCAACAAGCAAGATTATCTGTATCTCGAAGAGAACTTCTTTAACCTCCTCCAACAATTGTAATAATTTCTATTTTATCTTGTGATTTAAAGAATGTTCTCTCAAATTCTGTAAAATTGATAATACGGTTATTATATTCTACAACAATTGCATTTAATTCGAATTCTAGATAAGATAGCAGATCTTTAAGAGACATATCTATACAGCAGTTAAATGCTTGCCCATTGATAAAAATTGTGTTGTATATTTTATTCATATGATATATTTATTGTTATAATATATTAAATACTTGAAAAAATGTAGACTTATTACTTAAAAAGTATTATACTTCATTATTAGATTTTTGAATTTTGGCGGATGTAGCCAAGAGGTTAAGGCAGTGGATTGTGGCTCCACTATTCGCGGGTTCGAGTCCCGTCATTCGCCCTGTTGTTTATTTAGGTAATTTAATAAAGTTAATTTTGCTAGCTCTGTACGGTTTCTAGTTTTTGTTTTATTTAATAAACGACTTACATATTTCTCTATATTTCTTAAGCTAGAGTTTACTTGTTTAGCAATTTCTTTATTGGTATAGCCTTTTGCTACTAGTAAAAGAACCTTGTATTCTTTTGGGGTTAAAGAATCAAAAACAGGATTTTCCTTTTTATTTTGAGTTTTTTGTTTATTATTGTTAATATCTTGTTTCCAAAGTTCAATTTGTTTAAATATATTATTTATTATAGATATTAATTCTTCTGGATAAAATGGTTTAATAAGATATGCATTACAGCCTAAGTTATATCCGAAAATACGATCTTGTGTCATACCTTTGGCAGTCAGAAAAATTACAGGAACTTGATCCCAAATTTTGTCAGAGCGTATTTTTTTTATCATTTCGTAACCATCTAGATTTGGCATCATGATGTCAGCAATAATTAAATCGGGTTGGATAATTTTTAAATTTTTTATTGCATTTTCTGCATTTGTTGTAATATGTGTTTTGAAGCCTTCAGAGATTAAGTAAGAAGCCATGGAATTTAATAAATCTATATCATCATCTATAAGAAGTATTATTTTTTTCATTATCAAGCTATATCACAGAGAGTATATTATGAATAGTTTATTGTTTTGTGTAGATCTAAAATAAAAATTATGAGAAATAAATGGATGCACTTATTCTTTGAATCAAAAATTCCTTTTTATATTTATAAATTATATAAAGGAGATGCCTTGATATTTCGATATGATTCAAAGCATAAACCATTGATGATAGTATTTCATGGTACTGTATATGTTATGAAAATATTTACAAATAGTGAGTCTCTTTTTTTAGCTATATTGACTAATAATAGTATAATTGATTTTAATTTTAATTCTAATTATGCTTATTATAAAGTAATTGCATTAGAAAATACTTACCTTGTTAAATTTTTTTGGCTGGATTATATTACTCATTTTAAGTATTTATCGACTTTAGTTAAATTACTTGATTTATTCCGCTATACTTTAATACAATATGAAAAATCATCATGTATATTGCTACATAAATCTATTAGATATAGAGTAATTCAATTATTATTATTGTTATGTAAAGAATTTGGAATATTGAATAATAATTATATTATTATTCCTTTTGAATTATCACAAAAAACTATTAGTTGTATTACGGGTAGTAATCCCATCACAGTTAATAAAGTAATAAAAGATTTAATTAATAGACTTTTTATAAAGTATGTTGTAAAAAGGAAAATTTTGATATGTTATTTTTCTTTTTTCAGTTATTTACGTGACAATAAAATTATTTAATCTACAAAAAAGAAAATAATAAATGTTATAATCATATTGATTTAAAATTTAATAATCAATTTGAATATATTGTAGTTTAAATGCATAACTTTTATATTTTACTAAACAATTAATATGGGAAAGGTTTATGATTGGTTTGAAGAAAGATTAGAGATTCAAGCTATTGCAGATGATATAACTAGTAAATATGTTCCACCTCATGTCAATATTTTTTATTGTATTGGTGGCATAGTATTTACGTCTTTTTTAATTCAAGTTGCTAGTGGTTTTGCTATGACTTTCTATTATAGACCGACTGTAGCTGAGGCTTTTTCTTCTGTTGAATATATTATGACAGATGTTAATTTTGGTTGGTTAATAAGATCAATCCATAGATGGTCTGCTAGTATGATGGTACTTATGCTAATACTGCATATGTTTAGAGTTTATTTGACAGGTGGTTTTAAAAAGCCTCGTGAATTGACTTGGGTAACAGGTGTTATATTAGCTGTTTTAACAGTTTCGTTTGGTGTAACTGGTTATTCTTTACCTTGGGATCAAATAGGATACTGGGCTGTTAAAATTGTGACAGGAGTTCCAGAAGCTATACCTGTAGTAGGAACAAGTATAGTTGAATTATTAAGAGGTGGAGTAAGTGTAGGGCAAAGCACACTTACGAGATTTTATAGTCTACATACTTTTGTTTTACCTCTTTTAACTGCTGTATTTATGTTGATGCATTTCTTAATGATTCGTAAACAGGGAATTTCAGGTCCGCTATAGTCATAAATTGTATCTGCATTGTTATTTATAAACATTTATAAAATTTATTATTTAGGAATTTATGTATGTCAATTATAAAAAAGCCTGATTTAACTGATCCTAAGTTGCGAGCTAAATTAGCTAAGGGGATGGGGCATCATTATTATGGAGAGCCAGCTTGGCCAAATGATATATTGTATATGTTTCCTGTTGTTATTCTAGGTATATTAGCTTGTGATGTTGGTCTATCGGTTTTAGAGCCTTCTGCTTTAGGAGAGCCGGCTAATCCTTTTGCTACACCTTTAGAGATATTGCCAGAATGGTACTTTTTTCCTACTTTTAATTTACTAAGAGTAATACCAAATAAGTTAATAGGTGTTTTATCTATGGCGTCAGTACCAGCGGGTTTAATTACTGTGCCATTTATTGAAAGTGTTAATAAGTTTCAGAATCCTTTTAGACGTCCTGTTGCTACTACAGTATTTTTAATTGGAACTCTTATTGCAGTTTGGCTGGGTATTGGTGCAACAATGCCATTATCAAAGGCAATTACTTTAGGAATATTTTAAACACTAGAAAAATATTGAATCATAACTTTATTGTTATGATTCAATATTTTTATTTGATTGAAACTTTAGCGCCAGCTTCTTCCAATTGTTTTTTTAGTTCTTCAGAGTTTTCTTTTGTGGTATTTTCCTTAATAGTTTTAGGTGCTGATTCTACCAATTCTTTTGCTTCTTTTAAACCTAGGCCAGTTATTGATCTAACAATTTTTAATATCGCAATTTTTTTGGCTGCTGGTACTTCTTCTAATATAATATCAAACTCTGTTTTTTCCTCTGTTTCATTTTTACTAGAATTATCTGTTGTCGTAGGTATTGCGATTGCTGGGTTTTGAGACGTAATAGATGCATCAATTTCAAATGTTTCTTCTATTTGTTTTACAAGTTCAGCTGCTTCTAATAATGTTAATGATTTTAGATCATTAATAATGTTATCAATTTTTGTTTTCATATTAAAAAAATTATTAATTTTGCATTTAAATAAAGTAAACATTTTGATTATTTATTTTAGCATAAATTGCTGTCGCGTAAAAGGTTTATGTCTAAGGGTATTGCAGGGCCCATAGTACTAGTAATGTATATGGATTTCCAGTATTTACCTTTAGAACCTTGAGGACGGTTCTTATCTACGGATTGTTGTAAAGTAATTAAATTGCTATACAAGTCTTCTGGAGTAAAATTAAGTTTACCAAATGGAATATGCAGTATTCCGCTACGATCAATTTTATATTCCAATTTGCCAGCTTTGAATTCTTTGACTGTCTTTATTAAATCATTTGTTACTGTACCAGCTTTAGGTGATGGCATGAGTCCTTTGGGTCCTAATGTTTTTCCTAGTTTAGCAATTGATATCATAATATCCGGAGTAGCTATCAGCTTATCAAAATCTAAGCGACCTTTTTTAATTTCATCGATCAGATCTTCTGCTCCTGTTATGTCTGCTCCAGCGGATTTAGCCTCTTCAATTTTATTGTTTGTAGTAATAACAGCTATGCGTGTTATTTTACCTGTGCCTTTCGGTAACATAACAGTTGCTCTTAATTGTTGATCTGCATATTTAGGATCTAATCCCAGCACAATATGTACTTCTGCTGTTTCTACAAAATTTACATTAGATAAGTTTTTCATTAAATACAAAGCGTCTACAGGTGCATAAAGTCTATTTTTTTCTACTTGTTTTAATAGTGTATTAAAGCGGCGTGAATGTTTTTTCATGGTTAATTCCCGTATTTAATTAATTAATCTGGATACCCATATTTTTTGCAGTGCCTTTTATAATTGTCATAGCTTTCTTAATATCTTGAGTATTTAAATCTTGTAATTTAGCTTCAGCTATCTCTTGTAATTGTGTAATAGAAATTGATCCAACTTTTTGATTATTTGGTTGTCCTGATCCGCTTTGTATTTTAGCAGCTTTCTTTAGTAGTACAGAGGCTGGTGGAGTTTTTAAAATAAATGAAAAACTACGGTCTTCGTATATTGAAATTTCAACAGGTATTACTAAGCCAGTTTTATCTGTTGTTCGTGCATTATATTCTTTACAAAACATAACGATATTAGCTCCATACTGTCCTAATGCTGGGCCAACTGGTGGGGCAGGGGTAGCTTTGCCTGCATTCAGAGCTAATTTAACAAGCCCTATGATTTTTTTAGCCATAAAACATTTATCTATCTCTTATTGTTAATTTTACTGGTTTATTATAGAGCATCAAAGTGAGTAATGTAAAATTAATGATATTATTATATATTAAGTTTTTGATTATTTCGATATGTAGCTTAAGATACTGTTTCTACTTTCGTGACATAAATATGATTGTGATAATACACGCCTTGAAGGACTTGAACCCTCGACATCAGGTTTTGGAAACCTGCGTTCTACCAGCTGAACTAAAGGCGTAGCATATAAAAATATACATTAAAATAAAAAAAAAGTAAAAAATTAAGAAATTTTAAGAAGTATTCAAGAGTATTATATAATATTTACCAAGTGGCTCATATATTTTTTATAAATAATAATAGTGATGTTATAAACATCTTCTTGAATAGTGAAAAAAATATAATTAAAATGCGTATTATACTCAAAATACTCAAAACATGTATGTTGTGTAGGCATTTTAATTATATGCACACTTACATTTGTAGTAAGTATATAGATTGAGATGAATATTTATTTAGGATTAATGATCTATTGTTTTGTTTATTTCTCACAATTACTGTTTTATCTGAATTCTGTTTGTTAATTCTGAATAGGAAGCATAATCATAGGTTTTTGTAAATTCTTTATATATTGTATGCTATTACTTAGTAAGCAGTACGTTTATCCTATTTAAATATAATTCAAAATATTACTATGATTCATGTCATTGTAATCTCAACTTTTGTTTATAAACAAGTTTTAAATTTTTTATTTAAATTCATAAAAAAGTCATTTATACTAATGAGTTATTGGAATACTTAATTATTGTATAAGTATAAAATGTATATTGTCTTCAAATATAAATGGATGATATATCTATTCGATAATATGAGGCCTTTGTTGACATTTAAGCAAATTAAACATCATGCTAATACTAATTTCAATGTTTTTATGAGCCCTCTAATATTAAGTATTAAGTATGTTATATAGTTAATATTTATATTATAATAAACAAATTAAATAAGCCTACTCTACAGGTAAGAAATCATCAAATTTTTTAATTAAGTTAATATATCCTATTTATATTTACATAAAAATAATGAAAAATAGCAATAATATACATATTCAAAATCGTAGTAATAACGACCAAATTGAATTTTATTCTTTGAAATTTTATATTTTGATTAAATAACTTAAAACGACTAATCTAAAATATGAACATCTGACGTGTTTTCTATATAATATAATAATTTAGTTTTTATATAATGTGTTATTTTTACTTTATTGTATTTGTGTTGACTATAAAAGCTATTTTTTTTATTGCCTAATATGTCATAAAGAATTTGATATTTTGATTCTTAAATATGTTATAAAAGTTCTTTTTAACGTCTTTCTTGAATATGATAATTGTTTAAAAGTGTATATGCAAGGTAGTTGATTCAATAATTTTAATAGTTTTTATTTGTTTTTTCTGTCAGTATAATAATCTATATTACGTTCTTTAATTTAATGCGTTATGATACTGGTTATAGGAAATTATTGAATTCATTAAAAAAACTATCAATTACAATAATTGATTGCCATAATTAGTATTTTTAATTTCAATTTGACAGTTTTCAACATTTAGAAGATATTTTTTATTCTCTATTGTGGTAATTTGTTAAGCTTTGAAAATTTATCTATTACTGAATTAACTTCTTGAAGTTAGTTTTAGTTATATTATGTTTAAATAAAGTAATTGGGATTGTCATATAGTGTACAATCTATAACTTGACTATACTATGTACAATCGTATCCTATGTATTGTTTTTGTTTATATATTTTTATGTTTTATCCTATATCGACTAGTCATCTTTCAGAATTAGAGTATAAAAGATATGCTCGTCATTTAATTTTAGATAATATTGGTAATAATGGACAAAGAAGATTAAAAGCAGCTAAAATTTTATTTATTGGTGCTGGTGGATTAGCAGCATGTGGTGTTATTTATTTGGCTGCTTCCGGAATAGGGTCTTTGGGTATTGTAGATAATGACAAAGTAGCTTATTCTAATTTACATAGACAAATTTTGTATAAAGATAAAGATATTGGTAAATTAAAAGTTCATGTAATACATGATAGAATTAAAGATATTAATTCACAATGTTCTATTAATATATATTCATGTATAGTAGATGAGAATAATTGTAGAGATATTATTAAGAATTATGATATAGTTATAGATACAACGGATAACTTTAAATCTAGATATCTGATTAGTAGATCATGTTACTTACAGCATAAAATACATATTTATGGAGCTGTACAAGCTTTTGAAGGACACATGAGTGTTTTTAATTATAAAGGCGGGCCTTTATATTCTGATTTATATCCGCAGAACCTAAATTTGCATACTAAAACATGTGAAAGCTTAGGTGTTTTAGGTATACTAACTGGTATCATAGGTATGCTTCAGGCAGTAGAAGCAATTAAAATTATTTTGGGTATAGGCAATATTTTCAGTGGTGATTTACTAGTATATAATCTTCTTAATACATCTTTCAAGACATTGAAAATAGTATCAAAGAAAAATTATAATTTAGTTGATGGTTGCTATAAAAATCAATTTTCAGATTTTAATGTAATTAATCAAAGTAATTTATTGTTTATGATGAATCAATTTGGGATTGTTTTACTTGATGTTCGTCAACCTGAAGAGTTCAGTAAGTGTCATCTATCTAAAGCTATTAATATTCCTCTAAAAAGTATTAAGTCTAGAAAAACAATTAGCTTTATGCGTAATTATTTCATGAATAAAAAAATAGTTATATATTGTTATGATAATTTAAGATCATTTATTGCATCACAGATGTTGTATAAATATCAGATTAATCATTATCGTTTTAATAGCAAATAGTGTTTTATCATTTATTTTATTATTAGTTATAGAATTAGATATGAGAAAAAAAATAACAGTTATTTTAAAAAAAAATTTAGCGAATCTTGGGCAAGTAGGTACTATAGTTAATGTGAGTTCTGGTTATGCTTTTAACTATTTAATTCCTTATGATTTTGCTCATTTAGCAACTAATGGAAGATTAAAGCATCATAAAATGTTGTTAAACATAAAGCAAAAAAAATTAGATAACATTAAGGATAAATTACAAATAATTACTCAAAAATTAAATAAAATTGCGAAAATTAGTATTAAAAAGAAAGTAGGTAATACAAATCAAATTTTTGGCAGTGTAAGTGATAAAGAAATAATATCAAATCTTTTGTATTTTACAGGAGAGAAGTTAGAGAAGAAAAATTTTTATATACCTAATATTAAAAAGATAGGTATTTACAATTTAGATATTATGCTTACAAAGGATATAAAAGTAAGTATAAAGTTGCAAATTCTTCCAGTTTTGATATAATTCTTTAGTCCAAACAGTTAGTTTAGTTGTATATGCATTAATTAGTTGATTAAATTTAAGTTATGTACTGGGGTGGGAGGATTCGAACCTGCGAATGGCGGAGTCAAAGTCCGCTGCCTTACCGCTTGGCTACACCCCATATGATTATATTAAACAATTAATTAGTATTGATTGTCAACCAAGCTTTAATGTTTTAATTTATAAATCTCTTCTAAAAAGATAGAATAAGGAATTGTATACTGCTTGTGGTGTGCCAATTCTCTAGTTGTAATACAGTTATCATTTATTTCTTGATCTCCTAAAATAATACAAAATTTAGCTCCTAGTTTACTAGCTCTTTTAATTTGTTTTTGAAAGCTTGCATTAGATAAGTCTAATTCGAATCTTATATTTTCTTTTTCTAAATTTTTTACTATTTCCCAAACCTTTTTTTGTGCTGCTAATCCTTGTATTGCTATATATACATTAATCTGTTTTGGAGTCAATATTAGTTCTTGTTCAATAATTTTCAATAATCTTTCTAATCCTATAGCCCAACCTACAGCTGGCGTTTTTGGGCCTCCTAGTTGTTCTATTAGTTTATCATAACGCCCTCCCCCGCATATTGTGTTTTGACTATTTTGAGACTTAGTTTTCATTTCGAAAGTTGTTTGATTATAGTAATCCAAGCCTCTTACTAATTTATAATTAATTTTATACGGTATACTTAAATTATCTAAATATGTGCAAACTAAATAGAAATGCTCAGCAGATGTTTTATTCAGGTATTTGTTTAAGTTTGGTGCATAATGTAAAATTTCTTGAGTTTTTACATTTTTACTATCTAAAATTCTTAAAGGGTTAGAATATAAGCGATTTTGAGAATCTTTATCTAAATCTTCTCGATATTTTAGTAAGTATTCAACTAGGTCTATTTTATATATCTGTCTTTCTTCTAAGTTGCCAATGGAATTAATTTCTAATATGTAATCTTTTAACTTTAGCTGACGAAGTAATTGATTTGCTAAGTAGATTACTTCTGTATCAGCCATGGGGCTTAAGCTGCCAATGTGCTCTATACCTAATTGATGGAATTGTCTCTGCCTTCCACTTTGTGGTCTTTCGTAACGGAACATTGGTCCTAAATACCAAAGTTTTTGTAATCTGTTTTGATAAAGTTTGTTGCTGATAAATGCTCTTGCTATACTTGCTGTTGCCTCTGGTCTTAATGTTATATTTCTATTGCCTTGATCATTAAAGGTATACATCTCCTTATTAATGATATCAGTTGCTTTTCCTATAGTACGTTGAAATAAGTTTGTTGATTCTATAATAGGTGTTCTGATTTCTGAATAGTTATGTAAAGATAAAATAGCTGAAGCTTTGGTATATATATGTTGCCAATAAATAATTTCATAAGGTAATATGTCTTTAGTTCCTCTTAATGGTTGCATAAAATATGATTTCGATATTATGATATAAAATATGAGTTTTTATATATTTTTATAAATTTATCGGGCGAGGAGGGATTCGAACCCCCGACACCGTGGTTCGTAGCCACGTGCTCTAATCCACTGAGCTACAGGCCCTTATGTAATATTAGTATATCAGGTTTCTGATTAAAAACTTGTTTTTTCTATTTGTTAATTGTTTTTATTTATAAAACTGTCTTTAAATGATTTTATTTATATGATGTATTTATTGGTGAAATAAGGATAATAAAATGGCTAAAAAAATCTTATATCAAGATAATGCTCGTAAAGCTTTAGAGAAAGGTATGGACACTTTAGTTGAGGCTGTTGCTATAACACTTGGTCCTAAAGGCAGAAATGTTGTATTAGAAAAAAAATTTGGTGCCCCCCAGATAGTTAATGATGGGGTAACTATTGCTAAGGAAATAGAGTTGAAAGATATAATAGAAAATACAGGTGTTGCGTTGATTAGACAAGCTGCATCGAAAACAAATGATGTTGCTGGTGATGGTACAACTACTGCTACTGTACTAGCTCATGCTATAGTTAAGCAAGGTCTTAAAAATGTTGCAGCGGGTGCCAATCCTATCATTTTAAAAAAAGGAATAGAGAAAGCAGTAAAATTTATTGTTGCCAAAATTGCAGATTATTCTAAGCCTATTTGTAATATGCAAGATATTACTCACGTTGGTTCTATATCTTCTGGTAATGATATTGAAGTTGGAGCTATGATAGCCAATGCTATTCAGCAAGTTGGTAAAGAAGGAATAATATCTTTGGAAGAAGGCCAATCAACAACTATAGAATTAGAAATTAAGGAGGGCATGAAATTTGATAAAGGATTTATTTCTCCTTACTTTGTTACAGATTCATCTAGAATGGAGGTAATACAAGATAATCCATACATATTGATAACAGATAAGAAAATCACACTTATCCAGCAGGAATTATTGCCTATTTTAGAACAAGTTACTAAAACAGGTCGTCCATTGCTCATTATAGCTGAAGATATTGAAAAAGAAGCTCTAGCTACAATTATTGTTAATAAGTTAAGAGGTATTATTAATGTAGTTGCTGTCAGATCACCTGGTTTTGGTGATAGGAGGAAGCTATTATTAGAAGATATAGCAGTTTTAACTTCAGGAGAAGTTATCACGCAAGATATGGGATTATCCTTAAATAGTGTAACCTTGAATCAGTTAGGCTGTGCTAGACGAGTTCAAATTACGAAAGATTCTACAACAATTGTAGCAGATATAGATGAAAATCTTATTCAAGCACGTTGTGATCAAATTAGGAGACAATTAGAAGCAAGTACTAATAGTTATGAAAAAGAAAAACTTCAAGAGAGACTTGCTAAGCTATCTGGAGGTGTTGCTGTAATTAAAGTTGGTGCTGCAACGGAGACGGAAATGAGAGATAAAAAACTTCGTTTAGAGGATGCCATTAATGCAACTAAAGCAGCTATTGAAGAAGGTATAGTTCCTGGAGGAGGTTCTACTTTTGTGCATTTATCTAAAGATTTACGAGATTGGGCTGTAAATAATTTAATTGAAGAAGAATTAGTGGGTGCTTTAATTATAGTTGATGCTTTATTATATCCAGTTAAGAGAATAGTGGAAAATGCTGGTAATAATGGAGCTATAATAGTAGAAAAAATTAAAGGTAGTAATTTTTCTGTAGGCTATAATGCTGATATTGGTCAACTTGTTGATATGTATAAAGAAGGTATTGTTGATCCAGCTAAAGTTACGCGCTCTGCTTTACAAAATGCTGCTTCAATAGCTTCAATGATTTTAACTACAGAATGTCTTATAGCGGACCAGGAAGATAGTTAGAGACTAAATGGATTTTAGTTTTGAATTGAGTAGCGTTATATATAAGATGGCGATTTTAAGTATTTAATAAGAAAATAAATACCATCTTCAGTTCCTAATATATGCATTATATATAAATTAAATATAGCTATTTCTACTATGTATTGGTCATAAAGATAGACTTTACTTGTGATATTATAGTAGTTTTGTGTTTTATAGTATATATATTTGAATCTGCTTAGATATGGTTTGATATTTTTTAATTGGTTACCATGATATATCGCCTTTAATATTTTATTAATTTTTTTTTGCATTTTTGAATTATTAATAGATTTATTTAAATAATAGATTATTTTTATTGTTTCTTTAAAATTATATAAAGAATAACATTTTGGGTGTCTAAGTAAATTACCACATCGTATCAAAAATAAGTTGTTTAGATGACTAATTGTCTCTATGGAATCTGTTTTATGAGTTTGATTTTCGTCTAAATGATATAAGTTTATTGCTTCAATGCTAATGAGTAAAAAATCAATTTTTTTTTATGCAATTTATTTTTCATGACTTTGTATTCTAATTGAATATTTTAAATAATTTTATTTTACTATATCTCTAAAAATTCTTAGATGTTTAGTATAATCTATGAATTATTACTAATCATCTAATAGAAGTTCAATTAATTTGTGCCAATAAAATTAAATTCTGGAAATTTATCTTGTACTTGTCTTAATGATATGTTTTTACCTTTCTCTTGCCAAAAATTTATTATTTCAGTGGTTTTGTTTAGTAAGTCTACTCTTTCGTTTTCATTAATCCATGGTTTTGACTCTAATTCTACTTTTAGTTCTTCCCATGCGTCGTTACGAGGCCAGAAAAAATAAGATGTTAATGGGCTTTTATTGTGACCTATAATGTAATCAATTGCTATAGCAATATTATTGTCAAGCCATAAAATTTTAAATGTAAATTTGGACAATCTAGTCTCCTTAGATTTAGCATATTAATTTTGTCTTTCAAGATAGTTTATAATTTGTTGAACTTTTTTAGTTGCTTGAGCACCCTCATATATTCTTTTTTTAGCTTTCTGAAGGTCTATTTGAGACCTATTAGTGATTGGATTGTAAAATCCTATCTCTTCAATAGGTCTTCCATCTCTAGGCTTTTTGCTATCTATTACTACGACCCTATAGCTCGGTTGTTTTTTTCTTCCAAATCTTTTCAATCTAATTTTTAACATAATAATTAATATATAAATAAGTATATTTTGTGTTTATATTTATTATTAAATAATTTTTTATTTAATTAATCAACTTTTTTATATAAAATTTACTAATTACTAAACCATAGATTCGAGCTGTATATTATTAAATATAACTGTCAAGCATTGCAAAAAAATAATTCCTAGCATAGGCGACATATCCATTCCAAATATCATAGGTATAGTTCCTCTAAATAGTTTCAGATATGGATCTGTTAGTCTATTGAGAGAACAAAAAGGTTCATTGTACCAATTGACTGTTGGAAACCATGCCAAAGATAGTTTCAATAAAATAGATATAAGATATATTTCAGAGAAGTTGGCTATAGATGTAAATACTAAATTAAAAGAATTTATTATAATATTCATTATTTGATAATACTTAAGTTTGACAATAGATACATTAATATAAGCTGCTGATATTAAGTTAAATGATTTTTATAGTATATATATTTAATTGTGGGTATTTTTTTGCTAGATATTTTAAAATATTATTACTACATGTAAGACATATAATTTTTACATCATTTAAATTAATTTTATTATTTCTTTGTAAGTAATTTATGATTTCAATTATTGCATAGTTTTTTAAAAATTTTTCAAATATAATTATTTTATATTCTTTTAGTTTTTTATGATAGTTAATTCTATTTATGTCATTCAAATCTATATGTTGTAAGTTAGATTCAGGTAGTATTCTTTCTATATCAGCAAGAATATTATAGCATTCTATTATATTAGTTATAATTAAATACTTATCAAATTGATTTGATAAATAGCTTTCTTGTAACATATCAACTTTTTTTATGTATATATTATCTATTTTTAACCATTTTCTTAAGGTTTCATAGAAAATCAGCATTCCTAATGTTTTTTCATTGTTTCTATGTTCAAGTTTGTGATGTGATTTTTGATATATAATTTCATATGCTAATTGCTGTATAGTTGGATGGATAAGTGTATGTATATTTAGTCCCATTTAAATTGAATTAAACTTAATATTCTTGAATATTTTTTATACTATAATATATTAGTATATCTGATTTTTAAGGCAAAAATATAGGTGACTCAATCATATGAAAATTTATCATCAACGCAATAGATGGATTTGGGGCTTTTCTTTAGGTTCTGAAAGTTGGAATGGAAGATTAGCTATGATAGCGTTTGTTACAGTTTTTTGTATAGAATTTTTTTTTCTTTACCTATAATAGAAATGCTTGGCATATAGTATGTTAGATAAAATTTTATTACATATAGTTGATATAAAAAAACTATTCTTAGCTTTATAGTTAAGAATAGTTTGTCAGTTTTCAGATGTTTTTAGTATATCAATCTAATCTAATGGTCTCATAGATAGTACAGCTTCGTTTTCTCTATTAATACCTTTCTCAAATCCTGCGGCTGCAGCTCTTGCACGTCCTGCATGCCATAGATGTCCAATAAATAGAAAGAATCCTAAAAAGAAGTGAGATGTGGTTAACCAGCTTCTAGGCGACACATAATTCACAGAATTTATTTCTGTTGCAACACCCCCAACTGAATTTAGTGATCCTAGTGGCGCATGTGTCATATATTCTGCTGCTCTTCTTTCTTGCCATGGCTGTATATCGTTTTTAATTTTGTTTAGATCTAATCCATTAGGTCCTCTCAACGGTTCCACCCAAGGAGCTCTCAAGTCCCAGAAACGCATTGTTTCTCCTCCAAATATTATTTCTCCACTTGGTGATCTCATTAAGTATTTCCCTAATCCTGTAGGACCTTGTGCAGATGCTACATTTGCTCCTAACCTTTGATCTCTTACAAGGAATGTAAAAGCTTGTGCTTGAGATGCTTCTGGTCCTGTAGGGCCATAAAATTCACTTGGGTATGCTGTATTGTTATACCATACATAGTTAGATGCTGTTAATCCCATAATAGATAGAGCACCTAAGCTATAAGATAAGTAGGCTTCGCCAGACCAAACAAATGCTCTTCTTGCCCAAGCAAATGGTTTAGTAAGAATATGCCATATTCCTCCTGCTATGCAAATTACGCCAATCCATACATGTCCACCAATTAAATCTTCCATATTATTTACGCTTACTATCCAACCATCACCTCCAAATGGAGATTTTAATACGTATCCGAATATAATCGCGGGGTTTAAAGTCGGATTACCAATTAATCTTACATCTCCACCTCCGGGAGCCCATGTATCGTATACTCCACCAAAAAATAAAGCTTTAATTACAAGTAAAAATGAACCTATTCCTAGCAGTACAAGATGGATGCCAAGTATTGTAGTCATTTTGTTTTTATCTCTCCAATCATAACCAAAGAAAGGAAAAGATTCTTCTAGTGTGTCTGGTCCAATTAAAGCGTGGTACAGTCCTCCAAAACCTAATACTGCAGAAGATATTAAATGTACAATGCCTACTACGAAGTATGGGTATATATTTGTTATTTCTCCTCCTGGACCAACTCCCCATCCTAGCGTAGCTAAGTGAGGTATAAGTATAAAACCTTGTTCGTATAAAGGTTTTTCTGGTATAAAATGAGCAACTTCAAATAAAGTCATGGCTCCTGTCCAAAAAACCATTATCCCAGCGTGTGCAACATGAGCACCTAATAGCTTTCCTGATACATTGATTAATCTTGCATTTCCAGACCACCATGCAAATCCCGTAGATTCAAGATCTCTGCCGCTCACGATATTTTGATTAAAGGGCGTTTCCACGTGGTAAAACCTCCTCAGGGAATATAAAGTTTTCGTGTGGTTGATCTTGTGCGGCCATCCATGCACGAATACCTTCATTTAGTAAGATATTTTTAGTATAGAATGTTTCAAATTCTGGATCTTCAGCTGCTCTCAATTCCTGTGATACAAAATCATATGCTCTTAAATTTAATGCTAGACCTACGATACCAAATGCGCTAGTCCACATTCCAGTTACCGGTACAAATAGCATAAAAAAGTGTAACCACCTTTTATTAGAGAAAGCTACACCAAAAATTTGTGACCAAAAGCGATTAGCTGTGACCATTGAATAAGTTTCTTCTGATTGTGTAGGTGTAAATGCTCTAAATGTGTCTGCTGCGTCTCCATCTTCAAATAAAGTATTTTGAACAGTAGCTCCATGAATAGCACATAATAAAGCTCCTCCAAGTATACCAGCTACTCCCATCATATGAAATGGATTTAATGTCCAGTTGTGGAATCCTTGCAGAAACAATAGAAATCTAAAGATTGCAGCCACACCAAAGCTGGGTGCAAAGAACCAGCTTGCCTGTCCAAGTGGATACATTAAAAATACTGATACAAATACTGCAATCGGGCCTGAAAATGCAATAGCATTATATGGCCTGATTCCAACTAATCTAGCAATTTCAAATTGTCTTAAACAAAAGCCAATTAATCCAAATGATCCGTGTAAAGCAATAAATGCCCAAAGACCTCCAATTTGACACCATCTAGTAAAATCACCTTGTGCTTCAGGGCCCCATAAAAGTAATAGAGAGTGCCCCATACTATTAGCTGGCGTCGATACAGCTGATGTTAAGAAGTTGCAACCTTCTAAATACGAGCTTGCCAGTCCATGTGTATACCAAGATGTAACAAATGTTGTTCCTGTTAACCATCCTCCTAATGCTAGATAAGAGCATGGAAAAAGAAGTAAACCAGACCAGCCTACAAATACAAAGCGGTCTCTTTTTACCCAGTCGTCGATTAAATCGAATCTACCACGGGTTTTTTCTTGTCCAATTGCTATGGTCATAAAATAAGTCTCCAGAGTAAACTAATTAATTAAATAAGTTGTAAGCTTATTTATACAATACACTTTAATTTGTAATGTCTAGTAATGCTTATATGATTTTGTAAAGTGACTTTACTTTTCCTTAAGCTTATATTAATATTATAAGCCTATTAAATAGCAAAGTTGATGGCTAATTTAAAAGGATTTAATTAGTTCTCTAAGTTCACGATTTATTTTAAATTAAAATTTTCATATAATACAAATATAGTATAGCAAATATTATATTTCTTCTTCTATTTTTATTTGTTTTTAATGTTGTAATGTTAGTTATTTACTATATTACTTGATGTATATAGGATCTATATCAGAGAAAAATTATATATTTTGAACTTACCGTTTATATACGTAGCGTATTATGAAAAGTGTATTTACAATTATCATAAATTGGATACTCATCGTTATGATATGAATCTTATGAGTTTATATATTCGATAGAATTATATTTTATACATTAGTTATACTTCATAATTATCATATTTTAGTTTACATTGCTAATGGCTAATTTTACACGTCTTTATCAGTCTATTATTTAGCTTATGCTCCTTTAAGAAATAAATGAAATACTATAGCGTGCTGTAAAATGTTCAATTGCAGTAACTACCAAATAATGTTAATTAATAGACTTTCGAAAATAGCTAATATTCCTTATTTTAATGATTTTTTTGAAGTACTAAATTAAGATATTAAGTTACATCCGATACAGAAACATAGGACAATAAATGGCAAAACTTTTAAAAAGATGAATGGAAAGAAAAATTTATTTTAGTCACTAATAACATATTTTTTTGGGAGTTGCCTATAATTTTCTAAAGTGAAATTTACAAAATAGGAAGCAAAGTTATGTTTTTTTTACTATTGAAAGATCTTTAATTATACGAAATATATTTTTATATTAGGACTTATATTAAATGATGACTAATAATTATATTAATAAGATACAACAAATTTTGAAGTTAGTATCAAGTTAAATGAATCAAGAAAGTTTACAAAGCTTGGATTGAATATTAATAGATTATTATGATGAATTTTTATAAGATATCCCGTAGTTATACTAATTATTGTTGAGATAAGAAACAATTCGAGTAAAATGTAAAATATTTTCTTTACGGCTTAAATTCGATTTATTGATAATATTATGAATTGATGATGAGAGCTTTTTTTGAGTTACTTTTATTGAATTATCAATCTAATCTGTCTCGTACTGTAGTTTGTATAGTATGCTAATTTTCATTTCTAATACAGTAACTATTGTTAATAAGTAAATTAAACATTGGTAAGTAAATTATATGCTAAATAAATGGTGAGATATTATATACTCTTTTGATAGGAGTTGTATAAAGCTAAATATATCAATTAAGACGATAGCATGAAGTAGATAAAATCAAATCAAAATTTTCATATTTAGCAGGTTTTTAAAATACTATTTTCATTTTCAATTATTCTATATTTTCAATAATTCTTTGAAATAGATATCCTGTTCCTCTAGCAGTTAAAATTAAATCTGGATTGCTTGGATCATCTTCTAGTTTAGCTCTAAGTCTAGAAATATGTACGTCTACTACACGTGTGTCTACATGTCTTTCTGGAGTGTATCCCCAGACTTCTTGTAGTATCGAAGATCTGGAAAAAGGTTCACCAGCTTTACTGACAAGTAATTCTAAAAGGCTAAATTCCATGCCAGTTAATCTAACACGCTCATTTTTTTTGTATACTTGCCTTTTATTTGTGTCAATTTTTAAGAATCCTATATTGAGAATACCTGAGCTGGGAATGCCAGAATTTACAGCTATTTTATCTACTCTTCTTAAAACACATCGAATACGTGCTTCTAGTTCTTTGGGTGAAAAAGGTTTAATTACATAATCATCTGCCCCTAATTCTAAGCCAGTAATTCTATCTGAAACATCTCCAAGTGCAGTCAACATGATAATAGGTACATCAGACTCTTTTCTAATTTCTTGGCATACACCGTAACCATCTAGCTTAGGCATCATTACATCTAGTATTACTAAGTTCGGATATTCTTTTCGAAATATATATAATGCTTCCTCTCCATCTTCTGCGCTAATAACATCATAGCCGATCATAGACAAGCGAGTTTCTAAAATTGTTCTTATACTAGTTTCATCATCCACAATTAAAATTTTTTCTTTAGAATTATGCAAACTTTATGTCTCCTTTATGTTTCTTGTTTAATATCTGTTTAAGTCTTATTGTAATTTCAATAAATATTTTTTTATTATAAGTTATAGATAAACATGATCATTTGATAGATAATTATAAATATATTTGTTGAATTTAATCTAGTTTTTCTATCTTAATGTTATTTAACTGTCCGCTTTGTAAAAGTAAAATGATATAAAAATAGTATTTTGATTTTTTTATTGTAAGGGCTTGACAAGATTGTATCAAAAGCATTATTATTAACTTCAGTTAGTATTTCAGTTAGTTGTATTATTTAAGTAGCTAATTACTTTGTTAAGTTTGATTATTTTGTAGTTATTGTTACTAAAAAGATTCTGGAT